AGTCGGGCAAGAGGAAATGAAGCTAGCGCTTATCTTGAACGTCATTGATCCAAAGATTGGTGGTGTGATGATTATGGGAGATCGAGGCACAGGTAAATCTACAACTATCAGAGCAATTGCAGATTTATTGCCTAAAATAGAAATCATTCAAGATGACTTATTTAATTCGCATCCTAGCGATGTCGATCTCATGAGTGATGAGAATAAACAAGCTATTCAAGATGGGGTTTCTGTTATAACTTCCTATATTAAAGTACCCATGGTAGATTTACCTTTAGGAGCTACTGAAGACAGAGTTTGTGGGACAATTGACATAGAGAAAGCACTGACAGAAGGAGTGAAAACATTTGAGCCTGGGCTATTAGCTAAGGCTAATAGAGGTATTTTGTACGTGGATGAAGTTAATTTATTGGATGACCATCTAGTTGATATACTACTAGACTCTGCTGCATCTGGATGGAATACTGTTGAGAGAGAAGGGATATCGGTTAGGCATCCAGCTCGATTTGTACTCGTAGGATCAGGAAATCCCGAAGAGGGAGAGTTAAGACCTCAACTGCTTGATAGATTTGGCATGCATGCAGAGATTCGTACCGTTAAGGATCCAGAATTAAGAGTTCAAATTGTTGAACAACGTACAAATTTTGATCAAGATCCGCAACAATGTGTTGAAAGTTACAAAGATAACCAAGTCACTTTGAAACAAAAAATTGCTGAAGCTCAGCTTCTTTTGTCTCAAATTACAATTGACTATGACTTACGAATTAAAATTTCTCAAGTCTGCGGCGAACTAGATGTCGACGGGCTAAGAGGCGACATTGTAACTAATAGGGCAGCTAAAGCTTATGCATCATTTAATGGGCGACAAACTGTTAACAGCTCTGACATCAGTAAAGTGATTACTTTATGCCTACGTCATAGGCTTAGAAAGGACCCGTTAGAGACTATGGATTCTGGTGACAAAGTAAGAAAAATCTTTACTAAGGTTTTTCTTAATGAAGAAATTTAAATTGTATAATCAGGCTCAGTAGGATTCGAACCTACATTAGAGACTTAGAAGGTCTCTGTCCTAATCCCTTAGACGATGAGCCCGTAGTGTATCTTCATTTATATCATGGGCGGTACTGGACTTGAACCAGTGACCACCTGCTTGTAAGGCAGGCGCTCTACCACTGAGCTAACCGCCCTTACTAAATCAGAATTTGTATAAATAAAATTTATAGCATTTTTCTGAAAAATAGATATAAAACATAGCATAGCATTAACTTCTATAATCATGCAACTAGTTTTGTATAGAAATTAAAGTACTTTTTGATAACTCTTTTTATAAAAATTATTATATGTTTCATATTAAGTTACAGAAGTGGATAGAAAGAATTAGCTCTACAATCAACTTATTTTTTAGATTATTAGTACGACTAAAAACTATAAAGATTAACTCAAATAATCTTATTGAACAAGTATATATTGTAGGTCCTGGATCTTTAAACATAACTTTGCTGACAGCATGTTTTATTAGTATGGTTTTTACTATGCAAATTGCCAAGGAGTTTCTATATCTTGATGCTGCTAGCGCGATTGGAGCTGTTATAGTTATTGCTTTTACTAGAGAATTATCGCCTGTTTTAACTGCAGTGATTATAGCAGGGAAAATTGGATCATCTTTTACTGCTGAAATTGCTACAATGGAAACAAGCGAGCAAATTGACGCTTTATATTTATTGAACACTAATCCTATTGATTATTTAGTATTTCCGAAGGTCGCTGCTTGTTTTATCATGCTGCCTATATTAAGTGCAATATCCTTAACAGCGAGTGTGGCAGTAAGTATATTTGTTGCTTTTATTATGTACGATATACCTTCAAGTGTTTTTCTGAGCTCTGCTTTCAAAGCTCTCTCGATATCAGACTTTTTAAGTTCTTTAGGGAAATCATTATGTTTTGGGATTATTATTGCGTTTGTAAGCTGCCAGTGGGGTTTAACTAGTACTGGTGGTGCTAAGGGGGTTGGTAATTCGACAACTTCTTCAGTCGTAACGATTCTATTAACAATTTTCATTACAGACTTTGTTTTATCTTATTTCATGTTTCAAACTACAGGTAGTTCTATTGCCCAAGCCAACAATATTTAAACACAAGATTTTTGCAAACAGACAAAACTCTCTTGGCCAAACACAAGCAATATTCGAATTGGCATCTTCCATATCTAAATTCATCGGTATCAGTCTAAGTAGTTTAAGAAAATGGTGGTCCGACATTACTCTTCGAACAAGATTAATGGTAATGACTACTCTTGTGGTATCGTTACTCATGAGTAGTCTGACATTTTGGACACTCACTAGTATTCAGCAAGAAACGCGACTAATTGATAATCGTTTTGGAAAAGATCTCAGTTCGCTGTTGGCATTCAATATTACTCCGATTCTAGAATCTAATAATTATTTACAATTACAACAATTCATTGAAAATTTTTATCTCAGTACTTCAAGTATTAGGTATATTCTCGTTTTCAATGCTGATGGACAGATTTATTACAGTATTCCGTTTTCTGCAGAGACAGCAGTTAATCTATTTTCACTAAGTGAGTATAACTGTTTGCGCAATGAAAACTATTATTTTTCCAATACTCCGATTGTTAGTACTCCGAATCATCTACATAGTGAGATCATCGACATCATTATACCACTGATAAAAGAGAATAGAATACTTGGAATTCTGAATATTGGTATTAACTCTAACCCCATAATTACTACTTCATCGCAACTAACAAGGGATGTTAGCGTAGCTGTTTTCGTATCAATTTGGCTAATGGTAATTCTAGGGGCTGCTTTTAATGCTTTTACAATTACAAGACCAATTAGGGAATTACTTACTGGCGTTAAAAATATTGCTTCTGGAGATTTTCAGCAAAGAATTAATTTACCGTTTGGCGGAGAGCTCGGTGCATTAATTTTTAACTTCAATGAAATGGCAGAAAGGTTGGAAAAGTATGAAGAACAAAATGTTGAGAAGTTAACTTCAGAAAAAGCGAAACTAGAAACCTTAGTCTCTACGATTGCAGACGGAGCTATATTACTAGATAAAGATTTAAGAGTTATTTTAGTTAATAGAACAGCTATCGAAAATTTTGGATGGGAAGGAACGGATATTGCAGGATCAATTATTATTGACTATTTACCCGAGGATGTAAAGCAACAACTGTTTCCTGTACTCAACGATATGGTACGAAAAAGTTTTTTAGAGCAGTCACTGGGCGAAACTCAAGAAATTTGTATTAAACTTCAAAAAAACTACAAACAAACTTTTAGAGTACTACTAACAACTGTACTAGATCACAAGTACAGAATACTCACAGGCATAGCGGTTACTATACAGGACAGAACACAAGAAGTTGAGCTCAATGAAGTCAAGAACCAGTTTATTAGCAATGTCTCTCACGAATTACGAACTCCACTATTCAATATAAAATCATTTTTAGAGACGCTATATGATTACCACGAATCATTAGATGACTCACAACAATTAGAGTTTTTAGCTATCGCTAATAAAGAAACAGAAAGATTAACACGATTAGTAAATGACGTGCTAGATTTATCACGTTTAGAGTCCGAGCAAGAGTATTCGCTACAAGCTACAGATTTAGTTTCAGCGATAGAGCAAACAGTTAGAACCTACCAGCTATCTGCAAAAGACAAGAAGATCGATCTTTATATTGATATTGAAACAAACTTGCCGTGTGTTATAGGCAACTATAGTTTAATTCTACAGATACTTGCTAATTTAATAGGCAACTCTTTAAAGTTTACATATCCTCATGGTATTATTACACTAAGAACTTATATAATTAATAATAAATTAGACTCTACCTATACTGTTTGCAGCAGACAAAAGGTTAGAGTAGAGGTGTGTGACAATGGCATTGGGATTTCTAAGAAAAATCAAAAGCGTATATTCACTCGCTTTTTAAGAATCGAAAATTATGCACACACACTAGAAGGAACAGGACTTGGGCTTTCGATTGTAAAGAATATTATTCACAAGCATAATAGTGAAATTTATCTTTATAGTGAATTGAAGAATGGTAGTTGCTTTTTCTTTGATTTGACAATTGCTAATGACTTTTGACTACACCAATGAGGGTTATATAACTGGCCAATATAAATTTGATAAAAAAATTATTTTGTAAATCAGAAATTTTGTCATGAATTGAGCTACTATACAGTAGTAATATTTGATTATATATTATTAGTTATACAAACAATTTTTAGTAGGAGGTACTGTATATGTCGGGAGGCTCAACAGGAGAACGTCCCTTTTCTGACATTATTACGAGTGTTCGTTATTGGGTAATTCATAGTATTACTATACCAGCTTTATTTGTTGCAGGTTGGCTTTTCGTTAGTACTGGATTAGCATACGATGTCTTTGGAACACCTCGTCCTAACGAGTACTTTACACAAGATCGTCAGCAAGTTCCACTAGTGAACGATAGATTTAATGCCAAGCAAGAATTAGAAGACTTAACCAAGGTATATAACACAGGAGCAATTAATGACTAAAGGCAATGCAAATCAGCCAGTTTCTTACCCAATCTTTACATTTCGATGGCTTGCTATACATGGATTAGCAATTCCAACTGTGTTTTTCTTAGGCGCAATTACATCAATGCAATTTATTCAACGATAGGAGGTTAGCATGAGTGGTCCTAACCCTAATAAGGAACCTGTAGACTTGAATAGAACTTCTCTGTTCTGGGGTCTACTATTAATATTTGTTCTAGCAGTACTGTTTTCTAGCTATTTCTTCAACTAAATTTTTATTTGGCCAGTATTGTAAAGGCAAATTTGAACCATCAAAGATATTTAAGCAATAAATAGGAAATTAATTATGGCTGGAACAGGAAGAATACCACTATGGCTAGTCGCTACAGTTGGTGGCATAGCAGCAATTACCGTGCTCGGAATTTTTATATACGGATCTTATTCTGGCGTTGGCTCTTCATTATAGAAGAACTTAAAAACAGAATTCTTTTTTGTAAAAGGTTAATCATTTATTAACTTTCAAGCTGTATTTTAGCTTTCACTAAAATACAGCTTGAAGATTAATATTTATAGATAAAAACTTTAGCTAAGCAATTGTTTCTTTTTCTATATATATAAAAAGTAGAGCCATACTTAGGGCTGGAAATATTAATCCAACTAGTGGTACTAATATAGATGGTAAATAAGCTGCTGTCATAAAATCCTTAATAAGTTGAGTCAAGTAACATATTGTAATTCTAAGTTAAACTGCAGAAAAAAGTGTAAATTATTAACTAATTTATATAAACTTGTAACGATATCTACAGTATATACAATATTATAGCTATAAGATACCGTTACTTGCAGATTTATTGTACTCACAATCTTAAATCTGCAGACATAATGCAACCATAAGATCCGATCTCATAATTACTATTAATGAGGCAATATTAATGAAAAAGACAAATATAGTAGCTTTCTCCGAAAACTTAGAAGCTATGAGAAAATTCTCAGAAACTTATGCAAAAAGAACAGGCACTTTCTTCTGTGTGGATGATGGCGTCACTGCAGTAGTCATCGAAGGATTAGCTAGACATAAAGATCAGTATGGAGCTCCACTGTGCCCATGCAGACATTACGAAGATAAGAGAGCAGAAATTTCTGCAACCTATTGGAACTGTCCTTGCGTGCCTATGCGCGAGCGCAGAGAATGTCACTGTATGCTTTTTTTAACACCGGATAATGAGTTTGCAAGCAAATTACAAAAGATAGAGAAGACTACTCTTCAAGAAAAGATATCATAGCTAATAGCATCTTTCGACGAATCGGTATTCCAGCTATGTGCTAAACTATGATAAGACTATTTAAATTTTATATTAAATACTAATTGGAGAATACTGTTATAAGCCCAAGAGTTGGAGATTGTTACCTGATATATCAAGCTACAAGTCAGCAATTTGACTATCAAAATGATAGATTAATGCATACCTCTAGTATATGACAACGATTCAACATATAAAAAGCCCTACACATCAGATGTGTAGGGCTTTTTATATGTTGAATCGTTGTCTATCTTTTTTTATAAAGTCTTATAAGACACTAAAAACATTTAGTGCCTATATACTATTTAGGCTAATATTATATTTGTAATCACACAAACGTTTAGATTTACTTTTACAAGGTTAGTATTGGTAGTTTATGTTATTACTATTAGAGATTTCCTCTCTTAAGAGACAGTAAAATTATTACAGCTGGTCCCACCAAAACGATAACACCTAAAGACACAAGTTGAGCTATTACTTGCCAATTAATCATAATTTTATCGCCTAAATATAGAGTTGAGAGTTATAAGCCTCAGTACAAGCTACATAACATCTATTGTTACAAGAACATATTAGTACTAAATTATGCTATGTCTTACTAATATAATAAAATTTTTAGTTTTTTCAACTAAGTTATCCGGCTAAGGAAGTTTCTATTTGTGCTTGCAGCTCACCTTTTTCAAAAAGTTCTAACATGATGTCACAACCTCCAATAAACTCTTGATTAATATATAACTGTGGAATTGTGGGCCAGCTCGAGTACTCTTTTATTGCTTGACGAATATTTTCATCTTCCAAAATATCATAAGTGAAATAATACACATTTAGAGTGTTCAAAATTTGGATTGCTGTATTAGAGAAGCCACACATTGGCATTGTTTTGCTACCTTTCATAAAAAGAACTATTTTATGATCACTGAGTAGTTGTTGAATTCTTTTCTTTTCTATATCCATGAAATAAAATTACTTAAAGTATTAATTCGATTGTAACAACAAATCGACCAAAGTATTATTCGTCCCAAAGTGTTCTTCAATCTATATTTTTATAACACCAGCATACAACCAAGTACCATCGTTTCCTAAAATAAAGTTTCTTATATTTATATTAGTTAATATGCTTTGCCTTATAAAAATCATCATATCATTAATTTGTTTTGCATTAGGATTTAAATTTAGGTTAGATAAAAGAAAAAGTTTTAGTATTCTAGTTTGAATAGAAGGGTGCAAAAGTTGTAGTACAGATAAGTTAATAGCTACTAAATCTTTATGTTGAATATAGCTATATATTCTTAAAGACTCTTGCTCTAAGAAATCTGCATCTAACGTGATTAGACTAGATAGTACAGAGCACTTCTCTTCAAAGTTCGGCTGAAAATAAGACTTAACGTATGGTATTAGCTCTTGTCTCAATCTATTCCTTGACACAGAATAATTATAGTTAGAGTGATCAACCCATACAGGTAAGCAATATTTGCGACAAAACCAACCTGTTTCTGATCTACAAAAGTTTAGTAGAGGGCGAACTAAATCCACAGAAGTGGTAATTTTAGATGACCAGGCAATACTAGATAGCCCATCTAGACCAGACCCTCTGAACAAGTTATTCAACAAAGTTTCAGCTCTATCTGTTGAGGTATGTGCTAAAAGTACTTTATTAAAACCATTAGAACAAGCTGTCTGTAGTAAAGTCATGTAGCGCCACTTTCGACTCTCTTCTTCACTCTTGAGATAAATAGGGCATTCAAAATAATACAGAGGAAAGCTACAAGATTTAGCATAAGTAAATACTGCTTCTGAAGCTGACATTGAATCAGTACGCCACCTATGATCAAAGTGTATAAGTGATATTCTCCAGTTGCGAGATCGTTTAAAATCATATAATATTTTAACTAATGTTAGAGAATCTTGACCACCTGAGAATGCAACAAGCAAAGAAGAGTTTGCAGGAAGCAGATGCTTTGTGTCTACTGTAGAAAAAAATCTTGTATGTAACAGTGAGTTGGAAACCATAAGTACAACCATTAAATCTAAAAACTAACTATGTAGAGGCTATAAATACTTGCTATTTGAGATAAAGCTATGTTATTTATTCTTTAGTAAAATATTCGGGTCGCTAACTCAATGGTAGAGTACTCGGCTTTTAACCGAATAGTTCCGGGTTCGAGTCCCGGGCGGCCTATACAAATAATTTATATTATAAGCTGAGTAATATAGTTATTAACATTTATTCAAAAATTTTTCATGGTTTCTATCTCTTCTATATTCGAAACTTTAGATAAGCAATGTGCTTTAATTCCATTTATTACTGCCGGAGATCCCGATCTATTATCAACAAAAAAAGCTTTAAAAGTTTTAGATACATACGGAGCCGATATTATAGAATTAGGACTACCTTATTCTGATCCTTTAGCAGATGGTCCGATTATACAAGAAGCCTCGAGTAGAGCTCTTCAGCAAGGTATCAATCTTGACAAGATCTTAGATATGGTAAGAGAAGTAAAACCTAATATAAGAGCTCCGATTGTTTTATTTACTTACTATAATCCTGTATTAAATTTGGGTGTCAACAACTTCATTAATGCTATTAGTAGTGCGGGTATTCAAGGCTTATTAATACCTGATCTACCTATAGAGGAATCAGACTATATAATTTCAGTATGCAAGTTATGCAATATTGAAATTGTAATGTTACTAGCACCAACTAGCTCAATTGAAAGAATTAACAAGATTATCCATAAAGCACCTGGATGTATTTATTTAGTCAGTACAACAGGAGTCACTGGTCAGAAGTCTCAACTAACATCACAGTTAAAAAATTTAACAGAAACAATTAAAAAGATGACTACCAAATCAATTATTTTGGGATTTGGAATTTCTAACACGGAACAAATTCAAGAAGTTAAAAATTGGAATGTAAATGGAATAGTTATAGGTAGTGCGTTTGTAAAAAGACTGGCTAACAACTCTTATGAAGAGGGGCTAATAGATGTTAAAGATTTCTGTAAAAACGCAAAAGGTGCTATGCAACTATAACTTGTTAGTACCCCCAGGGAATTCGAATCCCCGTTACCTCCGTGAAAGGGAGATGTCCTAGGCCTCTAGACGATGGGGGCAAGTAGTTTCAACAATATGACGATAGCGAATTTTTCACGAACTGTCAACTACTAGGCATAACTTTAGCGAATAAAATAATAGTGATTTAATCATTCTTTATCATTAAACGAGACCGTAAGATAGCATACACAACAGTATGTTTTACATGAGTAATCATTTCAATGAACAAATTGAACGCTTCATTTTTATATTCTACAAGTGGATCTTGTTGTCCATAACTTCTCCAACCTATAGAATCTCGGAGTGCACCCATCTTTTGCAAGTGGTCTTTCCAAGCATTATCAATTTGTTGTAACAAATAGTATTTTTCTAGTTGTCTTATTAAACCTGGCTTTATTTGCTCGAGATAAGCTTCTCTTAAGTCATAATTGATGCGCACTTGCTCAATAATCCATTTTTTTAGTTCTTCTGGATTTCCATACAGTTCTTTTGATATTGAAAATGTATCTGTTGCATTTAACAAATATTTAATCTTAATATTGAGGTTGAGAGACTTAGTCTTATTTTCTTTAGATGCTTGCCAGAACTTAACGATATCGTCAATTGTACTTTCTGCATACTGTAGAACACAATCTCTAGGGTAGCCAGACTCTAATATTCTTCTTCGTTCTGCATAGATTGCTTGCCTTTGACTGTTTAAGACTTGATCATATTCGAATACTTGTTTACGTGTATCATAAAAGTATGCTTCTACTTTTTTTTGTGCTTCTTCTAGGCTTTTGCTTAACAAAGTTGACTCCATTGGAGTATCATTATCAACATTAAGTGCTTGCATCAAGTCTGCAATCCTATTGCCACCAAAAATTCTTAGCAAGTTATCTTCAACGCTTAAAAAGAATCGGGATGATCCGGGGTCTCCTTGTCTACCAGCTCGTCCTCTTAACTGATTATCAATTCGTCGCGACTCATGCCTTTCGGTGCCAATGACATGTAATCCACCAGCTTGAGACACATAAATTTTTTCTTTACTAAATATGCTAGTATACTCCGACAGAATCATTTGGTAAGCTTGTCTCAGCTTATGTTCGAAATTATTGCTAGTGGATACTTGTTCACATGCTATTGAAATTTTCTTTTCTATTTCTAGTACAGAGAAACTTACTTGTTTAAGATCTTCTTGTAAAGAATTTAACATATTATTTAAAGAAGTTTGCGTTCTTAACGATAATTGCTTTAGTTTTAAGTTCTTTGTAACCAAAGTATTACCTATTAATAAATCTACAAGTATAGACTTTGCAATATAGTTAGGATTGCCTCCTAAGATAATATCTGTACCTCGACCAGCCATATTAGTAGCAATAGTGACAGAAGATTGTCGGCCAGCTTGAGCAATAATCTCCGACTCTTTTTCGACATTTTCTGGTTTAGCGTTTAGCAGGCTATGAGGAATTTTATACTGCATCAATAGCTTGGATAGTAACTCTGATTTTTCAACGCTTGTTGTACCTACTAAGGTAGGACGACCGCTTCTATACATATCATAGCACTCATCAGCTATAGCTTCCCACTTACGATATTCATTGCTGTATACTAAATCTGGCAATTCTTGTCTTCTTAGTGGTTTGTGAGTAGGTACACAGATAACTTCTAAATTATAAATCTTGTCTAGTTCTGCTTCTTCTGTTTTTGCCGTTCCCGTCATACCTGATAATTTCGGATACAATAGAAAAAAGTTTTGATAGGTTATTGATGCATATGTTTGATTCTCCTGTTGAATAGCAACTTTCTCTTTAGCTTCTATTGCTTGATGAAGACCATCACTCCATCGACGGCCTGACATTATTCTACCAGTAAATTCATCTACTATAACAACTTGGTTATCTCTTACAATATAGTGCACATCTTTTATGAATAATTCTTTTGCTTTGACTGCATTCAAAATATATTGGACCCAGGGATCCTCTAGATCGTACAGGCTATCAATAATTAGTTGGTCTTCACAAAATAATGTACCTTTATCGGTTAAGATAATATTTCTAGCTTTTTCATCTACTTCATAATGCAAATCCTTAACTAATATATTACTCAGCAGATGAGTCCGTGAGTATTTTTCAACAGGAGCTTCTGAAGGGCCTGATATAATTAATGGTGTACGTGCTTCATCAATCAAAATAGAATCAACTTCATCAATAATACAAAAAGCAAACTTATTTTGAACTATCTCGGACATTGATAAAACCATGTTATCTTTGAGATAATCAAAACCTAATTCACTGTTAGTTACATAAGTTATATCACATTGATATGCTAATTTTCTCTCAATTTTTGGTAAATCTTGCTGAATTAAACCAACTGACAAGCCTAAGAATTTATGTATTTGACCGACCCATTCAGAATCTCTTCTTGCTAAATAATCGTTCACTGTGACAACATGGACCCCTTCTCCAGACAAAGCATTTAAGTATCCCGCCAATGTTGCTACCAAAGTTTTTCCTTCTCCTGTTTTCATTTCAGCTATTTTACCTTGATGCAAAATTATAGCTCCCATCATTTGGACATCAAAGACTCGCAAGCCAAGAACGCGACGACCAGCTTCTCTTACTACGGCAAAAACTTCTGGCAGAATCTCTTCTATAGTATTTCCCTTATAAAGCTTCTTTTTGAATTCGACCGTTTTAGAACATAGTTCGTTGTCAGAAAGGTGCTCTAGTCGACTTTCGAAGGAACTAATTTTTTTAATAAGTGGTGTGTAACTATTGATTTTTCTCTGATTAGAAGTACTAAATAAAAGATTAAACATATTTTCTCGCGTAATGTAAACTTATTGAATATAGACTGGATTTCTTAGACTTTTATTTAACAGTTTCTAGTAAAGGAGAAAAAATTTCATAGATTATAGAAATAGGTTTTCCTTTATGAAATAAAGTATAATATCTACCCCAGAAAGGTCCTTTTACTAAAAAGAGATTTTCCAACTCCTGAGAATAACCAAGAAAAACTCCATGAAGATCTCTATAAAAATCTACTTCAGAGTGAATAAGTGAAACACCGATAGCTTTACTTGGAGATTTAAAAATTGACTGATACTCTTTACTATTCCACCAAGAGCTAGCAAGTATTAGCTTTTCTTTTCTATTTGTACCAATCCAGACTTTTCGATTTATGTAAGACTTTAATGACTGTCCAGTTTTAGTGTAAACGACTGTAGAAATATGGCGTATTGTACTATTAGTATAAGTTAGAATATTGCAGTGCCTTGTAAATGAACCATCTCCTAGTAAGATCACTTTCCAAACGAGAGGAACACTTAGGTTAATATTTATTTGGCTTGGTAAAATAAATTTAATACTCGACAAAAGTGCAAAATTAAAAGGCATTTATCACATTATTTAAATAAAAAACATTAATACTCGACAAAAGTTTGATTTAAACTTCTTGTTTCATATCTAGAATTGAGAATCAAAGAGTTTCCTGTCATTTCTAATGGTTTTTTTAGGTCTAAGATATCAAGGATTGTAGGCGCAATGTCTGCAAGAGATCCGTTTTCTCTAAATTTAACTGTTCCTCCATGTCCGGAAATAGTTTCTTGTTCTCCTTCAACTAAAATGAATGGAACTAAATTAGTAGTATGAGATGTACATGGGCTCCCGTCTTTAGTAAACATACACTCTGCATTACCGTGATCAGCTGTAATTATTAATGTTCCATTTAATTTACTGACTGCATCTAGTAACGAAGCAATACACGTATCAACCATTTCGATAGAGCTAATTGTTTCTTTCAATTTGCCAGTATGTCCTAGCATATCTGCATTAGCGTAATTAATAATAACACAAGAATATATAGCTTTGTTTATAGCAAGTATACTTTTTTGAGTTACTAGTTCAGCCGACATATTAGGAGTAAGATCATAAGTCGTAACCGATGGGCTGGATACTAATTCTCGATCTTCTCCTACGAAAGGATCTTCTGATCCTCCATTAAAGAAATATGTTACATGAGCATACTTCTCGGTTTCAGCAATTCTAAACTGCTTTAGTCCATATTTAGATATCACTTCTCCCAAGAAATTATTCATTATGCTTGGAGGAAAAGCAATTGAAGTGTCTAGAGAAGCATCATAATTCGTAAATGTTGATACATGAAGATTAGACAAGCTCTGCGTTGTGAAGCATTTAAAAGGCTTCTGTGCAAAAGACTGAACAAGTTGGCGCATGCGATCTGGCCGAAAATTAAAAAATATTAAAGCATCGCTATCCTGAATTGAACCTTCATTAATCCTTGAAGGGGGGATAAATTCATCAGATATTCCTTGGTTATAATAGTAATTAATAAGATCAGTATAGTCTTTAGGCTGTTTGTCAATACTATGATTGCCACTTATCAAGACATTATATACTGCTTGAGTTCTAGACCAGCGAAAATCTCGATCCATTGCATAATATCTTCCACTAATAGTGCTGATTACAACAAATTGTTTATTCTGAATATAGTCTACAATTGTTTGTATAAATGTTTTAGCAGAATTAGGATTAGTATCTCTGCCGTCTGTTATTAAATGCAGGTAAAGATTCGATACTTTGTTCGATTCAGCTAAATCTATTAGAGCTAATAGATGATCTATATGAGAATGAACTCCTCCATTGGAGCACAAACCAATCAAATGTAACGAAGTTTTATGATCCAGAGCATGCTGACAAGCAGCATTTAAATGTTGGTTCTTAAAGAAACTATTATTATCTATTAAATTACCTATTTTAAGTAGTTCTTGTTGGACTATTCGTCCTCCACCAATTGTAGTATGGCCAACTTCAGAGTTGCCCATTTGTCCTTTGGGCAAACCTACTTGTTGGCCTGAAGCAACTAGTAAAGTATTAGGATAAGTTTTTACTAGACTATCAATAGTTGGAGTATTTGCAATTTTTATTGCATTTCCTTGCTGAATATTAGTATGACCCCACCCATCAAGTATTGCTAAAACAATCGGATGAACTATCTTTTTTTTCATTGTCTCTTGAAGATTTATTATTGTATAATAGCAGAGTCTTAAGGAATAATAACATTTTCTAGAACATTATTGAAGTTGTAGGATCCTTATTAAAATTGAGCTGTTTTAATATAATGGTTAATACTCAAATTATAAGTCAAAACTTATAACTTGAGTATTAAAATACAAAAGGGTTATAAAAGAATTAGAGAAAGAACGATTTTTATTTTAACTTAAAGTGTTAATAGCATAGTCTAAATAAACATTAGCTTCATTACCAATTTGGCCTGACAAACCATGGCTGCCTTTAATATATTGTAATGCTTCAACATACCAGCTTGGGGAAAGCTCAAAGCTACGATTGATTTCTTCTAAGCCAGCAACTAAATACTCGTCCATTGGGCCTGTTGCACCTACAACTAGACAGTATGTAACCATTCGTAGATAATAACCAATATCTCGTGCACATTTAGCTTTACCGATTGCACTAGATGCATAAGTTGGACCTGGCATTTGAGTTACATATGGAAACTTAGTATATACAGATTGAGCTGCTCCAGTAATTAGTCGTTGAGCGTTATTAGTTAAAGAGCGAGCTGCTCCCAAGCTGGCTGCTGCCCTTTGATAACGACCATTAATAGCTTGTAATTCTCCATTGCTTAAAAAACGACCTTGGCTATCAGCAGATGCAATTGCTTCAGTAATTGGAGTCTTCATGAATTCAATACCTCAAAAAATTTAAAAATAGTACGTACACTCGAGAACAAAGTTTTATGCTACTACACGACAGATACAGCTGCACGGTCAAAGTAGCTTCCTAGTTCTGCTACTAATGCACTACAATCTCCTTGAGGAGTACCGGTTAAATCATTAGCTAATGCTACTGAGGCTTCCTTCATTTTTTGTACTGCAACAGAAACAGACGAGCCAGGCGTGCCTAGAGCTTGATACGTTTCTCTTAGTCCATTTAAGCATCTATCATCTAATACACTAGAATCGCCTGCAATCATAGCATAGCTGACATATCTCAAAACAATTTCCATGTCTCTCAAGCAAGCAGCCATGCGTCTGCTTGTATAAGCATTACCGCCAGGTTGAATTAACTGAGGTTGTTCAGCGAACAAAGCTCGTGCTGAGTTTGTAACAATCGCAGAAGCATTAGAATTAATTTTATTTACGACATCAAGACGCTTATTCCCTTCTGCCACCATACTAGATAAAGCATCTAGCTGTGTATTACTTAAGAACTCTCCTCGTGCGTCTGCTTGAGCTACGACTTTTGCGAATGCATCTAGCATAAATTCTATCTCCTTAATTTAAATTAATAACTTTATATAAATAGTTATTAATCTTAGTTAGTATTTTAAATACCGAAATAATATAAGTCATACCGCAGCTTATAAATATTTCCTCTATCACTATATACATGTTATTAGGTTCTTTTATTTTAAAAGATATTAAGATGTAACTTGTCTATACATACTTTTATTAATCATTAATAATCTCAGGCTGAGTTATCTCATCTACCATTTCAAGAATCGCTCTAATAACAGGCTTAATTTGCGGGTCGTCAATAATATCTACATCTTCGTATTTTCTTCGTTTAGCTCTATTAGCCACTTGAACTGTGATTTTATAGCGATTTGTTGTTGCTTCTAACAATTCTTCAGTTTTATAAGTTATATCACTAGAATCTAAGGAGTTATGCTGATTCATAATAAAGCCCACAGAATGTATATAAATAGAATTACCAATTGGTGTTACCAAGACATTTTAGATGATATAATAACACTTGTCATTGTATAGATAATATATAATAGATAGTAATATGCAAATTAAGTATACTTGAGTTACAGAAACTAGTTTCATAAAAGAAACAGAACCATCTTATCGAAAAAATGTTAATGCTATACAAATTTGTAGCATCCAATTATTATTTAATAAAACTATTTATCTAGATTACTGAAAAGAGAAATATTATGTTTAATCAGAAAATTATAGAGCAAGCTTCTAGAAAGCTAACTAATAGTCTAAAGAGTTCTTGTAGTTTGGTCTCCATTGAAGAAGAGAGAGATGCTTGCGGAGTAGGTTTTATTGCAGATGTCAACAACATCGCAAGTCATAAAATTGTTATACAAGCTTTAGAAGCTCTAACTTGTATGGAGCACAGAGGAGCCTGTAGTGCAGATCGAGATTCTGGAGATGGCGCTGGGATAACCACAGCTATACCTTGGACATTGTTTCATAATAGTCTAGAAGATAAGAATATAGTGTTGCCGAAAAATGAGAGTATTGGTGTTGGCATGTTATTTCTGCCAGCCAATAAATTAGAAGAATGTAAAATAATTATTGAGACTGTCCTAGGTGAGGAGAAGTTAGATATCTTAGGCTGGAGATTAGTGCCAACGGTTCCAGAGGTTTTGGGCAAGCAAGCATATTTAAATAAACCTCATGTTGAGCAACTATTTTGCAAATCTTCTACTCTGTCTAAAGATGAATTAGAACAACAATTATTTTTGATAAGAAAAAAAATTGAGAAGTATGTTAGTGTTAACGGCAAGGAGTGGGCGCATGAGTTCTATGTATGCTCATTATCATGCTATACGGTTATTTACAAAGGAATGATGCGATCAGCCGTTTTAGGCCAGTTCTATCAAGATCTATACCATACGGAGTACGCTAGTTCATTTGCTATTTATCATAGACGTTTTAGCACAAATACAATGCCAAAATGGCCCCTTGCACAACCTATGCGATTTATATCGCACAATGGAGAAATCAACACACTAATAGGCAATTTAAACTGGATGCAGTCGAGAGAACCTCTCCTACAAAGTGACATTTGGAAAGATAGAATTAACGAATTAAAACCTATTACTAATAAAGACAATAGCGATTCTGCAAATTTAGATGCAGCTGTTGAATTACTAATTGCCTCAGGTCGAAGTGCAGAAGAATCTTTAATGATTTTAATCCCTGAAGCATTTCAGAACCAACCAGAATTTGTTAATAATACAGAAATTTCCGATTTTTATGAGTACTACAGCGGATTACAAGAGCCTTGGGATGGTCCTGCTTTGATTGTATTTACTAATGGCAAAGTAATTGGTGCGACACTAGACCGCAACGGCTTAAGACCTGCTAGATACGTTATTACCAAAGATAATCTTATCATCGTATCTTCTGAAAGCGGAGTTGTGAAAGTTGAACCAAACAATGTAAAATCTAAAGGACGCTTAGGTCCAGGTCAGATGATATCTGTAGATATTTTTTCACACAAAATATTAAATAATAAAGAGATTAAAACTGCTGTTGCTAATAAGATTCCGTACAGAAGGCTTATCACAGAGTCTAGACAGATACTGAAAAATCACGCGTTTCTGTCCAGTCACCAAGTTGAGACAAAAGAGCTGATGCAGCTGCAAACAGCTTTTGGTTATACCAATGAAGATGTAGAACTTGTAATTGAGCATATGGCTAGTCAAGGTAAAGAACCGACTTTTTGTATGGGAGATGACATACCTTTGGCAATTCTTTCAGAGAAGTCACATATTATTTATGATTATTTTAAGCAACGTTTTGCTCAAGTAACAAATCCAGCTATTGATCCTCTTCGAGAAAGCTTAGTCATGTCTTTAGCAATGCAAATTGGGCACAGAAGTAATTTATTGGATATTCAACCGAGTTTGGCTAAGCATATTAAACTAGATTCTCCTATTATTAACGAAGGAGAACTGACTGCTATTTTAGAATCTCAATTATCTTGTATTCGCATTAATACTTTATTTCATGTTAATAAAGGTCCTGATGACTTCCAGAAGCAAATTGAACAACTATGTATCAGTGCTAGCCAAGCCATACGTAACGGTAATAATATTTTAGTACTGAGTGATAAAAGTGACAAACTTAATCCCGAGAAAGTGTCAATACCACCATTATTGGCTGTTGGAGCGGTGCATCATCACTTGATATTGAAAGGATTACGACAAGACGTATCTATTTTAGTAGAAACAGCTCAGTGTTGGAGTACACATCATTTTGCGTGTTTAATCGGTTATGGAGCTAGTGCTGTTTGTCCATACTTGGCATTTGAAACAGCTAGACATTGGTGGTCGAACCCAAAAACAAAAATGCTAATGTCTAAAGGTAGACTGCCAGCATGCAATATTCAAGAAGCTCAAGCAAATTATAAAAAAGCTGTCGAAGCTGGTTTATTAAAGATTCTTTCCAAAATGGGAATTTCATTATTATCAAGCTATCATGGTGCACAAATTTTCGAAATTCTAGGACTTGGTTCGGAAGTCGTCAAATTTGCATTTAGAGGCACTGCGTCTCAAATTGGTGGCTTAAGTATGTCAGAATTAGGCAGGGAGACTGTTAATATTCACTCTAAAGCCTTTTCTGAGGTGAAGACAAAAAAATTAGCAAATTATGGCTTTGTCCAATACAGACCTGGTGGAGAATATCACATTAACAACCCAGAAATGTCAAAGGCGTTACACCAAGCAGTTAGAGGTTATAACCCTGAACATTATAATAATTACCAAAGCTTACTTCAAAACAGGCCACCAACTGCCTTAAGAGATTTATTAAAGTTACAGAGCACGAGAACACCTATTTCTGTTAGCGAAGTTGAGAGTCTTGAAGACATTTTATATAAATTTTGTACTGGCGGGATGTCACTAGGTGCTTTATCTAGAGAAACTCATGAGACTTTAGCAATTGCTATGAACCGTATCGGAGGTAAGTCGAATTCTGGAGAGGGGGGAGGATCCTGTTCGCTTTAAAGTATTAAATGATGTCAATGACTCTGGGACTTCAGAAACCTTATCTCATTTAAAAGGATTAAGAAATGGTGATACAGCAAGTTCAGCAATTAAACAGATTGCTTCTGGACGTTTTGGTGTTACACCTGAGTATTTAATGAATGCTAAGCAGTTAGAAATTAAAATAGCACAAGGCGCCAAACCAGGAGAAGGCGGGCAACTTCCTGGGAAAAAAATCAGTCCATATATTGCTACACTTAGGAAATGCAAGCCTGGTGTACCATTGATTTCTCCACCTCCGCATCATGATATTTACTCAATTGAAGACTTATCACAGCTAATTTTTGATCTGCATCAAATTAATCCTCGTGCCAAGATATCTGTTAAACTAGTTTCGGAGATTGGTATTGGTACAATTGCTGCCGGGGTAGCAAAAGGCAATGCTGATATTATTCAAATATCTGGCCACGATGGTGGAACAGGAGCTTCTCCATTGAGTTCGATTAAACATGCCGGTTCACCTTGGGAATTAGGGTTAAGCGAAGTACATCAATTATTATCAAAGAATCAGTTAAGAGACAGAGTAACTCTTAGAGTTGACGGTGGGTTACGAACGGGTTCTGATATAGTTTTTGCAGCTATTATGGGTGCAGAGGAGTTTGGATTTGGCACAGTAGCAATGATAGCTACTGGATGTATTATGGCAAGAATTTGCCATACAAATAAATGTCCGGTGGGTGTTGCAACGCAACGTGAAGAATTACGAGCACGATTTTCTGGTGTTCCAGAAGCTCTCGTAAATTTTTTCCTATTTATAGGTAATGAAGTAAGAGAAATTTTAGCAAGCCTTGGATACAAAAGCCTTGAGGACATTACAGGTCAGAATCACTTATTGATCAAAGATACTAATATTAGTTTGACAAAAACTACAGGAATTGAATTAGAGACATTAATTAATATTCCTAATTACGCATGGACTAAGTTTAATTCTGTGCATACTAATGGCCCAGTTATGGATGATGATATTCTTGCTATACCTGAAATTCAGAATGCTATTAAGCTCGACACAGTCGTTGCTAAACACTTTAAGATTGCTAACACTAACAGAACAGTTGGAACAAGATTATCCGGTGTTATTGCAAAACAATACGGCAATGAAGGATTCAAAGGACTTATCAAGCTAAACTTTTATGGATCCGCAGGGCAAAGCTTTGGCGCCTTTTTAGCTTCGGGCGTTCACTTAAAACTTATGGGAGAAGCTAATGACTACGTAGGTAAAGGAATGAATGGAGGTAGTATTATTATTGTTCCTCCGGCCGGCACAGAATATGAAGATGATAATCAGGTCATCATAGGTAATACATGTCTTTATGGTGCTACAGGCGGATATTTATTTGCTCAAGGACAAGCTGGAGAGCGCTTTGCCGTACGGAACTCATTAGCCAAGAGCGTTGTCGAAGGAGTGGGCGATCACGCTTGCGAATATATGACTGGTGGAACTATTGTTGTTCTTGGTAAATCAGGTAGAAATGTTGGAGCTGGCATGACTGGTGGTCTTGCCTACTTTTTAGATGAAGACAATAATTTTATTGAGAGAGTAAACTCTGAAATTGTGAAAGTTCAAAAAGTGATTACGAAAGCTGGAGAACTACAATTAAAAAATCTAATTGAAAATCATGCTTCTAAAACGGGTAGCTTGAAGGCTCATACGATTTTAGAGCAATGGGGCACTTATTTACCAAAATTCTGGCAAGTAGTTCCGCCTTCTGAGGCTAATATTGGAGAAACAAATCTAGCCTATTCAAGTAATACTTTGGCAGCTTACTAGATAACCCAATTGTGTTCCGAATCCGAAAGCTTTGTAAAATACGATTTGATGTTCTATTTTTACTTATATTGTATTACCTGATTGAAAGATTTATATATCCTATTTTATAGACTTCGAAGCAACCCTAAATTTAAATCCAAGTTGGAGTTTTATTATTATGGCTCACAGTGTTAAAGTGTATGATACGTGTATTGGGTGTACTCAGTGTGTAAGAGCTTGTCCTTGTGATGTACTAGAAATGGTACCGTGGGATGGTTGTAAAGCTAAACAAATTGCTTCGGCCCCAAGAACTGAAGACTGTATAGGCTGCAAACGATGTGAAACAGCTTGTCCTACAGATTTTTTAAGCGTAAGAGTTTATCTGGGAGCAGAAACTACTCGTAGTATGGGTCTAGCTTACTAAATTGTAAACGTCAGTATATCCTAAAAAGTACAATAATTCCAAAGATCGTTTGTTCTATAACTGTTCTTTGGAATTATTGACTATCATTAAAGCAAGAGTATCTATGACAATTTTTTCACGTATTGCATCTGATTTTAGTAATCAAAAAGCTATTAAAATTATTACTGGCTTAAATAATTTTAATATAAAACAAATTAAGCAAATAGCTCAGGCTTCTGAAATAGCTAGAGCGACATATATAGATATCGCAGCTGATATAGAAATAGTTAAAGAAATACAAGACAAGAGTATGATACCTATCTGTGTATCAGCTGTTTCAGTAAAAGAATTAGTCAAGTGTCAGCAAGCTAACGTACAGATATTAGAAATCGGCAACTATGATTGCTTTTATGAGCAAGGGCGAGTTTTTAGTTTCCAAGAGATTATAGGTATTAGTCGAGAGGCGAAAAATCTAATGCCTGAAGCAACATTGTGTGCGACTGTTCCTCATGTGCTGACAATGGGAGAACAAATTGAGTTGGCGCACGAGCTAGCAAGTATCGGAATAAATCTTATTCAGACTGAAGGAAAAAGCACTGGATTTACTAAAAAGGCCGACTTATCAGGGGTAATAGAAAAATCTGCAGCTACATTATCTTCAACATATTCTATCTCACATAATACAACTATTCCGATTATTTCTGCTTCTGGGATTTCTGCACTGACAAGTCCAATTTCTTTCATTTACGGAGCATCATGTGTCGGCTTAGGCACTAATATTAGGCGTCTACAAAATACTGCATCAATGGTTATATATATATATGAAATTCAAACTGCCATAAAGTGTAATCGAAATATAAAGCAGTATATAAGCCATTCTATTAAATCATCACAAGTGACTCATCAACTAGTTGTTTCTTAGCTAAAAGCATCAGCAATTGTCTAATATATAGATTTGTATTAGATCTACTAGATTTTAGTTAACAAGACAATTGATATTAACTAGATTGAAGATATATGAAAACCCAGTATAATACACGAAAAGAAATTCTAGGTGCTTGTTTTTTAGGGATAGTAACTCTATTCTCAATTGGTGGTTGGCACGCTATTAATAAAACCAGTAAATACAAAAGCTATAAGGCTTTTATTGAGTTTGATAGTGCTTATGGAGTTCAAAAAGGAACATCTGTCAGATTAAGAGGTTTGCCTATTGGGATAGTGACCGGTATTAGTCAATCTTCTGATAGTATTCTAACTAGTATTGAAGTTAGATCTTCTGTCACAATCATTCCACGTGCATCATTAATAGAAACAAACCAGACAGGGCTACTCAACGATACTATTATCGATATAATTCCATTGAAGAAATTAGGAACACAATATTCTTTATCTAAATATGGACCTCTTTCTAAGAATTGTGACAACAGCCAAATTATCTGTCATTTAAGCTATTTAAAAGGAGAGAGAGGACTTAATTATGATGACTTGATAAGAGCTACTACAAGGATTTCACAAAGGTTTGATGATCCCAAGTTGTTCTATAGCTTGTACTATTTACTAGGTAACCTAATTAAATTATCAACCAGTTTTGCAGATTTTACAGAGGAAATGGCATATATTAGCCGCTCAATTAAGCTATGATTGGACGATTCCACAGAATAACAAATATCCAGGAACATTATGATTACTAGTAGTCGCAAGCCATTAGTCCCAGATTTTATGAGACCTGTTGCAGAACTAGAAGTTCAAGTTGAAGAATTAAAAAAATTAGCTCCAAAAAGTGATCTAACTATCAATAATAAGATTGCGCAGTTTCAAGAGCAACTAGTTAAGCTGCAAAAAGAAATCTTTAGTAGTTTAACTCCTCTACAAAGATTACATCTAGTTAGGCAGTCAGAGAGACCGACAACCTTAGACTACATTCCTAGTATTTTAGACGAATGGATTGAGTTGCATGGAGATAGAGGAGGCAGATGACCTGCCTTAGTAGGCGGAATAGGTAAAATTAATGGTCGCAGTATTGTATTTGTTGGACACCAAAGAGGTAGAGGTACGAAAGAAAATGTTGCAAGAAACTTTGGGATGCCTGCTCCTGGTGGCTATAGAAAGGCTTTAAGACTTATGCAACATGCAAATAGATTTGGAATGCCTATCTTGACTTTTATAGATACTCCTGGAGCTTGGGCTGGGTTAAAGGCAGAAGAATTAGGACAAGGAGAGGCTATCGCTGTCAACTTGCGAGAAATGTTTTCTTTTACAGTTCCTATAATTTGTACAATTATTGGTGAAGGTGGATCTGGTGGGGCACTAGGTATTGGTATAGGTGACAGTATACTGATGCTAGAATATGCTGTATATACAGTCGCAACTCCAGAAGCCTGTGCTGCAATTCTATGGAAAGATAGTAAACAATCTCTTGCTGCTGCTGAGGCTCTGAAAATAACTTCCCACGACTTAAAAGTTCTAGGTATAGTAGATGAGATATTAACAGAACCAATAGGTGGAGCACAAGCAAATCCCAGTATGGCTTCTGAATATTTAAAAAGTGAGATAGTTAAACAGCTAAGAATTTTATCCAAGTTAGATAGTAATGATTTAAAAACTAGAAGATATGAAAAGTTTCGTAAAATGGGGGCTTTTTACGCAAGCTAGTAAAAATGACAGCACTTTAATCTTATGTTGAGAGTAAAGCGCTATCTTGTAATATTTTAAGAAATTAAGCCAACATTACTCAAGCCGAGAATTGATGCTGCACCAATAACATGGCCAAGACTAGTTGTAGCTAATAGTTCTGGTAGCCCAAATCCTTCAACACCTGAAACAGGAATTGAAGGTCCTAGCCCTCTAACTTTAATAGCATACCGGCCTGCAACAATTGCTAGTAAATTACACGTAATCATAACCATGGCAACTTGGGTAGACCAGGGGGAAGTATGAGGCACGACTGATAGAACAAATAGAAGATTCATAAAGATATAAAAAGATTGGAAGATATAGAGTATTTGTGTTGTATTGTAATTTAGTACAATATAAAATTCACCTTGAATATCATATAACATTTCTTAAATAAAATGGATTAATTGTTAGCAAACTGCAATTATACCAGCCATCCATAACTATGTAAGCCTTTACCTAAGAAATTCACTCCCAAGTAGCAAATCCACACAACTATAAAACCAACAGAAGCCAAAATTGCAGGTTTCTTGCCTTGCCACGATTTAGTTATCCTGGAGTGTAAGTATGCTGCAAAGATTAACCATGTTATTAAGGCCCAAGTCTCTTTGGGGTCCCAACTCCAGTAAGACCCCCAAGCTTCATTTGCCCAAACAGCGCCAGCGATTATTCCTATTGTTAATAAAGGGAAACCTAGTCCTATAGTTCTGTAACTTAAATTATCGATACTTTCTAATAAATTCATTCTTGTACTGTTGATTAAGATACTGGATTGATCAGAGACGATGATTGGTGCAGTTTTATCTATAGCTTGTGCTCGATAAGAGCCTGTTCCGACAGAACTACCTTTTAGATTAATATCTTGTCCTCTTGTAATAAATAGGAAAAGAATAGATAATAGTGACCCTAAAATTAAGATAGAATAACTAAGCATCATAATACTGACATGCATCATTAACCAATTGGATTTTAAAGCTGGTACTAATGGAGAGGCTTGTTGCATTCCTCTTGGAAGTGCTAGACTGGCAAATGCCGTTACAAACATTGCGACAGGTACTGCGATTGCTCCGATAAGCCTACTGCGTGTTTTACTTTCAATAAGTAAATGGACAAGCGTTAGTGTCCAAGCTAAAAATAAAAGGGACTCATATAGATTACTTAAGGGGAAATATCCATTAGCAAACCATCTAGAAGATAGTGTCAGCGAAAGCGAAATATTAACCAATATTGTAAATAAAGTTGCAATTTTATTTAAAATAAAGATTCCTGGAAAAGCTAGACTAAACCAGTAGACTAACATTGTAATGAGCAAACCGCCAAATGCAAAATTTACAAAGACATTTTGCATTATTTCTACATTCATTTTCAACTCCCATACTTGTTTAAAATGGTAAAACTAAGTATACAACTATATTGCCTGTAAATTGCAGTATAAGTAAAAAAAAGCAAGCAATTGTACTTGCTTGCTTTTTTGCTTTATTACTAAACTAATTTAATATTTAGCATAGTGAATTAATGATATAATCTAGATTACCAGCATATTCAACACCTGCTTGAGCAGACATATCACGTGGAACACACAATCTGTCACGAGCAAATGCGAAAGATGCTACGTAGGCAGATGTTGGAAGATTTAGAGTACGGTAAACTTCACGAGCACCAGCAATGCCCCATTCGTCTACTGGACCTGTACCACCAACAACTAAGCAGTAGTTAACCAGGCGCATATAATGATCTACGTCTCTATAGCATTTGTTTACTTTTTCTTGGCTATCACCTGCTTCACCAGGATTTTTCAAATAAGAGTACTTAGCGAAACAAGCATCACCTGCTTCTTTAACAACTGCTTCATGATTGCTAGCTAGTTTTTCTGCTGCTTCTAGTCTAGCTGCTGCACGTTGGATATTACCTTGTACAGACTCAAGATCGGAACTGGACGGGAAACGACCAGCAGCATCTGCTGCACTGATCGTAGTAGTAATGACTGATTTCATATTTTTCTCCTAAATGGATTAAGTACTTGTATTAAATACTTTTCAAACTTACAGGGTGGAATTACTTCAAATGCTTAGCTAATAGCTGCAGCTACTCTATCGCAATAGCTAGCTACTTCCGAAGCTAGAGCTGAGCAATCGCCATCTGCTGTTGCCATCTTACGTTGGGAAGCAGTGTTAGTAATGAATGCAACTGCTGATGCTTTCATAATGCTTACTGCTCTCACCGAAGAATTAGTAGGCACACCTAAAGCAATATAAGTTTCTTTTAGGCCGTTAAGACAACGATCTTCAAGAACTGAAGGATCTCCAGCCAGAAGAGCATAAGAAACGTAACGTAAAATAATTTCACCATCGCGTAGGCAAGCAGCCATACGACGATTAGTGTAACAGTTACCACCAGGTGCAATTAGACCAGGATTTTCACAAATCATACCAGAAACAGCATCAGAAACGATACAGCTAGCGTTGGAAACAATTGCATTAACAGAATCTAAACGTTTGTTACCGTCTGCTATAAATTTTTTTAGAGCTTGTAGATCGCTACCACCTACATAAGCAGCTTTAGCGTCGGAATTAACTACTACTCTGGAAAATGCGTCAAGCATTGAACTCTCCCTATTATAATGAAGGACTTCACTGTTTCGGTTGTTAAGTTGATTAACAAACCGATGTATTAGTATCAAAACTACAATATAAAATACATTTACAGATAACTAGCTAACAAAGTAACAATCTGTAATATTTACTGACGGAAATGCGAATTCCGTATTACATATTTAATAATACTATCTTTCAATAGCATAGTTTTGAGTATTTCAGAAAGTAAGTTTCGAGATTGTTCAAGGTTTAATGGTTTAATTTTTTGCTTGTACAAGATCAATTCGAATTCTTGTTCAAGGCTCAATTGATTAGAAAAATTCATAATGAACTATTTACAGATAGTATTATATCAAGTGAATATTGATAACTATAGTACTACTATTAAAATACTAAAAATTATAGAACATAAACATTCTTTTTTTGTTGCAAAGCATATTTTCGTAGTATACTTTTTTTGCATAGTTACACAGAACGATCAATTGTGGGCTATTCTATATTATTAATAAAATATACTTTAGAGAAATCTTATCAATTAAGTACTCTTGTAACAAAGTATTAGTATATCCTATACATATTGTGCCTTTCATAAGGCAAAGACGTAATTCCGGAGACTTAAGATGTCTATTCCATTACTCAAATATTCACTGTCTACACAAAATCAACGTGTGGATGGCTATGAAGTATCACCGGGTGAAGAACAGCCTAGAGCTTATAACACAGATAACTTACCCAGTGCAGTCGAGATGGATGAAGTAATTTGGGCTGCTTATAGACAAATTTTTAGCGAACACCAAATTTTAAATAGTACATCTGATTCAAACCTAGAATCGCAGTTAAGATTTAACCAGATTAGAATTAAAGACTTCATTAGAGGACTAGTTGTATCAGATTCATTTCGTAAGTTAAACTATGATGTCAATAACAATTATCGTTTTGTTGAAATCTGTGTTCAGAGAATACTAGGGCGAGATGTTTATAATGAAAGGGAAAAGCTGGCCTGGTCTATTGTAATCGCTTCTAAAGGCTTAGAAAGTTTTGTCAACCTATTGCTTGATAGCGATGAATATGAAGAAAACTTTGGTGATTCTATTGTTCCTTATCAACGACGCAGAATTATACCTCAAAGAAGTAAAGGAGAAATGCCTTTTAATTTAAAAACTCCCAGATACGGAGAAGACTTTAAAGAAAAATTTGGTATGCCTCAATTTATTTGGCAGGGACCGGTTCGTCAGTTTAGACCTCAGGAACAGCGACCAAAAGCAGGAGATCCTGCTCTATTTTTAGGAATGGTCAATGATCTTGCTACTGTTTAGATAACAAACAATTAATTAGATATAAGTAAAGCACAAATAATAAAAATGAGCTTTATTTATATCTTACAAAATATTTGTTACCATAGTAAAGATATGAAAATTGGACTATTACTGGTATAATAGCATGGTGAGTTCAAATTCCTCAGTAGCTCAGTGGTAGAGCAATCGGCTGTTAACCGATTGGTCGTAGGTTCAAGTCCTACCTGGGGAGTCTTATTTCTTATAAAATTTTTTGTACGAATTTACACTGTAATGAAAATTGATCTGTTAATCTATAATACGCAGCATTTAATTAATAGCGTGACTTTATATCAACTGAATCACATGAATGCAACCAGCTTTAGTTTTATCTTTATTGCTGGTTTATTCACCAGCTTGAGCCCTTGTGTACTGTCAATATTACCTGTTTGTATTCTTTTTATCTCTGGGGAAAATCAAAAGTTAAGTCAAGCAAACAAAATAACAAATTTATTTTTATTTTGTTTAGGTATTATTTCTAGCTTTATAGCCTTAGGTATAATTACTACATTGATGGCTAAAACTTATTCCAAGTTTTTTAGTGGTATTCCTGTAATTTCATCACTAGTCATTATATATATGGGATTTAACTTATTAAATTTAGTACCAGTAAGCACTCTTAACATTAGTACAAAACATCATAACGGGAATTATAATATCAAAATGTACTTAAGTGGTCTAGGAATAGGACTAGCAATTTCTTCTTGTACTACACCTATTTTTGTTACCTTATTAGTTTGGATTAGTTCTACTCAAAAAATTTTTACTGGGCTAGTTTTTATACTAGTTTATAGTATAGGATATATTTTTCCAATAGTTATAGGTAGTATATTTTCTTCTCAGGTTTTTGTCATCAACTCTTTTTGGACAAATTTGTGGACTCCATTCACAGGCACTTTACTACTGAGTACCGGTACCTTCTCTCTTTTTTCTAATATATTTACACGATTATAATTTGGTCTTACTCCATACACTGGATACTGAGTCAACACTGTACGCAAGTTTATACAAGACTTTTAAAACTATATATTAATAAAAAAAGCTTATATACTATTATATGTAACTACAATTGTGGCACAAAATTATTGTAGAACCATACTTGTATTGCGTGAAAGTTGTCTCACTCAATTAGATAGTATTCATATAATAAATAAACAAAATAAACTCATCTAAGGCATTAGTGACAATAGTTTGAGATTTATACTACATATTCAAAGACATAAATTTAATATTTTTAATGCTAGCTGCACACTACGTTTATTAATATACTTTTCACTTATTTATTCTTGTTTTCAGAGCACTAAACATGCATTTGCTTACTTTCTAATAACGCTTTAAAGCAATTTTTTAGATAGTTACTTCAGTAATACAATACGTAGTATTTTGAGCAAATTTATAGAGATAAATTGCTCACTATCCATTTCTACAATTGGATAAACTCTAAGTGTATTTATCTATTGCTCAAGAGTCAAATAGATTGAGAATCACGACCTTTATAATTTTATAGCTGCCACGTGTATGACTCTAATTCTCTTTGAGAACTTGATTATGGCTAAGAGAAAAAGATAATAGTCTTGACTGCCGGCATATATCTTGAACGGAAAACACTTTTATCACCAAAAAAAATTTTTAAGATTTCTGAATTCTGCTGGAATATTATTGTAATTAGTATCTTTTATTTTATTACTCTCTTGTTCTCTTTCTACATTAATTAATGATTTATAACCATTGCTGTGATAGTATAATGCACCTTTTACTAAAAAGGAGTAGTAATAATATTAAGATTATCAAGAGATAATATACAGATTGTGTACCATATGTAATTTTGATTATCATAAAAATGAGTAAGCCGTTGCAAATGTGACGCTCAAATAGATTTAAAATGTTGACAAGTGTAGTTTAATTGCAGTTTTTCGACATTAACTTCGGAATTTACATATGGTTTACTTCATGACATGAAAAAAAGCAAAAAAATTGTTCATACGTGTGTGAAAATTTTTCATGTATAATGTTAATTCCCAAAAAAGTAAACTAGAATTTGTTATTTAGCTAAATCGGAGTCTTAATTTACTATCATGATTTAGTGAACAACTAAGAGATTTATATGGATTAAAACAGTGGAAACAAGTCTTTTGACTACGGTCGAGAATTTATCGAGTTTATTGACCAGTTGATTAAAAAAATTCAGCTAGGAATTTACAAGGATTTATTTAGAAAAGAAAAAGGAAACGCTAGTAATACTTTTAGATCTTTTTTTAATAAATCAGAACTTGAATCTACTATTGAAGGAATATATAATAGATTGATCAGTATATTATTATTGTCTATTAAAAAATTTGACTTTGAACTTTGGTCTACTCAAACATATACAAGTTTTGTAGTAAAGATACTTTTTATATTATTAGCAGTACTTTTTCAAGTAAATAACTTTAAAAGCATTATTAACAGCGAATCATGGAGTTTACCTATTTTCACAAAAATTAATTTTGCAAATATAAAGTTGGCTAGTATAGAAAAGAATATTGCTATTTTACTAGAAAAGCAAGAAATAGTGGATATAGATATTACCACATGTAAACTGCATTCTAAATTAACGAGTTTTGCTTAACGAGTTTAAAGATACTCAATGCACTATAATAATTTGTATGAATTTATAAAAAGTGTATCTTAATAGATCTGAAAATTTTTTTACCTGCTAGTGCAGTCTTAAAAAGACTTACATATATTAAAATATTGTAAGCAATATATTATGACAAGAGGCTCTTCGGTCACAACTTATACGTGAACTCTAAAAAAGATCTACTAATAGACTCTTTAATAACAAGACTTCCTCAAAAACAGATAATAGACATTATTTAAATAATAAAGCAGACCATCTTGGTAATACGCACTATATACACAAACTACCATAGGGTAATAAGTACCTCGGTGAAAGAATTCGATATGCTCAAGAGGACCAGGAATGATGATTGAATATGAGAAAGATTATCAACACAGACTGTTTCTTTTTATAAGAAATGTATTACCTTTAATTCAAAATGATTTATTTGATGGCTTATAGTTTTTCCAGTTAACAGTAACGAAGATTATATTATCGCGCCTTTCTCGGGTATAAAATCATTATTGTTACAGCGATTTAAAACACTATATATCCGAGAAGTTCGCATTTTGCTATAATCAAGACAATATGTCCTAAAAAAATGCAAGCACTAAAAGTAAGCAGGAGTCGCAGATTTTCTCTTCCAAGTCTTTAGAAGGAAAACTCAGTCTTCAATATGTAGCTTTTGCAGGTAAGCTGTCACACTTCCACAGGCTTCTTTCATTTGCATAAAATATAGGAATCTACATGTGCCCACAAAAGAGGAAATGCAGTCCTATGAGATTTCTAACTCACATAAGATAGCACAAATGAGATCGCCTATTGTTAGTTGTTCTCAAAAATAACTCGCTAAGACTAATATCAAGAAGAGAATGTACAAATAGAAGAACTCTTTTGTTTATATCTTGTTACTTTTTTGATTTTGAAATTAAATTAGACTCTCAAGGAAAGGGTACAACTTTAAAGATCAGATTAAAATTTCTAACTTTTATGACTATTGCTTATGGCTGTTCTATACTACTGAAGTTAAATGGCATAAGTAATACTTCATAGTCAAACTAGCTATACTGTATCTTGTATGAAGATCTCGAATATATTATAAAGTTTTAATCATAACAATTATGACAATACCATTCAATTTGCATTTGAAGAGAAAAGATATTCGATGGTACTTATTAAAACTCTTAAGTAATTTACAGTTTTCCATAGTAATGCTTCTAGTAATTGCTCTTTTTAGCGTTATAGGAACTATTATTGAACAAAATGAGGAACCTGTTTTTTATCGGACACACTATGGCTTTTCTAATGAGCACTTGAGTCTGTTAAACTGGAAGAGTATAGAATTTCTTGGTCTCAATCATATTTATACAACGTGGTGGTTTTTAACTATATTACTCATTTTTAGTTTGAGCTTATTTGTCTGTAGTTTGTCAAGGCAAATTCCATCTTTACAACATGCAAGAAGGTGGCATTTTTATAAGACTCCTAGCCAATTCAAAAAATTCGCAGGGGGGCAAGAAATTCAAGAAACTCAACTGAATTTATTAGCTTCTTATCTACAAAATTATAATTATCATCTTTTTCAACAGGGCCAATCTATCTATGGATACAAGGGATTATTGGGTCGGTTAGCTCCGATCTTTGTACATGGTAGTATTATATTACTAATGGCAGGTTCAGTGTTAGGTTTAGTCAGTGGTTTTAGCGCCCAAGAAATGGTTCCTTCTGGAGAATTATTTAGATTGCAAAACATCATTGCGTCAGGTAAATTTAGCTATGTTCCGCAAGAGTTTTCTGCAAGGGTAAACAATTTCAATATAGAGTACAATTCAGATAGTTCTATAAGTCAATTCTTCTCAAATATATCGGTACTTAGTCATGATGGAACAGAATTAAAAAAATCCACAATTTCTGTCAATACACCTCTACGGTTTCATGGTCTAACAATTTATCAAACAGATTGGGATGTTATTGCAATTAGAATTAGAATAGATTATTCAGGAGCTGTACAGATTCCTCTTAAGAAAGTCATTCTACCGAATAGTAATAAAATATGGGTTGGATTAATTGCGCAAAGTAAGGAACGCCAACTTTCAGTTGTATTAACGGATCTGCAGAAAAAAGCATCTATCTATAATGAGAATGGCCAGCAAATTATGGATATAAATATAGGAGATGGCTATGAAATTGACGGCACGTTTATTACCTTTTTAAATACTATAGCTAGTACAGGACTACAGATTAAAAGTGATCCAGGTATACCTCTTGTCTATAGTAGTTTCTTCCTTTTAATCACGAGTATAAGTGTTAGCTATATTTCATATTCTCAAATATGGGTTATAGAGAAGAACCAACGTTTTTATATAGGTGGAGTGACTAATAGAGCTCAATTAGTATTTGAAGAGGAATTAGTTAGAATATCTAAAATGAGCTCACAAGCATCGAGATCATTTTAATACAAGTCTAAAAAATTTTTTAGAAGTTGTTTGCCACAGGACGTCCACAAGCTTTCTGGATGAAACTGAATTCCTCTTAACATTTCATTATTTTTATCACGACAACCCATAACAGTATTATTTTTTGTCCAAGCTGTCATATCTAAATTAGTAGGAAGAGTTTTACTATCAATAATAAGACTATGATATCTAGTTGCTATAAAAGGATTGGGTAAATTTTTAAATAAATCTTCATTATTGTGGTATATTGGAGAAGTTTTACCATGCATAATTTCTGAAACTTTTATTATATTACCTCCATATAAATAACCAATACTTTGGTGTCCTAAACATACACCTAATATTGGAACCGATTTAGAGAATACAGCAATTATATCTAATGATATGCCCGAGTCAATTGGTCTGCCGGGGCCAGGAGATATAATAATTTTTTGAGGATGTAATTGTTTTATGGTTGCGATATCTATTTCATCATTTCGACAAACTAGTACTTGATAGCCTAACTCGCCAACACACTGCGCTAAATTATATGTAAAACTATCGTAATTATCAATTATTAAAATCAAATCTTTGCTTCCTAAAATATAATATCTTTGCTATGTAGATATGCCTAGTACAGGCGAGCTTGATTTTGCAGTTTGGTTCAAAGGCATTCTACCAGCTACATAAGTCAACCTACCAGATTCCACTGCAAGACTCATAGCTCGAGCCATTTGTGCAGAACTTTTTGCTTGCGCTATTGCAGTGTTCACTAAAACTCCAGAAGCCCCTATCTCCATGACTTTACTAGCTTCACTAGGAGTACCAATACCTGCGTCTATAATAACAGGTATTTTTGCATTATCTATAATGATTTGTAAGTTCAACAAATTCTTCAGGCCTTGGCCTGAACCTATTGGTGAAGCTAATGGCATCACAGTGGAGCAACCGATATTTTCAAGCTGTTTTGCTAACACGGGATCTGCGCCGATATATGGCATGACTACGAAGCCTTTTTTCACTAGATACTCTGCTGCTTTAAGTGTCCCGATAGGGTCTGGAAATAAATACTGAGAATCTGGAATGACTTCTAATTTGATAAAATTATTATCAGGCTGACCTAAATTTTTTACAATTTCTCGTCCCAAAGCAGCTATACGCACAGCTTCTTCTGCACTTTCACATCCAGCAGTATTAGGTAAAAGCCAGAGTTTAGACCAGTCTAAACTATCAATAAGATTACTACGGCCTAGTTTTTTAGTACTTTGCGCTCTTCTTATAGCAACTGTAACTATCTGTGCACCACTATAATCTATACTTTTAATTGCATCATTTAAATTCTTATATTTGCCAGTTCCCACCATTAATCTTGAATCAAAGCTTTTGTTATCTATCTTTAAGTTGCCCAACTCTTTATTGGTAAAATATGGTAGACTAAACGATTGTTTCATTATTACTAATCCTATATACTTTAAATAAAAACTATTTTAAGATTTGAGAAGTTTTTGCAGAGAATAAAACAATTGTAACGTATTAAATTACACAAAGTTTACTATTATAAGAAAACACACATTACATCAGAAAAAGCAAGATTATATTTTACTTTTATTAGGATGCAGTTTTAATTGAAAATACTTAATTAATAAGTTGAGTTACTAATAACATTTTTAATGTCAAATAAATATGTAGAATCATTCATAACAATACTGCCTCTTGTGCTATCTAAACTCGCTCTTCAAAGAGCATATAAATACATTAAATTAAATAAGAAGATTATTAATAATACGGAAAGTAAGACTCGACTTAGTATTCGCTTAGTATCAACTATTCCTTATTACTTACCACTTTTTGAAGGACTACAAAATTTTGGTCAGTATGTTTTGCCTGATTATCCAGTAGCGGCAATACCGTTATATAAAAAAGTATTACTGCCAATGCTCATTTTTTATATGAATCATGCAATTTTAGGCTTAGTCACCTTTTTTGCACTTTATTATGTTTTAGTAAGAAATAAAAGTCCTATACCTGTACATCAGTTAGTTCGCTTTAATTCAATGCAATCAATTCTACTATTTTTAGTTGGATCTTTATTTGGGGCTATTTTTCGCGCTTTTCCTATAGAGTTTAGAATTAGTTTTATCGGATTAATGGTTTGCAACATGATGTTTTGGTTTGTTTTATCTACTATTAGTTATTCAATAGTTAAAGCAGTTCAAGGAAAATACTCCAATATTCCTGTAATATCAGAGGCCGTCAGAATTCAGATTAGTGGTTATAGTACATAAAAATAGGTATAACAAACATGATACAAACAGAAAGTCGTCAAGACGTAAAATTGAATTACTATGAGACTGTGTATATATTAAAGTCTGATTTAAATGAAGACAGAGCATTGTCTATTATAAATGAGTACAAAAGTATGCTTACAAACGGTGGCGCTAAGAATATTATATTACAACACAGAGGTCGAAGAAGCCTGAGTTATACTATTAATAATTATCATGAGGGTATTTATGTACAAGTTAACTATGACGGCAATGGAAAACTTGTGCAATCATTTGAAAAATCATTACGATTTGATGACAATATTATTAGATATCTGACCAATAAACAACACAATAGTAGATTAGATACATAAACTCATTCATGTCTTATTTTTGCACACTAAGCGCAAAAGTAAGACATGAATTAATTGAAACATTTACAAATAACTTTGGAACTGAGTTACTTTAGCAAACAGCTTCTTCTTAAGTATTATTGCCACTACAGCAGTTATCAACCGAGTTCGGCATGGATTGGTGTGATTCCAGTATGCTATAGGCACTCAAGCGTAAACCGGATAGGCTATTTTCATCATATAACAAATGTTAGCCAAGTCCTAGGTCTGTTAGTATATCTCAGCTGAGTTCATTAATATAATTGAACACCTATATAACGACTAGTTTCACCCTGCTTAACATTACTCATTTAAAACGATGAGGATACTCCTCTTAAGATTGGCTTTCCTTGCGAGCGTACTCCCGAGGCGGGATACTTAACGCGTTAACTACGCTACTACACTTAATATTTAGTATCTATCATTTACAGCTAGGACTACTAGCGTATCTAATCCCATTCGCTACCCTAACTTTCGTCTCTGGTGTTCTTCGCAATAGTTATGCATTTCACCGCTGTATAGGAGTGCCTGTTTACTTTTAATATATTTTAGCTTAGCAGTTTCCACTACTATTTTGGAATTAAGCCTCAACATTTAAAAGAAGAATGAATAAGCAACCTATAAACGCTTTACTCTCCGTGACTCCTGATAACTTTTGCATCCTCCATATTACCGCGAATGCTAGCCCGGAGTTAGCCGATGCTTATTGTTGCGGTATTGCTCCGTCAGGCTTTCACCCGTTGCAGAAAAATTCCCACTGCTGCTGCCCTTAGGGGTCCGCCCCATGTCTCAGTCCCGGTGTGGCTGGCCGTTCTCTCAAAGCAGCTACTGATCATTGCTTTGGTAAACTATTACTTTACCCACTAGCTAATCAGGCGCAAGCTTATCTGTGGGTACATTTCTATTGTCACTCTACAGCGTATGAGGCTTTAGCAATTGTTTCCAAACTGTCATCCCTATCCTAGAGGTACATTCTAACATATTACTCAGACGTCAGCCACTAAAATTTTTGCAACCTTTCGTTCGACTTGTATGTGTCCAGCATACCGACAACATTCATCTTGAGCCAAGGTCAAACTTTCCCTGGTGTCCAGTATATTGAATTATATCTTTACTAAGTTAAAAATTTCCATACAGTATCAAAATTCGTGGCAATTTAGAATAATTGCTTTCATCTATTATTTTATGTTTTAACCCCCTTTAAAAAAATCAGTAAAATCCAAACAAATCAATTAAAACAGGTAAAATCAGTTTTAACTTTACTTATAAGCTAAAATAATTATAGCTAAAACACAATTATTTCGAGATATAATAAGAAATGTTGCTTAAGTCACATATTTAGTATTTAAACTATCTGATTTTTATTTCAAATAATAGGAGTTTTTTATAAAAAACCTATGATAGTTACAATATTTATAGTAAGTAATGTATAGGAGTTAAAAAAAATTTGGAGAATCAGAGGGAAAAAATTCTTGTTGTTGACGATGAAGCTAGTATAAGAAGAATTTTAGAAACTAGATTAACAATAATAGGTTATGAAGTTATAACAGCTTCCAACGGAGAAGAAGCTTTAATTATGTTTAGAAAAGAATATCCTAGTCTTGTCGTTTTAGATGTTATGATGCCTAAGCTAGATGGTTACGGCGTCTGTCAAGAACTGCGCAAAGAATCTGATGTTCCTATAATAATGCTGACAGCTTTAGGTGAAGTTTGCGACAGGATTACTGGACTTGAGATAGGTGCTGATGACTATGTTGTTAAACCTTTTTCTCCTAAAGAGTTAGAAGCTCGCATCCGTTCTGTATTAAGAAGAGCAGACAAAATAACAACGAATCTTGGAATGCCAAATTCTGGCATTATTAGTATTGGTTTCTTAAAAATAGATACTAATAAAAGACAAGTATATAAAAATAACGAACGAGTTCGTTTAACTGGAATGGAATTTAGTCTTCTCGAACTTCTAGTTAGCAAAGCTGGAGACCCTTTTTCAAGAGCTTCCATTTTGCAAGAGGTTTGGGGATATACTCCAGAAAGACATGTTGACACAAGAGTTGTTGATGTTCACATTTCGAGACTTAGGGCTAAACTAGAAGACGATCCGAGTAATCCCGACTTAATTTTGACAGCTAGAGGAACAGGATATCTTTTTCAAAGAATTAGAGAACCAAACAATTTACAAAGTAGTTAACACATTTCGTGGGAAGTACAAGATGTCCCAATTAACTTACAGAGCTAAAATTTTTATTGTTAAAAACATGAATTTTGATTGATTTTAACTTATAATTATATTGACCGTGAAGAAAAGTAAAATTTTAGACTAAATCTAAAACATTTATTGAAACAAATTACTTATTAAATTTGCTCTGGAGATTTAAATTATGACCATAGCAATTGGACAAGAAAAAACTCGTGGTGGTTTTGACCTTGTAGACGATTGGCTAAAAAGAGATCGATTCGTATTTGTAGGTTGGTCAGGATTGTTGCTTTTCCCTTGCGCTTACCTTGCTGTAGGTGGTTGGCTAACTGGAACAACTTTTGTAACCTCTTGGTATACTCATGGACTAGCAAGTTCATATTTAGAAGGATGTAACTTCTTAACTGCTGCTGTATCTACACCAGCAAACAGTATGGGGCATTCATTACTGTTCCTCTGGGGGCCTGAAGCTCAAGGAGATTTTACTCGCTGGTGTCAGATTGGTGGTCTATGGGCATTTATTGCTTTACATGGGTCTTTTGGACTGATTGGGTTTTGCTTAAGACAGTTTGAGATTGCTAGACTAGTTGGGTTAAGACCTTATAACGCTATTGCATTTTCTGGTCCTATCGCAGTATTCGTATCTGTTTTCTTAATGTACCCTTTGGGTCAAGCTAGCTGGTTCTTTGCTCCAAGCCTTGGAGTAGCTGCAATCTTTAGATTTTTACTATTCCTGCAAGGTTTTCATAACTGGACATTGAATCCATTCCACATGATGGGTGTCGCTGGAATTTTAGGTGGTGCTTTATTATGTGCTATACATGGTGCAACTGTACAAAATACCTTGTTTGAAGATGGTGATGCTGCAGATACCTTTCGGGCATTTACGCCAACGCAGTCAGAAGAAACTTATTCAATGGTAACAGCGAATAGATTCTGGTCGCAGATCTTTGGTGTAGCCTTTTCGAACAAAAGATGGTTACATTTCTTTATGCTATTTGTGCCAGTAACTGGACTATGGACGAGTGCATTTGGAATTGTTGGACTAGCCCTTAACTTAAGAGCTTATGATTTTGTGTCTCAAGAATTAAGAGCTGCTGAAGATCCTGAGTTCGAAACTTTCTATACTAAGAACATTCTATTAAATGAAGGTATCCGTTCTTGGATGGCTGCTCAAGATCAACCTCATGAAAACTTTATATTCCCTGAGGAGGTTTTACCACGTGGAAACGCCCTTTAATACAAATGTTGGTGTTGGCGGTAGAGATATTGAATCTACCGGATTTGCCTGGTGGTCTGGTAATGCACGTTTAATTAACGTATCAGGCAAATTACTTGGCGCTCATGTTGCTCACGCAGGCATAATGGTATTTTGGACTGGCGCAATGACTTTATTTGAGGTCGCTCATTTCGTTCCAGAAAAGCCATTGTACGAGCAAGGATTTATTCTAATTCCTCACCTAGCTACTCTAGGTTGGGGCGTAGGACCGGGCGGTGAGATTTTTAATACTTATCCATATTTCGTTGTGGGTGTAGTGCATTTAATTTCTTCTGCTGTCCTTGGGTTTGGTGGTCTTTATCATTCATTGATAGGTCCAGATACTTTAGAAGAGTCTTTCCCGTTTTTTGGGTATGACTGGAGAGATAAAAATAAAATGACAACAATTCTAGGTATACATTTAGTGTTATTAGGTATTGGAGCTTTTTTATTAGTCATTAAGTCTCTATTCATTGGTGGTGTATATGATACATGGGCACCAGGTGGTGGTGATGTTCGTTTTGTCAGCAATCCTACTCTTAATCCTTTAGTTATCTTTGGCTATGTCCTCAAGTCTCCATTTGGTGGTGATGGATGGATTGTCAGTGTCAATAACATGGAAGATCTTGTTGGTGGACATGTATGGATCGGTATTATCTGTATTGCTGGAGGAATTTGGCACATTCTTACAAAGCCTTTTGCATGGGCAAGAAGAGCTTTTGTTTGGTCCGGTGAAGCATACTTATCTTATAGCTTAGGTGCTTTATCTTTAATGGGTCTTACGGCTTCTAACTTCGTTTGGTACAATAATACGGCTTATCCTAGTGAATTTTATGGTCCTACCGGACCTGAGGCTTCACAAGCTCAAGCTTTTACTTTCTTAGTTAGAGACCAAAGATTGGGAGCAAATGTAGCATCTTCACAGGGGCCAACTGGTCTTGGAAAGTACTTGATGAGATCTCCTAGTGGAGAAATCATTTTTGGTGGTGAGACTATGAGATTCTGGGACTTAAGAGCTCCTTGGGTTGAGCCTCTTAGAGGACCAAATGGTCTTGATCTAAATAAAATCAAAAATGATATTCAGCCTTGGCAAGAAAGGCGTGCAGCAGAGTATATGACTCATGCACCCTTAGGGTCTTTAAATTCTGTTGGTGGTGTAGCTACAGAAATTAACTCCGTTAACTATGTATCTCCTAGATCTTGGTTAACAACATCTCATTTCTTCTTAGGATTTTTCCTATTTATTGGACATCTGTGGCATGCCGGTAGAGCTAGAGCTGCTGCTGCTGGATTTGAGAAAGGTATTAATAGAGAGAATGAGCCAGTGCTTTCAATGAGACCTCTGGACTAGTTCTTTATCTATCAAAAAAAGTTCTTGTAATTTTATTTTTACAAGAACTTTTTTTAGTTTCCTATGCATAATGCCAGCCAAGTGCAATAGTTGTTGGCCAGATAATAACTCAATCAACACTACAGATATGAAGCCAATCATTGCGAATCTTCCATTCCAAGTTTCAGCACTATCAGTAAAACCCCACAGCCAAAGATTGGTTGTCATTTTTTTATAACTATTTTCTTTCATATATATGCTATTTTAGTAATATTGAATAAGTAAACAAGAGAACTCATATTTACAAATTCAATATTAAATACATTTACTGCAACATGCAACTTCAAATTAATATAGCTTCTCATCCGTTAATACAACACTGGTCAGGAATTCTCGAAAATAATAGTAATCCAGGAACTATTTTAAGAACCGCTTGCTCAGAGTTAGGTAAATGGATTACTTATGAAATAATGAGAAACTGGTTGATCACAGAAGAACTTACAGTAGATACTGATAAGACTATAAACCTTATTAGCAAGCATTATAAATATATCATTGTAATTGTTATGCCTTATGGCTTTATACTAGCTGAAGGAGCTCGAGCTTTACTTCCTACAGCTAGTATAGTTTTAGTAGATCATAATGACCTTACTGCCAGCATCCCAAATGAGCTGGATTCATTTACTAAGGTACTGATTTTAGACTTGTTTTTAGACGAGACAATGCTTACACCTATACTGGAAAGGTTAATGCAAAAAGGAGCTATATTAGTTAATATAAGAATAGCTTGTTTAGAATGTGGTACTGATCAACTACAACAATTAGGACATAGATGGTCTCAACTAGAAATTTATACTACAACAATTAATCAGGTAACAGATCAAAAAATAGCTTCGAAAGAAGCAATTTTCAAAGAGAAGTTTTTTATTTAACTGATCGGCTTGCTTACAAGACTTTTCATCCACAATCCAAACTGTTAGTATGATGCAATATATAATAATTAAAAAATACGTATGAACACTCTTCCTGGTACATTAAATTTATTACTTGGATCAATAGCAAATTTTTCTGAAATTTATTTAATTTTAATTTTACTTAAGCTGTCATTAGCATGGTTTCCAACTGTGAATTGGTACAATGAGCCTTTTTGTTCATTAAATAGAATTACTGATCCGTATTTAAAGTTATTCAGAGGAAGTATCCCTCCAATGTTTGGAATGGACATGTCACCTATGCTTGGTATTATTTTTTTACAATGCCTAATGGTGATATTTAATAATGTAAGACTGGAGTCAGCTTAACAGTTGGAGTGATTGCATAATATCGTCAGATATAATTTAATAAAGATATTATACATAAGAGAGGCAATTAAAATATGGTTAAGCTAAGATTAAAGAGATACGGCAGAAAAAAACTACCAAGCTATAGAATTATAGTAATAGATAGTAGGAATAAACGTGACGGCAAAGCTATAGAAGAGCTAGGGTTCTATAATCCTATTACTAATGAGACTCGTATTGATATTCCACGGGTTTTACAAAGATTAACAGAGGGAGCACAAGCAACTAGGACGGTGCAAAATATTTTAGATAGAGCTCAACTTATTGCTAAAGAAGAGAACTAGTATAAAATTGTATTTTATGTACATTCAATATTTATAATGGAGATAATACCTTGTCTAAATTTACACTAAAGGTACTTTGGTTAGAAAATAATATTGCGATAGCAATTGATCAGGTTGTTGGAAATGGCACAAGTCCACTAACATCTTATTTTTTCTGGCCTAGAAATGATGCTTGGGAAGAGTTAAAAGCTGAACTTGAGTCTAAGCCATGGATTACTGAACGAGATAGAATTGAACTCTTGAACAAAACCACAGAAGTGATTAATTACTGGCAAGAGGAAGGTAAAAAACATTCATTGTCTAAGGCTCAAGCTAGATTCCCTGAATTTATTTTTTCTGGTAGCAATTAATATATTTGTATTAATACTAGTTACCAGAACACTATACAGACAAGAAGAGAACAGTAGTATTACAATAATACTAAATCAACTGTCTTACATTTAAAAATGAACAACAAAAGTTTAATCTTCTTGGCTATCAAATCTCTAGATATTCAAAATCAGACGTCTTTAACAAGTCATGACTTTAATCTGGACTTTAATATTCAACTAAGTGGTTTTATTACTAATTCTAGCATAAGGTCAGATAAAGACTTGCAAACTATTATTGTGGAAGTTTTACAGTCAATTAGTAGTCAATCTTTACAGAGTCATGAATTGGCAAATACTTATAGACGACGATTTCGGTATTATTTTAAGAAAATGTCATTTTGTAAATATCTTGAACGATCAATACATGATAGTGATACTCTAATTGACAAGTTAGGGGCTACAGGATTATACCTGCTGTACTTAATAGTTGAAAAGAGAGGACTATTTAAACTTTGGCTTTATTATAGAAATTATAGATTTGAACAATTAATCAGCTTAATTGAAACAAAGAATAAATTCTGAGAGTAGAAATTATTCTTTGTTTCATACTTATATAATTAGTAAACTAAAAGTTTACTTTATCTACTACAATACATTCCGTTGTCAATACCATTGCTGCAATAGAAGCTGCGTTTTGCAAAGCTGATCTAGCCACTTTTGCAGGATCTATGATACCAGCGTCGTACATATTCACAATTATACCACTGGCCGCATTATAACCCATATGAAAATAATTACTTTTCACTTTTTCTACTACTACAGCTCCATTGTCTCCAGCATTAAAAGCTATACGCCTCAGAGGATAGCTTAACGCTCGTTCAACTATTAGAGCACCAATCAGTTCATCTTCAGCTAGACTCTGTTTGGCCCAAGTAAGTAATTCACTAGATATATGCACATTTGTTGATCCTCCACCAGGGACGATGCCTTCTTCAATCGCAGCTTTTGTAGCATTGATCGCGTCTTCCAACCTAAGTTTTTTATCTTTCATCTCTGTTTCTGTTGCTGCACCAACTTTTATGACAGCCACGCCACCCGAAAGCTTTGCAAGTCGTTCTTGCAACTTTTCTCTCTCATACAAAGAATCACTAGTTTCTATTTGACGTTTAATTTGTTCACATCTAAATTTCACGGTTAATTCGTGACCATCCGCAATGATTGTCGTTGAATCTTTGCTGACGATGACTCTACGAGCTGTACCTAGCATATCTAATTGAACTGTTTCTAATGTTAGCCCGGCATCTTCAGTGATTACTTGTCCATTAGTTAAGATACTCATATCTTCCAGTAGAGATTTTCGTCTATCACCAAATCCTGGAGCTCTAACTGCAACAACATTTAAGATACCTCTTAATTTATTCACTACAATAGTAGCTAAAGCTTCCTTTTCTATATCTTCTGCGATTATTAGCAAGGGTCGAGATGTTTTTGCTATTTGTTCTAGTAAAGGTACAAGTTCTTGTTGCACTAGAGTAATTTTCTTATCTGTAAATAGTATAAAAGGGTTCTCTTGGTAAACTTCCATTCGATCCGTATCTGTGACAAAATATGGGGAAATAAAACCTTTGTCGAACTGCATCCCTTCTGTTATTTCCAAGATAGTGTTAGTTGACTTTCCTTCTTCAAGAGAAATCACTCCTTCCCTCCCAACTTTTTCTATGGCATTAGCAATCATTTTACCTACTTCAACATCATTGCCTGAGGATATTGAGGCAACTTGTATAATCGCTTTAGTGTCTTCTACAGGCTTTGCATATTCAGCTATTTTATTTACTACAAAATTAGTTGCCTTTTCAATACCTTTTTTAATGGCCATTGGATTAGAGCCTGCCGCGACGTTTCTCATTCCTTGCTTAACAATTGCTGAAGCTAATACTGTTGCAGTTGTTGTGCCATCACCAGCTACATCATTAGTTTTAGATGCTGCCTGCCTAATGAGCGCTACTCCAGTATTCTCAATATGATTTTCCAAACTAATTTCTTTTGCGATTGTGACACCATCGTTAATAATTTGTGGAGCACCGAATTTTTTTTCTAGAACTACATTTCTTCCTTTTGGTCCTAAAGTAACAGACACTGCTTCTGTCAAAATATCCATGCCTTTTTCGAGTGCTTTACGTGCGTCATCTTGGTAGAGAATTTGTTTGCTCATGTTAGATAAAATCTTTTATTGTGGACGTAAGTTAGTTCTTACTAGTTTCCATAATAGAGTAAGGCTGCAAGTTATACAAATATTTTTGGAAAATTTACCTAATTTGAGAAACTGCAAATTGTTTTACATAATTATAACCAATTCAGGATATTATAAATAAAGACTGTCGCTTGTAAAAGATAAATATCAAGTCTGCTTTCAGACCAGTTCTCAGGAGCAGAGTCTTGTCTGCTTAAAATAATAATGATATAATTAATATAATTGTCAAGTGGGCTTGTAGCTCAGTGGATTAGAGCACATGGCTACGAACCATGGTGTCGGGGGTTCGAATCCTCCTTGCCCGTAGTTTATACAATATGGGAATATCTTGTCGTGTATAATATTTGCATATCCGTCTACTTAATAAGGAAAAACTAAGACACAAGGAGCCATGGCAAAAATTCAGGCTACTAGAGGAACTAAAGATATTCTGCCAAGCGAACTGAAGTATTGGCAGTTTGTTCATAATAAAATTTATAAAATATTACAGTGTGCAAATTATCAGGAAATTAGAACACCTATTTTTGAGAACAGTAACTTGTATGATAGAGGCATTGGTGCAGATACAGATATTGTTAATAAAGAAATGTATAGATTTCGTGACCGAAGTAATAGAGACATAACCTTAAGACCCGAGGGCACTGCTGGCGTTGTTAGAGCTTTTATTGAAAATAGAATGGATTCTCATGATAAACTACAAAGATTATGGTATAACGGGGCTATGTTTCGATACGAGAGGCCCCAAAGTGGTCGTCAAAGACAATTTCATCAGCTGGGAATAGAGCTTATTGGAAGCGCCGACGCAAGAGCAGATAGTGAAGTAATTCATTTAGCCATGACTATTTTTAATGATCTTAATCTCAAGAATTTGCAGCTTAATATTAACTCAATTGGAAAAATAGAAGATCGCAATATTTATCAAGCAAAGCTGAGCGATTACCTTGAAAGATACTATGATGATTTAGATCGTGACTCGCAGAATAGACTGTCCTCTAACCCTATTAGAATCCTGGATTCAAAAAATATTCACACACAACAAATACTTGATGGGGCACCTATTATTTCTGATTGCTTAAGTATTGAGTCACAGCAGCATTTTGACAATGTTTGTAATTATTTAGCTATACTAGCGATTCCTTATACAATAAACAAAAAATTGGTTAGAGGACTAGATTATTATAATGACACAGCTTTTGAAATTAAGACGTTAAATTCCTTGGGACAAGACACAGTTTGTGGAGGAGGTAGATATGACAGCTTAATAGAGCAAATGGGAGGGCCAAAAACACCGGCTGTTGGATGTGCTATAGGATTAGAACGTTTATTAACTCTTGCTAAGGATACAGTAAACTTACCTGATGAACCTGTCAATTTTTATATTGCCACACAAGGTAGTGCAGCTAATAAAACCGGTATGACAATAATGAAATTTTTGCATCAACAATCGTGCACAGTTGAACTAGATCTTAACTCTAAGACTTTCAGTAAGCAAATTAAACAGGCTAATAAAAAGAAAGCGATTGCATGTATTATTATAGGAGAGCAAGAAATTCAACAAGGCAATGTTATTATTAAGTGGATGCTTAAGCAAGAGCAGGAAAATATCCCAATTACTCAATTCAAAGAACGCATATCTTATCTCAAGAAGAAGTTGCTTTTCATGCAAAGTTTTCAGATTATTAAATAATTATCACTCTCTATTGACATTTTAGGGGATATGACTGCTATGATAGTCGTCATATGTTGGGGTGTAGCCAAGTGGTAAGGCAGCGGACTTTGACTCCGCCATTCGCAGGTTCGAATCCTCCCACCCCAGTCACAATAATCAAAAAAATATTACAGGATTGAGCGGACTTGAACCGCTGACCTAGCGCTTAGGAAGCGCTTGCTCTATCCGTCTGAGCTACAATCCTTAAGTATACTTAAAACTATTATATAGCTAATAGTAGTATGGTTAGCTTATAATAAAGTAATTCTTTTAGCAGACCAAGAAAAGAAAAGGTACAGTTTTATATAATAAATAAATTTTGACCTACTGCTAATGTAAGCTTTAAAAATAGTGTCACAAATCAGCTGTAAAGAATTAAATTTCTGTTTTATCCAATAAAAATCATATATAAATTAAGAAAATTGATATGGCAACAATTCAATTTATTCAAGGCATTAATGAAGAAGTCGTGCCGGATGTACGTTTAACAAGATCTCGAGATGGTAGCACAGGGACAGCTACTTTCCGATTTACAAATCCAAAGATTTTAGATGCTAGTATGGCAGATAAAGGTGAAATTACAGGTATGTATCTTATGGATACAGAAGGACAGATTATTACACGAGATGTCAATGCTAAATTTATCAATGGTAAACCACAAGCAATTGAAGCAGTACATGTTATTAAAAGTCCTGATGATTGGGATCGGTTTATGAGATTTATGGAGAGATATGCTCAAGATAATGGGTTAACCTTTACTAAAGCTAATTCTTAATAGCATTTATAAGCAAATAAAATATCACAATACTATATTGTATAAGCAAATTCATCAAATAACTTATATTAATTTGATGAATTTTTTCAGTTAGTTTTTACTCATTAATACAATAAATACTTTTAAAGAAGAGATGACAATTAATTATGAAAGTTTCTTTCAATTGGTTAAAAGAACTTGCTAATATCGAAACAATACAAGCAGACAAATTAGCTAGTACTTTGACACAAGCAGGTTTTGAAGTTGAGAGTATCGAATCAACAAACATGTCTGGACAAGTTGACTACATACTGGAAATTTCTTCAACTGCGAATCGATCTGATGCGTTAAGTATGGTAGGTCTTTCCAGAGAAGTTGCGGCTTTAACCCAATCTCAGATGTCAGAGGAAGTATATACTTCTTCGAAAGCATGTTTGTGCAATACGAATAATATCATTCATGATTCTGAGCTGTTGCATTGCATTAGCTATTTTGGGGCAGTTATAGATGATATAGTTGTTAAAGATTCTCCCAGGTGGCTGCAGAATCGATTGGAATCTTCTGGTTTTGTCAGCAATAATCTTTTATTAGATATAAGTAACTATGTTATGCTGAAGTGGGGGCAACCAATTAGTATTATTGATTTGAAAAAGACTATTAATACTGACGGTCTAGATTGTATAAAAATTTGCAGTAGCTTTTGTTCTGAGAAAAACAGTAGTATGGAGATCAATGGCGTCAGTATAAACTTAGGCAACGACATTTTAGTTACACAAGTAAATGGGAATATCACTAATGTTGCTGGAGTTGAAGCAAATAATCAATTACGAGTTGAGCAGGGTACACAATCGATATTGGTAGAAGCTGCTATTTTTAAGCAAGCTGTAGTTAGAAAGTCATCTAAAACCCTCAATATACGAACAGAAAGCTCTATTAGACAAGAGAGAGGATTAAATATAGATAATTGGGAAAATGCATACCTAGAAGCTATATATTTAATATTAGAGTTAGCTGGTGGTAATGTAAAAAAAACTTTTTTAAATAACAAGAAAGTACCAGCTATTGTAACTCTTGATTTATCACTAAAGAAAGTACAGAATATACTAGGACCAATTACTACAAATGGTACAAACACTTTTTTAAATTCAGATTCAATTCAAAATATTCTTAGGTCGCTTAATTTTCATACTATTCGAGTCAGTGATGAAACTATTACAATGACTATTCCGACTTATAGAAATCAGGATATTTATAGAGAAGTAGATATTATTGAAGAAATTGCACGAGTTTATGGATATCATAACTTTCAGAGCGCACTACCGCCCATTCAATTTATTTGTAATTTGTCACGGAGAAAAATTTTTATTAACAAGTGTAGAGCCACTTTAAGGAATATAGGCTTAACTGAATTAGTTCATTATTCTTTAGTAAAATCTGAAGGCGAGATTGCTTTAAATAACCCTCTCATTCAGGACTATTCTACTTTGCGTTGCAGTTTACTTGAAGGCCTAATTCAATCTAATGCTTATAACATTAAACAAAGTAGCCAAACTATAGACAGCTTTGAGATAGGAACAGTTTTTAATATTGCTAACAATAAGATTGTAGAAAAGACTAAACTAGCTATAATAATAGGTGGCAATTTAGACATTAGATCCGATTGGTCTCAGCCTGCCCATTCTTTAAATTGGTATGAAGCTAAAGGTATTATCGAGAACTTCTTTTTAAAAGTTCACAAAAAAATAGACTGGGTAAAAGCAGAACTCACAGATACTCAGATTCCTTTAATTCATAATAAGAGAGCTGCACAACTAATTTATAATAAACATAGTATTGGAACATTTGGTGAACTTAAGCAGTTGACGTGCAGTAAGATATCAATCAATGCCAAGGTGTTTGTTCTCGAGATTGATTTAACTGATTTAGAAGATTCAGGGTGTCCAATAAATCCTTTAAACTACCGAGTGAGATCATATTCGAAATATCCATCTATCACAAGAGATCTCTCAGTAGTAATACCTCAAGATATGGAGATACAATCTTTATTTAAACTATTAAATCAATTTCACGATCATGACTTAGAAAAAACAACTTTATTCGATCAATATAAAGATCAGTCATTGGGACATAGCAAGAAGAGTGTAGGACTAAGATTTACATATAGGTCTACTGGAACAACTTTAACTAATGTTGAAGTAGATAGTAAGCAAATAAAACTACAAACTCAAATTAAAGAACAACTCAAATTAGAAGTTCGCCAATAGTAGAGTGATGAAAGACATAAAAAGTACTACATAAGCCGGGTTCTGTTCTTTCAACATAGTAATTATATGTTGTAAAGGATAGCTATTCCTCTCGAGTTATCGTTAGCGATAACTTCATGCAGTGTTTTTAACTAAACTATTTAAAATATACAAGAAATCTGTTTAGTAGCTTTGCTCCTTCTTAGGGGTTTACCTAGCAAATACTTTACAGTATTTCTGGTAAGCTTTAAACTTACCTTTGCACCCTTACCAGCTGAAATAATGTCATACACTCTGGCGGTTTGTTTCTGTGGCACTATCCTCGTAGTTTCCTACACTGGAATTTTTCCAGCATACGGTATATTTGTGGAGCCCGGACTTTCCTCAGACTGTATATTATCAAGCCTGCAGCTATCTACGTTTACTTTTCATGTCTGCTATATATTTTAATATAGTTAAATAAGCAATTACAACAACACAAATCAACAGCTTTGACAAAATATAATAAAGATTTACTGAACTAGTAATATTGCTAAAATTGATCTTTAATTAATACTATTTAATATGACAAAAAACAATGAGGGATTTACTCATCGAAATTTTGCTGCTGTTTTGCAAAAATATAAATACGATTTAAATCTTGGGGATATTGTAGCTGGAACAATATTTAGTTTTGAATTGAACGGTGTATTGGTAGATATAGGTACACCTATATCTGCATATTTACCGATTCAAGAGATATCAAGCAGTGAAAATCTAAATAAATTCAGCTCATTAAACATTAACGATACTAGAGAGTTCTTTTTGTTAGATTATAACGTCTGTTCAAAACAATTAATTCTATCGATTCGGCGTCTTGAATATATAAGGGCATGGAAAAGAATTAGACAACTAGTAGCTGAGGATTCATTATTAGACGTTATGATTAAGGGCTTTAATAAAGGAGGAATGATAGTAAATCTCGAAGGTATTGCGGGTTTTGTACCAAACTCTCATCTGGGAAGTTTTAAAAAAAACGATCGGTGTGTTAATAAGTTGATTAAGCTAAAATTACTGAGCGTTGAAGAAAAATCTAATAGTTTAATACTTAGCCATAGAAGAGCTTTAATTGCACAAGCTTCATCTGCTTTAATTGTTGGTAATATTATTGAAGGTAGAATAAATCAGATTACACCTTATGGACTATTTGTAAATGTAGGGAGTCTTAAAGGACTTATACACATATCTGAGATGAATATACAAATAATAGACCAACTATCATCTCATTTTAAAGTAGGAAATAATATTAAAGCAATTATTATTCATGTCGATAAAAACAGGCAGATTATCACTATCCATGAAACATTTAAAATAAAGTTTACTATTTTGTATAAGACCAACTATCCTCCACCTACAATAGTAATAATTTCTAGCTTATCTTGGTCACTTAAGTAAGTTGAAGATAATAAAGATGCAGGTAATAGACTATTATTTAACTCAATTGCTACACGCTCAGAACTCAAGTCGAGATAACTTAACAAAAAATGTAATGAGATAGGCTCTGAGCAGTTAAATGGCTCTCCATTAATTTGGACACTTATATTGGTATTTGTCATATAACTTACATTTTAGTACTATTTAAATAAATTAATCAAAGCCTAGACGCCACACAAAGAAACGAGTTATAGTTGCATTTATAGAATGGCGAGTGTGGCCAAGGGGTTAAGGCAATGGGTTGTGGCTCCATCATTCGCGGGTTCGAGTCCCGTCATTCGCCCTTCGTTTAAAGCTTTTACTTAGCAGTTTATTATGTATCGAATATTTAACTAGTAAGGTGCGATTTTTCGTGTTGGTTTTATGTAATAGTTTACTTACATACTTTTCTATGTTTCTAATACTAGTACTTAGTGTTGTCGCAATTTCTTTATTCGTTAATCCATCAATCACAAGTTTTAGTACACTGACTTCTCTAGGAGTGAAATATATTTGATCAGCTAGTAATGGGCTTATTATCATATTGCCTTTACTGATATTTTTACTAGAGAACCAACAATTCCTTGAAATTAGATTCTTTACAAGTGATACAAGTTCTTCTGGGTCAAATGGTTTAGATAAATAACCATGGCATCCCATATTATATCCTTTTATTCTATCTTTAGTCATTCCTTTGGCTGTCAAGAAGATAAATGGGGTCTCAGATAGTTGTCCAGTCTTTTTAAGCTGATCTAGTAATTCATAACCATCAACAGTTGGCATAATTATATCCGAAATTATTAAATCAAACTTATAATATTTCGCAGTTTTAATTGCTTCTAATCCATCGCTAGCAATTTTTACATTAAAACCTTGATCTATAAGGTACTCTTGAATGGCTTTTGATAACACATTATCGTTCTCGACTAACATCAAATTATATGACATTTAATTACGGTTTTTAGTTATTAGAGGGATTTTTTAGTAGAGTAGTAAGTATGAATAACTATTATTTAAGTCAAGAACATTCTGTTGCTCAAATCTCAGAGCTTAGTTTAAGCAAAATTGTTTGTGATAATCCGTGGTTAATCTTTTTCAAGACATACAACATTGAATATCAAGTTTTATCACTTAAGCGAAGTGACGCTATTATTTTTAATACTAGTTCTGAGCTATATATTATATTAGTTGGAACTTTGACTATAACAAAAATAATTCATACCACAAGAAAAATAGTATTAAATCTTTTGAGTGACGGAGATATATTTGGACACTCAAATTTAAGTAATTGTAGTCTTTATTATGAAGCCCAAGCGATTAACACAGCTCATTTAGTTTGCGTTAAATATAATACAATTTTAAATGCATGTCGTCACTATCCGTGTTTTAATTTATTTATTGTTAAACAGCTATTAGCATGCTCTACCAATAGTTATAATTTTGTAGAAGTTATGTCACACAAAAGTATTTCTAACAGGGTGGTCAGTTTGTTATTAGTGTTAGCTGAGCGGCATGGCACGCTGAGTAACAACGGCATTATTCTTAACTTTACTATTACGCACAAAATACTAGCACAAATTATAGGCAGTAGTAGAGTCACTGTAACAAGGATTTTATCAGAGTTACTTAAGACAAAATTGATTACTATTCAACAAAGAAAAATTATAATTTATAATCCTATTTTATTAAGTCAAAGAGTTTTAAATAAATACAAATAAGTTAAAAAATGTTATAATTATCACTAAGGATGAATTGTTCAGTCTAGAACATTGAATAAATATTAGCTTTAAGTAGTTTAAACGCAACAATATATTAAAAAAGCTTATTGAAGCAATTTTATGAGTAAAATTTATGATTGGTTTGAAGAAAGATTAGAAATTCAAGCTATTGCTGATGATATTTCTAGTAAGTATGTACCACCTCACGTGAACATTTTTTACTGTTTAGGAGGTATTGTATTTGTGTCTTTCTTAATTCAAGTTGCGACAGGTTTTGCAATGACATTTTATTATAGACCTACTGTTGCTGAAGCTTTTACATCTGTAGAGTATATCATGACTGATGTAAACTTTGGATGGCTTATTAGATCTGTACATAGATGGTCGGCTAGCATGATGGTCTTAATGATGATACTACATGTATTCCGTGTCTATTTAACAGGTGGATTCAAGAAGCCTCGAGAATTAACATGGGTAACAGGTGTAATTTTAGGAGTGCTTACTGTTTCTTTTGGTGTTACAGGTTATTCTTTGCCTTGGGATCAAATTGGGTACTGGGCGGTTAAAATTGTTACAGGCGTACCAGATGCAATTCCTGTTGTTGGAGAAAGCATTGTAGAACTGTTAAGAGGAGGAGTTAGTGTAGGACAAGGGACTTTGACTAGATTTTATAGCTTACATACTTTTGTACTACCGCTATTAACTGCTGTTTTCATGCTTATGCACTTTCTAATGATACGTAAACAAGGAATTTCTGGTCCATTATAATTTTCTAGATATATAAATCTATCAAATAATTCTCTTAATTCTTATATTAAACAAACAAACCATATGTCTATTCTTAAAAAACCTGATTTAACAGATCCGAAACTAAGAGCTAAATTAGCAAAAGGTATGGGACACAACTACTATGGTGAACCAGCTTGGCCGAATGACTTACTATATGTATTTCCAGTTGTAATTATTGGCACTTTTGCATGTAGTATTGGATTAGCAATTTTAGAGCCTTCTAGCATAGGTGAAAAGTCTAATCCTTTTGCTACTCCATTAGAGATTTTACCAGAATGGTATTTTTTCCCAACATTTAACCTTTTGAGAGTAATTCCAAATAAATTATTAGGTGTACTGAGTATGGCAGCTGTACCAGCCGGATTACTTCTTGTACCATTCATTGAAAATGTCAATAAATTTCAGAATCCATTTAGAAGACCAGTTGCTACTACTGTTTTTTTAGTTAGTACAGTTATTACTATCTGGCTAGGCATTGGAGCAACTTTGCCCATTAATGATGCAATTACACTCGGGCTATTTTAGTCAATTGTAATAAATAAGGAAGTGCTTTTGTTTAAAATAAACAAAAGCACTTCCTTATTTATTACTTAATGCTAACTGTTGCGCCAACATCTTCTAACTGTTTTTTCATAGCTTGTGCATCATCTTTAGATGCACTTTCTTTTAAAATTTTAGGGGTAGATTCTACAAGATCTTTTGCTTCTTTTAATCCTAAACCAGTTAAGGAACGAACTACTTTTAGTACAGCAATCTTTTTAGGTGCTGGAACTTCCTCTAGAACAACATCGAATTCAGTTTTTTCCTCAACTTCAGATGCAGTTGGTGCAGAAGTTGGTGAAGACATCATCATTCCTCCTGATGCAGCAGAAGCATCTACATCAAAAACTTCTTCTATTTGCTTAACTAGTTCAGCAGCTTCTAGTAAATTTAAAGACTTTAGTTCTTCTAGGATATTCTCAACTTTTGTACTCATAATTAGTAATATATAAATTTATCTCTTGCAGGTAAGCTATAGTAAGCAAATTACTTCTTGATTATTACTGTATAAGTATAATTTGAAATAATATATTATTTCAGTTATAAACTTTTTATAATAGTCTCGCAATATCAATTGGGACAGATGGCCCCATTGTACTAGATATGAAGAAAGTTTTCCAGTACTTTCCTTTTGCACCAGGAGGTTTATTTCTATCAATTGAGGCTGTAATAGTTTGAAGATTTATTAATAAATCTTGTGTTGCAAAACTTGCCTTGCCAAAGGGAACATGAATAATACCAGTTTTATCTACTCTATACTCTACTTTTCCACCTTTAAATTCACTCACTGACTTAGCTACATCTAGGGTAACTGTTCCGGCTTTAGGGGATGGCATAAGTCCTCGAGGTCCTAATACACGACCTAGTTTTGCTATTAGAGGCATTACATCCGGTGTTGCTATGAGTTTATCAAAATCTAATCGCCCCTTTAAAATTTCATCAATAAGTTGTTCAGAACCGCTAACATCTGCTCCAGCATTGATTGCTTCTGACAATTTTTCTCCTTTTGCAATGACTGCTACTCTAATTAGTTTTCCTGTGCCTTTGGGCAATATGACTGTTGCTCTTAGCTGTTGATCTGCATATTTAGGATTTAAACCGAGACAAATATGAGCTTCAGCTGTTTCTGTAAACTTAGCATTTGATGTTGCTTGTAGCGTAGAAACAGCTTCTTCTATTGTGTACAGTTTCGTTTCAACTTGAGACTTTAGTACTTTAAGTCGACGTGAGATTTTTTTCATAAAAATAATAAAGATAAGTAAAATTTTTTAATCTTTGATTAGAATTCCCATATTTTTAGCAGTACCACCAACTATTTTCATAGCTTGCGATAAGTTATTAGTATTTAGATCAGGTATTTTAGTTTCCGCAATAGTTTCGAGCTGTTTTATTGTTATACTACCTATTTTGTTTGTATTAGGTTCACCTGACCCCTTATTTAAGCCAGCAGCTTTAGCAATTAGTACAGAGGCAGGAGGAGTTTTCAGTATAAAGGTGAAACTTCTATCCTCATATACTGAAATCTCTACAGGTATGACTAACCCTAACTTATCTGAAGTACGTGCATTATATTCTTTGCAAAACATAACAATGTTAACTCCATGCTGACCTAAGGCAGGCCCTACAGGGGGTGCTGGAGTAGCTTTACCTGCGTTGAGTGCTAATTTAACGATACCGGTAATTTTTTTTGCCATAGTTTAAAGATTTTCAAGTTGTATATAAATAAACAGAATATAAATAGACTATTGAGTATTTTCATGCTTAACTTAACCTATTTTTACATGTTACAAAAATAGAATTAATATAATTACTTACCAATAATAACATATTAAAAAAGCAGTAATACAAGCTAGAGTTAGCAATGTTTAGAATATGATGTTTTATATCCTGTTATTTTGCTATTTGTAAGAGTAAGAAGTATTATGGTTAGATCAGAGTAAGACTAAACACGCCCTGAAGGACTTGAACCTTCGACATCAGGTTTTGGAGACCTGCGTTCTACCAACTGAACTAAAGGCGCAAACACAACAAAGAAACGATTCGCACGAAACATTGTGAGTATTAACTCAAATAGCCTATGTAATTTTAGTATACAACAAAAATACTAGATGTAAATAGTTTATTTTTTATTCCTTAAATAACATGTCTCACACAATTGTAACAGACAAATGTATTGGCGTAGCTGAATGTGTAAATGCATGTCCAGTTGCTTGTATTCATCAAGGCAAAGGGGAAAATAATATTAAGAAAGATTGGTATTGGATTGATTTTGCAGCTTGTATTGATTGTAGTATTTGTATCCAAGTATGTCCTACAGAAGGAGCAATTTTAGATTACGAAGAACCTAATCTACAGAAATCTGTGTGAGATAAGGCTTTAACTATCATTAATTGAAACATAAATTTTTATGCTTAATTTTAAAGACGATAATATAACATACTCACTAGAAGAATATACTCGATACTCTAAACATTTAATTTTGCCACAAATTCAGCTAGCAGGACAAGAAAGATTGAGAGGAGCTAGAGTATTATTTGTTGGCGCCGGTGGTTTAGGTTCTCCCGCGATTATTTATCTTGCTGCTGCTGGAATTGGATGCATCGGGATTGTGGATGATGATATTATTGATCTGTCTAACTTACAAAGACAAATTTTATATACAACAAATGATCTAGGATATTCAAAAGCTATTATTGCTAAAAAAAAATATTAGATCTTAACCCATTATGCAAAGTAGAAGTTTTTTACACCAGATTAAGCTTCAGCAATGCAACTGCTCTTGTTAAACAGTATGATATTATTGTGGATGGGTCAGATAATTTTGAAACTAGATATATTATCAGTGATACTTGTGCCAATTTGAGTAAAGTCCATGTTTATGGAGCAATTTTTCAATTTGAGGGACAAGTCAGCGTTTTTAATTATCAAGGTGGACCTCATTATAGAGATGTTTATAATACGGAAAAAGATCAGGATGATTTAGAAGATTCTTGCAGTAATTCAGGAGTATTAGGCCTATTACCAGGTATTATTGGTAACCTGCAAGCGACTGAGACTATCAAGATCATTCTAGGTTATAAGTCAGTATTAAGTGGAGTTATTCTAGAATATAATGCTTTAACGCTATCTTTTAAAAAATTCAAAGTTCTTAATACAAGTTATTTATTACAGAAAAATCAATATAAATATGTAAGTTCGACAGCAAACAATACATCATTACTGCAAGAAATTAATGTTCTACAATTATATAAGATTTTACACAGTGAAACGTCAAAACATCTTTTAATAGATGTAAGAAGTAAAGAAGAACATGATGCATGGCACTTAGCTGGTTCATTAAGTATACCCTTGGGGCAATTAAAGCAATCTAAGTATTCTAGTGTAGATCTACAAAACAAAATTTGTTTTATATACTGCAGTTTAGACTCTAGATCTATCTTTGCTTATCACTATTTAATAAGACATCAAAGTAATCTGAATGTTGTGAGGGTAAAAGGCGGATTAAATGCCTGGAGTAACGTAGTTAGAGTTAAGGACTTAGATAGTGTAAAACATATGTGAATTTTTTATACGGAGAGAGAGGGATTCGAACCCTCGTTAAGATTGCTCCCAAACAGCATTTCCAATGCTGCGCCTTCAACCACTCGGCCATCTCTCCAAATGCATTATAATAATTATATCAGAAAAATGAAATTTTTTTCTATGTCTTGCAAGAGATCTTGATTACAACTACATAGTAAAAGTTGCTTATATGACATTCAATATTTTTGGCAAATAATGCCAATAGCAAACATTTGAACACTGATTATGAAAGGAGTCGTAAAAAGAACGTATATTCCATAATCTAACAACAGACAAAGAAATCTGTTGTGACGAATTCTAATATCAAGTAAAACAATATAGGAGCTAAAACTTGAGTAATAATGAGGTATAATAAAACAATATATATTTTAAAATTAGTAATAATGAGTAAAAAAATTGTCACGGTTGTGCTAAAGGAAAATATACAAAAACTTGGCAGTAATAATGATCTTGTTAAGGTCGCTGCTGGTTATGCAAGAAATTTTTTAATTCCAAACAAGATGGCTATCATTGCTACTGATGGTATTTTAAGCCAACAGACGTTATATGAATCCGTAAGACAAGAAAAATTGACCATAGCTAGAGAAGAGGCACAAAAAGTTCGAATACTTCTGGAGGAAATACAAAAATTTAGCGTTAGCAAAAAAACAGGCGATGGACAGACTATTTTTGGTAGTGTCACGGAAAAAGAAATTGCGCAGATTATTAAAAACACTACTAATATTGACGTTGATAAGCAGAACATTTTTTTGCCCGATATTAAGACAATTGGTATCTACAGCATAGAGATTAAACTATTTAATCAAGTAAATGCTAATATTCAGCTTCAAGTTTTTCCTGAATCTAATTAGAGGTTACAGTAATTGCATAATAATGTACAAAGGAGGGAGTAATCAGTATTTATAAGTATTTACCTCCTCAAAACATTACAGCTGAAAAGATACTAGTGAGTACAATACTCACTCAAAGAGAAATATCTTTTTTACAGCCGTTAGAAAGACTATCACCTGATTTTTTTTATTTCATTTCAACTTCTTTACTTTACAGAGCACTTCTTGAAAGCATTAATCAAGGTCATAAGACTATAGTAGAGGCTGTTTTAATAAAATTAAAAGTTCAGAAATTGCTTAGTCACTTGGGTGGACTAGATGGAGTTATTGAACTTGTGCGAGTAGCACCTTTATCTAATACATTAGAAGAATATTCAGTAGTAATTTCAGACAACTATGTTAAAAGATTACTTCTAGCATCTGGTGATTTATTGTGCTTGGTAAGTTGCGCTAAAAAACGGATTACACAAGCAAGTATTGCTCCTATTATAAATCGGCTAACACAAGCTTGCGAGATTCTTGAAAATCAGGAAACACATACTTTAGCTACAATTCTTGCAAACTTACTAGTTAACTTAGATAAAACAAAAAAAATAAGTATAGACAAAAGCCTATTTTCTGGATTTTTAGAGTTGGATTCAGTAACACAAGGTTTTCAAAAATCAGATTTAATTATAATTGCAGGTAGACCGTCAATGGGTAAAACTGCTTTCGCAATTAACGTCATTAGACACATAATTAATATAGAAAAGTCTCACGTACTCCTATTTAGTTTAGAAATGTCTACTGAACAATTACTTAGAAGGATTTTAGCTCAGGAGTGTCGTCTCAATAGCCGCAAAATTCAATCTGGTCAGCTTACTACAAGTGAATGGCAATATGTTATTCGTGAAAGCACAACTCTAGCAAGTCTTAACCTTTATATTGATGATAGTGCAAAGATTTCTACAGAAACTATAAAGACAAGAGTAAAATTTTTTAAATTGCAAGGAAAAAAGATAGAAATCATTATTATCGATTATCTGCAACTTTTAGCAGATATTAGACAGGCTAACAATAGGTCTCAAGAGCTATCTTTAATTACTCGATCATTAAAAGTATTAGCTAAAGAACTAAACTTACCTATTCTAGTATTATCTCAATTAAATAGAAATTTGGAAATTCGCGTTAATAAAAGACCTTTATTATCGGATCTAAGAGAAAGTGGATGTATTTCTAAATTAAGCCGAATCTATACGTTATTAGATAAAACCCATCTGTTTTTATTTAATTTGTACTATAAAAAAATTCAACTTTTTACTCTCGCGACAGGGACGGTCAAATTATTCACGTTAGATGAAGCTTATATTTCAAGAATAGGCAACAAGCCTATATATAAAATTATTACTGAATCTAATAAATACTTAGAGTTAACTGGGAATCACAAAATCTTTACATTGAATGGGTGGAAACGATGCGACGAGGTAAATAATCATGACATGATGGGTGTTCATTTCATAGCTATTGAAAACAAGACTAAGAAAACATTATTACAAAGTTTTTCAAACTTACCTTTAACTTTTGAGAACCTTAAAGAAGTAAATATCGTTAGTTTTCAAAGTGTTTTTGATTGCACTTGCCGTCTTGTACACAATTTTATTGTAAACAATTTTATTGTTCATAACTCTATAGAGCAAGATGCAGATTTAGTAATTATGATCTACCGAGAAGGCTACTATAATAAGGAAGCTGAAGATCAAACTATAACAGAAATCATAATAGCAAAACACAGGAATGGGCCGACAGGTACATTTCAATTAAGATTTAATTCAGAGTTGGCTGATTTTTCAAATATTTAGAAGATGCCAAGAACCAGATTTGAACTGGTGACACGAGGATTTTCAATCCACTGCTCTACCAACTGAGCTATCCCGGCTTATTATACACAAATAAAGGATATCAGAGGTTGCCAATTATAGCAACCCAAGTTTTAATTTATTTTAAGTTAATAGTTCCAATTTTTCTCCTAATAAGACAGTGATTTCACCTTCATTAGTAACATCTACAACTGCACTGTCACCAGCTTTTATTTTACCTGATAGTACTTCTTCGGCTAAGCTATCTTCTAGCAGTCTCATAACTGCTCGCCTAAGGGGGCGCGCTCCATAGCTTGGGTTATACCCTTCTTCAACTAACCTTTGTTTGAAGCGTTCTGTAACGTTTAACTGAATATCTTGCTGTTTGATTCTAGCAAACACTTCATTTAGCATTAGCTCTGCAATTTCTCTGACTTCATCTTTAGTAAGCTGACGAAATACGATAATTTCATCTAGTCTATTTAAAAACTCAGGTCTAAAGTATTGTTTTAATTCTTCATTAACTAAAGATCTGACTCGAGTATACTGAGACTCTGTTTGATCTTCTGATAGTTCAAAACCTAGACTACCTCCTCCCTTTTCAATCACTTTCGATCCAATATTAGAAGTCATGATCAAAAGGGTATTCTTGAAATCGATAGTACGGCCTTTAGCATCTGTCAGTCGGCCATCTTCTAAAATTTGGAGTAACAGATTAAAAATATCTGGATGCGCTTTTTCAATTTCATCAAACAAGATGACCGTATATGGTTTTTTTCTTACAGCTTCTGTCAGATAGCCTCCTTCGCTATAACCTACGTATCCAGGGGGAGAACCAATTAACTTAGATACGGTATGTCTTTCCATATATTCAGACATGTCTAGCCTGATCATTGAAGCTTCTGATCCGAAGAAATAAGAAGCTAAAGCTTTTGTTAGTTCTGTTTTACCAACACCTGTAGGACCAGAGAAGATGAAGCTAGCAATTGGTCTATTAGGATTTTTAAGACCTACTCTTGCACGTCTTATTGCTCTGGAAACTGCTACTACAGCTTCATCTTGACCAATTATTCGTCCGTGTAAAGTTTCCTCCATATGCATAAGTTTTTCTGACTCACTTTTAGTCAGCTTAGTTACTGGTATTCCTGTCCAAGCCGCAACAATTTCAGCAATGTCATCTTCTGTAACAACAGGATCTTCTAAATTTAAGTCTGGCTCGTTTTTTTTACTTTGAGCAATTGCGGCGATTTGAGCTTTAATTTCCATTTCTCGAGCTCTATACTGCTCTGCAGTTTCATATTTTTGGGCTCTAATAGCTTCGTCTTTAGTTTTTAATACTGCTCTCAGTTCTTTGTCTAGTTCTCTAGCTGCTGGAGGTAATTGAGAATTAAGAAGACGTACGCGAGAACCTGCTTCATCAATTAAATCAATTGCTTTATCTGGTAAAAAACGATCAGAAATATATTGATTAGCATATTTTGCTGCCGCTGCCAAAGCTCCATCTGACATCGTTAACTGGTGATGTTTTTCGTAGCGATCTCTTAGACCGAATAAGATTTCAATTGTTTCTTCAACACTTGGCTCTCCAACTACTACAGGTTGAAACCTTCTCTCCAATGCAGGATCTTTTTCTATATGCTTTCTATACTCTTCTAATGTTGTAGCGCCTATACATTGAAGTTCGCCTCTTGCTAGCGCAGGTTTTAGCAAGTTAGCTGCATCTATAGCTCCCTCTGCTGCACCAGCACCAATCAGGGTATGAACTTCGTCTATAACCAGTATTACATTATCAGCTGATTTAATTTCATCCATAATACGCTTTAGTCTTTCTTCAAATTCTCCTCGATATTTAGTACCAGCAACCAATAATCCAACATCTAGGGTAATAACTAGTTTATCTTCAAGAATAGAAGGGACATCTCTGTTTGCAATTCTTTGTGCTAAACCTTCAGCAATCGCTGTTTTGCCAACACCAGGCTCCCCTATTAATACAGGATTATTTTTAGTTCTCCTACCTAAAATTTGAATAACTCGTTCTATTTCTTTCTGTCTTCCTACTACTGGATCTAAACCACCTTCCATGGCCATTTGAGTTAGATTTGACCCAAACTCTTCTAATGTTGGAGTTTTACTTCTTGCTTGTGTAGTATTACTACCACTTACATTAGCTTCTGCATTTTCTCCTAGCATTTGTATTACTTCTGCTCTGATTGAGGACACATCAACTGCTAAATTTTCTAATACTCTTGCTGCTACTCCTTCTCCTTCTCGCACTAGCCCCATAAGTAGGTGTTCCGTACCAATATAATTATGACCTAGTTGTCTTGCTTCTTCTAAAGATAACTCTAATACTCTTTTTGCTCGAGGAGTGAAAGGAATCTCAACCGCTACAAAACCTGATCCTCGTCCTATAATTTTTTCTACTTCAACTCTTGCATCTTTTAGATTTACATTCATCGATTTCAATACTTGAGCTGCAATACCAGTGCCTTCACCGACTAATCCTAGTAATATTTGCTCAGTCCCAACAAAATTATGGCCTAAGCGTCTAGCTTCTTCTTGTGCTAGCATTATGACTTTTATTGCCTTTTCAGTAAAGCGTTCGAACATTTTTTGTGCTTCGTGTTATGCCACTACCTTTGATAATAATTAATTATAACACAAAACAAATAAATACTTAAGGCTTGATTCTACATTTTTGGCAGTTCAGTAAAATAACGTTAAAAATAATATTTTTATATGGGTAATGATTTTTTTACATCGAGGATTAATTTAGACATTTTTAAATATGTATAGACTCAGCAATTCTTTTGCTGAGAATTTTCATATTTGTTTTTGTCATGTATACTATTGCAACAAAACATTACAAACATAATCATTTATATGAAAACACACAATATGAAATTAAGCCAGTTAATGAAGAGTGTAGAAACACCGCTAATGAAACACAAACTACCAGAGATCAAAGTGGGTGACACAGTGCAATTGGGACTAATGGTAAAAGAAGGAAGTAAAAATCGAGAACAGTTATGCGAAGGAGTAATACTATCAAGGCGCAGACAAAATAGTCTAAATACTAGTCTAACTTTACGATGCTCATTCCAAGGTGTAGGGGTTGAGCGAGTCTTTTTCCTAAATTCGCCACGTATAACATTTATTAAAGTTATAAGAAGAGCCAAAGTTCGTCGAGCTAAACTCTATTATTTAAGAGATTTGCTAGGTAAGGCAGGTCGATTAAAACAAATCGTCAACTAATAAGAGATAGTTATAAATATAGTAAATAATGATATAATACTTACTAAGGTTTTGGACATGTAACTCAGCTGGTTAGAGTGTCACGTCGACATCGTGAAAGTCGCTGGTTCGAGTCCAGCTATGTCCATTACTTATTTACTTTATTAACAGTAAGGCTTGTTTTTAAATACAGACTTGTGCTAATATTAAGTTGGTTACCTAGAAAGCGATAATTAGGGTCGGTGCCCGAGTGGTTAATGGGGGCGGACTGTAAATCCGCTGGTTTTGCCTACGTTGGTTCAAATCCAACCCGGCCCAGTAAGAAAAGCCTTTGTGGCTCAGAGGTAGAGCATCCCCTTGGTAAGGGGAAGGTCACGAGTTCAATTCTCGTCAAAGGCTATACATAAGATGTGTACAGTATTGTTGTTGCTTTCAAGAGGTAGCCACGAAGTAATATATTCAATACGTAACTAATATTACGTATATGTACTAAAGAGCTTCTATATTCTTACTCACAGATGCAGTACCTCTTTGAGGTTTTGCTATACCTATCATTTGTGCATTGCTTTTTCCAGGTGCAACCATTGGATAACAGTTTTCACTCTCTGTTACTTGAAAATCTAATAAAACTGGGCCAGGATAACTAATTGCCTCTTCTAATGAAGATTGCATATTTTTTCTACTATTAACAGTAACAGCTTTAATGCCAAAAGATTCAGCAAGCTTTTGAAAATTTGGAGCTCCTTCCGTCATTCGAGAATGAGAGTATCTTTCACCGTAAAATGCTTGTTGCCATTGCCTGACCATTCCTTGCCATTTGTTGTTAATGATAATAATCTTTATTGGTAACTTGTATTGAGCGACAGTTCCTAGCTCTTGCATATTCATTTGAAAACTTGAATCTCCGCTAATACAGATAACTATGTCATTAGGATGAGCAACTTGAGCACCAATTGCTGCAGGTAATCCGTAACCCATAGTACCTAATCCAGCGCTAGAAAGCCAGTGTTTGGGTTTGACTTTTAAAAATTGGGCTGACCACATTTGATGTTGACCAACATCAGTAGTAAAGTAAGCTGACTCAGCTAAACTATTAGTGGCTACCAGTATTTCTTGAGGTGAAATACTGGTAGATTTTTTTGGTACTAAAAGAGGATACTGTTGGCGCCACCGGTTAATTCTATCTTGCCAGGATATAATTTGTTCTGGATAAGGCTTAAAAGAAGTTTTGAGCAGTTTTAGTAACGCCATGAGTACTTCCTTAACATCCCCTACGATAGCCACTTGAGGGATTCTATTTTTACCAACTTCTGCCGGATCAATATCTACATGAATCACTTGAGCATTGCAGGCAAACTCATCTAACTTTCCAGTAACTCTATCATCAAACCTAGCGCCTAATGCAATTAAGAGATCACATTCACTAACTGCAAAATTTGCGTATGCAGTGCCATGCATTCCTAGCATACCCAGACAAAATTCGCTGTTTTCATCAAAGATACCTTTACCCATTAGAGTTGTCGTAATAGGTATCTTATATAAATCAACAAGCTCTTTGATAGCTTGATGTGCGTTGGATATTATTGCACCACCACCTATATAGAGCAGTGGCTGACTAGACTGTTGTAACATCTTGGCAGCCATAAGTATTTGACGAGATTTTATATTAGCGATTGGTCGACAGCCAGGAATATTAACTTGTCCGGGTTCAATTGAAAAATAATTAAATTTTTCTAAGCCAACGTCTTTTGGTACATCGATTAATACGGGTCCAGGTCTACCATGTGTACATATAAAAAAGGCTTCTGTTACGATCCTTGACATTTCTCTCGGGTCCCGAACAACATAGGAATGTTTTACGATAGGTAACGTAATACCAAATATATCAACTTCTTGAAATGCATCAGTGCCTATAAAGGCTCGCCCAACTTGACCTGTTACAATGAGCATAGGAACTGAATCAATATATGCAGTAGCTATACCGGAAACTAAATTAGTAGCACCTGGACCGGAAGTTGCAAAACAAACGCCTACTCTGCCTGTCGATCTTGAATATGCATCAGCAGCATGAGAGGCACCTTGCTCATGACGTACAAGTATATGATTAATAAGTTGAGATTCTTCCCAGGCATAAAGTTCATCATAGATCGGGAGTATAGCTCCTCCTGGGTAACCGAAGATATGACTTACGCTATGACGAACTATACTATCTAAGAGAGCGAACGCACCAGTTTTTTCAGAGCCTACTATTTGCTTTAATGACATAATTTATTATAAATTAATATTTAATACCTATCTCAATAGAGAAGTAAAGAGTAACATGTGTAATGATAATATAATATTATATATGTTCAAAAATTTTAATTAAATTGATTTATTTTACTCAGCAACACTCGATATTTAGCATTTTCTTTATTGTTGTTACTAAAATCACTATTAAAACGGTGAATGATATGATGAAAAAAAACTTGTCGATGGTTTTCTAAATAACACGAAAAAAGGACTAAGAATTGTCAAAACTAGTCCTAAAATAACACCGACTAAAAACCTTGGAAATCTTAGCATGTTATCCCAAAACTTACTCATAAATATAGTCTCCCTGTTGCTAATAATTCCAAATATTTATAATACAATAACTTTCTAGTATTCTTGAAGTCTTACTTGAAAGTGTTTTTACTAATAGAAGATACATATATAAATCTATATAACATAATCTTATTTTATCAATGTTGACCAATGCAGAGAGAGTAAAAGTCTTGAGCGAAGCACTTCCATATATTCAAAAATTTTCTTCGAGAATTATTGTTATTAAATATGGTGGTGCTGCTATGACAAATCAAAAGTTAAAAGATCAAGTAATTAGTGACTTAGTCTTTCTGTCCTTTATAGGACTACATCCAATTTTAGTTCATGGCGGTGGTCCAGAAATTAATCTTTGGCTAAATCGATTGAATATTGTACCAACTTTCGAAAGTGGTGTTAGAATTACAGATCAATCAACTATGGATATAGTTGAAATGGTGTTAGTTGGTAGAGTCAACAAAGATCTTGTTGCTAGCATTAACAAGCAGGGAGGGAAAAGTGTAGGTCTATCTGGGAAAGATGGTTTATTGATTACTCCCAGACCAAGCGGAAAAGCAAATCTTGGTTTTGTTGGGGAGGTGCAAAATGTCGATACAAAATTATTAGAAATGTTAATTAGTAATAGTTATATACCTGTGATTGCGAGTGTAGCAGCAGATCAGCATGGACAATCGTATAATATTAACGCAGATACCGTAGCGGGAGAAATTGCAGCAGCTTTGAATGCAGAAAAATTAATTTTATTAACCGATACCGCAGGAATATTGAAAAATGCACTCGATCCATCAACTCTTATTAGTCATTTAAATATACAAGAAGCAAGAGACTTGATGCAGACCTCCGTAATTTCTGGAGGTATGATCCCAAAGGTCAATTGTTGTATACGGTCATTAGCTCAAGGAGTAGCTTCAGCACATATCTTAGATGGTAGAATTGCTCATGCTCTTTTGTTAGAAATATTAACTGATCAAGGTATTGGTTCTATGATGATTGTTTGATCTATCAAATAAATATTTATGACAAGTTGATAATAAGTCACTTTTTTAATAGACTTTACTTATAAACTTTGTATTTCTATTTTAGAGATAGACTATTAATATGCAATGAATTTTATATGGTATAATACATAGTAATATATTTGTGGCTCAGTAGCTCAGTGGTTAGAGCAGGGGATTCATAAGCCCAAGGTCGCAGGTTCAAATCCCGCTTGAGCCATTTACTGATAAGAGGGGGTTATAGCTCAGTTGGTAGAGCATCTCAATGGCATTGAGAGGGTCAGCGGTTCGAATCCGCTTAACTCCACCAATATATATATGTTATTATAAGAATCAGCTTAAGTTTTACAAATTTTTTGGAGAGATGGCTGAGCGGTCGAAAGCGGCAGATTGCTAATCTGCTGTACGATTAAATTCGTACCGAGGTTCGAATCCCTCTCTCTCCTTACGTAAAAATTTTCTATAACCTTGCACAATAATACGAGTAAATTATTTTGTTTGACATTTAACTGCTTAGTATGACATTATTCAAATGTATCCTTATTGGGACTGTAGTTCAACTGGTTAGAGCACCGCCCTGTCACGGCGGAAGTTGCGGGTTCGAATCCCGTCAGTCCCGTCCTATTACGAATTTATCTTAAAATTGAGAAATATAGTAGTTCTTCTCTGGTATTGCAGTATATTCTTTAACAATATCTCGAAATTCATTTCCTTCTATTGTTTCCTTCTCAATTAATAAGTCCACTAATCTATCCATCACTACTCGGTTATCTTTAATAATCGTTTTAGCTTGCTGATAGCAATCACTTACAATTTCTCTAACCTGTTTATCAATATTAGTAGCCACTTCATCTGAATAGTCTGAACCTCCTCCCATACCCCTACCCAGGAAAGGATCACCTCCTTGACTTTCTAGAGATAAAGGACCAATCTTAGACATCCCAAAACGAGTTACCATTTGCCGTGCCATTGATGTTACTTGTTGTAAGTCATTACTTGCACCTGTAGTTACTTCTGCATCACCAAAAATAATCTCTTCTGCAGCCCTTCCACCCAGAGCTCCTACAATGCGCGCAAGTATTTGTGAACGAGAAATTAAACTTTGATCATCACTAGGAGTAAACCAAGTTAACCCTCTTGCTTGCCCTCTTGGTATCAATGTCACTTTTTGCACAGGATCATGATGCTCTAGTAAGCTTCCTATTATTGCATGACCAACTTCATGATAGGCAATTAATCTTTTACTTTTACTATCGATCAAAGGAGTTCCTTCCATGCCAGCAACAACTCTATCAATAGATGTATCAATTTCCGACATAGTCATCGCGTTTTTTCTTCTACGTGCTGTTAAAATAGCAGCTTCATTCAATAAATTAGCTAAATCAGCTCCAGAAAATCCGGGAGTTCTCCGGGCAATAGTTTCTAATGATACATTGTGTTCCATTTTCTTATTTTTTGCGTGAACTTCAAGAATCGCGAGCCTACCCTTGAAATCTGGAACATCTACAGATACTTGCCTGTCAAACCGTCCAGGTCTTAGTAGTGCTGAATCTAAAATATCAGCTCTATTAGTAGCTGCAATAACAATAACACCAGTGTTACCCTCAAAACCGTCCATTTCAGTTAGTAGTTGGTTTAAGGTCTGTTCTCTCTCATCATTTCCTCCTCCGACACCTGTACCTCTTTGTCTACCAACTGCATCAATCTCATCAATAAACACAATACAAGGCGCGTTATCTTTAGCTTTTTTGAATAAGTCTCTTACGCGAGATGCACCAACTCCAACAAACATTTCTACAAACTCTGATCCAGATATACTAAAAAATGGTACACTGGCTTCTCCAGCAATAGCTTTTGCTAGTAATGTCTTTCCTGTACCAGGAGGCCCAACTAATAATACTCCTTTTGGTATTTTTGCTCCAACAGCAGTAAATGATTCAGGCTGTTTTAAAAAAGTAACAACTTCTTGAAATTCTTCTTTTGCCTCTTCTACTCCAGCTACATCATTAAAAATTACACCTGTTTTAGCTTCCATCTGAAAAAGAGCCTTTGACTTGCCGAATGACATGGCTTGTCCAGGACCACCACTAGAATTATTAGATCTTCTAAACAAGAAAGCTAAGCCTCCAACTAATAATAAAGGAAAAATTAGATTGCCCAGTAGCCCCCATACAGCACTAGTATTTTTTGGAGGGTGGGCATCTAGATCAACATTTGCTTTCCGTAGTTTAGTAATTAGGTCAGGAGCACTTGCTGGTAACTCAACTCGAATTCGTTGCACCCTATTCCCAAGTTCTGGTCCAACTGCTTCAACAATTGCTGTATGATTGTTTTCATACAAATCAACTCGTTTGACCCAACCCATATCTAAGTATTCTAAAAATCTTCCGTATGTCATTCTAGAACTCGCAATATTACTACCTACATCGGTAGTAGTCGGACCTAAAAAACCTTGCCAAAAAAAGAAACCAACGACAAATATTGGTAAAGACCAAAGAAGAAGCGTTTTCCAAGATAGTTTCATATTATGAGAGCGTTTATTTGTTTAGTAAAAATTATATAAGATTAAAAAATCTTGAAATTAACTGATATATATATTATTTGTAAAAATATTTATAGCATTATTATAATTCATATTTAACATAGTTTTAAAATTCTAGGCAACTACGTGAGTTATGTGTTAATCTCACTTAATTTATATTAATCTTCTATTTAGCATGGAGAGATGGCAGAGTGGTTGATTGCAACAATCTCGAAAATTGTCATAACTTTAGTTATCGAGGTTCGAATCCCTCTCTCTCCGTACATTATTGGTTCTAACCCATGTCGGTACAAATCTTATGGATTTTCTAATATGCAAATATTTTTTCAATATAGTTATTGTGGATAACTTATGCAAGGATTTAACATATGGAAAGAGGATCGAAAGTAAAAATTTTAAGAAAAGAATCATATTGGTACCAAGAAATTGGCACGGTTGCGGCACTGGACAAAAGTGGAATTAAATACCCAGTACTAGTGCGATTTGAAAAAGTTAATTATAATAATGTTAATACCAATAGTTTCGCAGATAATGAGCTAATTGACTTAGGCAAATAAGTAAGTATATAAAATTAAAGTGCGCAAGCAATTGCTTGCGCACTTTAGTTTTTTCTAACCTATAATACACGGTAATTAGCTGCCTAGAGTAGCCCAGTCTACATCTACATTTTCTAGTACTAATGAGGAATTATATATCTGTAAGATAATTAGTAAAAATAAGAAAAAGAGTAACATGAAAATTCCCATAATAGGAGTTGTGCCCCAACCCGGAGCAACCTTTCCGTATTCTGAGTTCAAAGGTCTTAGGATTTCTCCAAGTCTAGTTCTAAGTGCCATAATATATTTTGATTAATTTAATAATTAAATGTTTTAATATTGATAATATCATTATAGAAAAAGTTTATTTTAATACAGCTTGAATTATGGAACTGCAACAGTTCTTAGTATTTTTATTTCGAGTTTACTTTTAGGTATCACAGGCTACTCAATATATACCGCATTTGGACCTGCTTCAAAAGATCTTAGAGATCCTTTTGAAGAGCATGAAGAATAATATATATGAACCTATAATAGAACCACTTTCCACTAATAAGTTTGGAAAGTGGTTCTATTATTTTAAGTTTTAACTCAAGTAAGTTATTTCGCTATTCTTGGAGGTTCTCTAAAAAAGATTGCAAAGAATATAACCATTAGCGTTCCTGTTAATAAAAAAACATAGACTAAGGCTTCCATAAATTCTCCTGATTAGTAATTACTAGATAATAAACTTTTTAGGAACTATCTCAATATCAGCAACATCTTGTGAAAACTGTATACGACTTAGCTCTATACAGCTCCTTGTTTTTTACTGCTTCTATCTCCTAACTTCTGGAAAGCTCCGAACTCGACTTGTTCAGTAACTTCAGCTCCGATTCCTGCAAATACATCTCTAAATATAGTCCTTGAACCATGCCAAAGATGTCCAAAGAAAAATATTAAAGCAAAGTTTGCATGACCGAAAGTAAACCATCCTCTTGGACTGCTTCTAAATACTCCGTCTGACTCTAGCGTAGTTCGATCAAATTCAAAAACTTCGCCAAGCTGTGCTTTTCTAGCGTATTTCTTCACGCTAGGAGCGTCATTAAAAATTTGTCCGTTTAATTTTCCGCCGTAAAAACTAGCTGTTACACCAACTTGCTCAATACTGTACTTAGACTCTGCTCTTCTAAATGGTATGTCAGCTCGTATAATCCCGTCTTTATCGACTAAAATTACAGGAAAAGTTTCGAAGAAAGCAGGCATTCTACGAACACTCAGCTCTCTACTACCCTCTTTATCTTGAAATACTGGATGTCCAAGCCACGCTTCAGCTACTCCATCTCCTTTGTTCATAGGACCAGCTCTGAACAAACCACCTTTTGCTGGATTATTGCCTATGTAGTCATAGAATGCTAACTTGTCAGGAATTCTGGACCAAGCTTCACTAGGTGCTGCTCCATCAGCTATAGCGTTTTCTACTCTTTTTTCAATCTCTTGCTGGAAGTACCCACTATCCCATTGATATCTAGTAGGACCAAATAGTTCAATAGGTGTAGTCGCAGAACCGTACCACATTGTTCCACAAGTAACAAAAGCTGAGAAGAAAACAGCAGAAATACTACTAGATAATACAGTCTCAATATTCCCCATTCTAAGAGCTCTGTAAAGTCTTTGTGGAGGTCGAACTGTTAAATGAAAAACACCAGCCAATATTCCAACTGTGCCTGCTGCAATGTGGTGAGAAGCAACGCCTCCTGGATTAAATGGATTAAATCCTTCAGGGCCCCATGCTGGAGCTACTGGTAATACTTTGCCTGTTACCCCATACCCATCCGATACCCACATTCCTGGCCGAACAATCCAGTGACATGGAAAGCGCCAAACCCAAAGCAAAGTAGACTTGATAGTAATAAATGAATACCAAAATTTTGGTAAATCTAGTGCTGGTTCGCCAGTTCTTGGGTCTCGAAATAATTCTAAGTCCCAATATACCCAGTGCCAAATAGCAGCTAAAAAAAGCATGCCAGAAAGTACAATATGAGTTAAAGCTACACCTTCAAAACTCCATAAACCAGGATTCGATACACTTTCTCCTGTAATACTCCAGCCACCCCAAGAATCGGTTACACCCAATCTGGCCATAAATGGCATAACAAACATTCCTTGTCTCCACATTGGATTCAAGACTGGATCAGATGGATCGAAAACAGCTAATTCGTATAATGCCATAGATCCTGCCCAACCTGCCACAAGTGCAGTGTGCATTAAGTGAACTGCAATTAAGCGTCCAGGATCATTCAAAACAACCGTGTGTACACGGTACCATGGTAGTCCCATTGACTACGTGCCTCCTATGAATAATAACATACTTTGTTGACTTTCTTACAAATTTTGCTTACTTTCGATAACAGTCTTTTGCTTTTAAAACTACTTCTATTGTAATTATCCATACTACTGTTAATATTATATAGTAAAAATCTTTGTAAAAGAATTTTAATAAATTTTTTATTAAAATTTATATTCTATCAAAAGTTTAATTGAGTTTTGCTTTTAGTATATTAGAGACGATATAAGCTCCAATTAGATCTAAAATGACTAGTAGTATAATTATCTGACCTAAAGAAATTTCTCCCCAACTAATCCTTATTACAGATTCTGTAAAATTCCAATTCACGCTTGAATAATATAGATATCGCACACCTTCTATTGCATAACTTAATGGATTGAGACTTGCAATTAATTGTAACCAAGGCGGCATAAAATATAACGGTGCAAGTGCTGTGCTAGAAAATAAGAATGGTAGATTTACTACTAAAATTAGCGCTAATAGTTCAATATGGCCAGGTAGAGTGAAAGCCAAAGCTAGACTAAGCATTGTGACTCCTACAGTTATTAACAAAATAATAACACAAAAAATCAATGTAGCATTTAAAGGTAGAGAAGAATTTCCCATAAATAAGGATGCTATTACGATAAATATGACTTGTATTAAGCTAATGCAAGTCATAAAAACGGCGGAAGAAAAAATGATGGAAGACCTAGAAATTAAAGGTGCTGTGAGTAATCGATTTAAAAATCCAAATTCTCTATCAAACATTAAGGGCAGCCCGGAATTAAGTGCACCTGTAAATGATGTGAAAATAATAATTCCAGAGCTTAAAAAGCAATTATAAGTTGTATTAATAGTGAACAAATTCACAGGGGTGTTGTAAAATAGGCCCCCAAATAAAACTAACCAGAGTAAAGGTTGAATAATACCGGCCATTAAAGTTGCAGGTCGTCTCCAGACTTGCAAAAAAAGTCTTTTTACAAGGGCTTGAATTTCTTGAATAATAGAGTAGGAAAATACTCGGGTTGCCTCAAATTTGAGAATAGGCTTGAGGTCTGTTTGGACAGGAAATATAAAAGTCATAAGTAGTTTTTTATTAATGAATAGTTAAATTAATAATCTAAAAGCTTAATGTGTGAAGCTTAATCATCTACATGCTAAAAGTAACTTTAACTACATGAATTTATATATATATTTTGAACCTACTATAGCCCCATTTAGTATGAAATGTAGTTATATTTTTTGTCATAGTATACTATTTTATTCTTTTGGAGTCTATTATTCATAATGAAACTAGTGAATAAATTAATTGATTAGTTCTTGGAATTATATTATTTTACTAGTTTTCAATTGTACTTTTATTATGGAGTAAGAATAAATGGCAGATTACAAAATTCATTTGGTATCAGAAGAAGAAGGAATTGATGTAACGTTTAATTGTGCAGATGATACTTATATTCTAGATGCAGCAGAAGAAGAAGGAATTGAACTTCCATATTCCTGTCGAGCTGGAGCTTGCTCAACTTGTGCAGGGAAAGTTACTGAAGGTACAGTAGACCAGTCAGATCAATCATTTTTAGATGATGATCAAATGTTAGCAGGATATGTACTTACATGTATTGCTTATCCTCAATCTGATTGTACTATTGCAACGCATGTTGAGCAAGAGTTATATTAAACTAGTTTAAGTTCTTCTAATAGAAAATAGTACCATATAATCAATAAGTAATTAGTGGTACTATTACATGCTTTAATAAATTAAATCTTGCAGTCAAGACGTTTTTTAGCTAATATAAATATATATCAATTTTACAAAAAGGTTCTATCATATGGCTAAAAAGAATATGATTCAAAGAGAAAAAAAAAGAGCAGAATTAGAAAAAAAATACTATCTCAAACGTCTAGCAATTAAAGAAAGCCTGAATGCATCTATGACTTTTGCTGACAGGATGAAACTACGACAAAAACTTCAAGAAATGCCCCGTAATAGTGCAGCTGTTAGAGGTAGAAATAGATGTTGGTTAACAGGAAGAAGTCGAGGCTACTATCGAGACTTTGGATTATCACGGCATATCTTTCGTGAAATGTCACATGAGTGTCTTTTACCTGGAGTTACTAAATCTAGTTGGTAAAAGGTCCAATTAAATTTTATATACATATTTAAATTGTTTGTAGATATTTATAAAAACTATAATCACTTTAGTCATTATAAATATCTACGATTTATATTCTACAGTCCTAATTGATTTCCACGCTGGTATTGTAAATAAGCTGCTACTAGTAGGCCAGATAAAGTAACCGGAATTAGTCCAAGAATAATTCCTGAAAGCAAAGGTTCAACCATAATAATAATTTGTTAATGTTGGATCTTAAGAAAGTTGCGTCTATGTATGTGTTACTATTTTTATTAGGCGAAGTTTATCTGAAGCCGATCGCAGCTTGCCAAACAAAAGCTAAAAGCAAAAAAAATACCGGTATTACAGGTAAAATATCAACGATTGGCTTAAAAATTGCATAAGCTTCTGGTAATTTTGCTAAAAAAAGTGCTGAGTGCATATGGTTTTCCTCTCATTTTTAAAAATTTTTCATAATTAATATTACTTACCTTTTTATACAGCATACCACCTTATGCTAAATTTTTTAAAAAACAACTTTCTTTAAATTTTTTATCTATTTTAAACAACGATAAAATTAATAGTTACATAAGACTTTTATGCCCAAACTTCTACCTTGTCTAGAAAACAATAAATTTAAATTACTTGTCGTGACTAAAACTTAGATGGTATAACACTTCATTGTGTTATATACAATATTAGTAACACTCGAATTTCCCAGGAGAATATATTACATGATTATTGCTATTCAATTATTAGTATTATTACTAATTACGTTATCAACTGTTTTAGTTGTAGGTGTACCTGTAGTTCTGGCATCACCTGGACAATGGGAGCAGTCTAAAGGCTTAATCTATACGGGTGCCGGTTTATGGACTGGTCTTGTTATTGTAACAAGTTTGGTTAATGCTTTAGTAGTTTAAGTCGCACCATTAAGTATCTTGTTCTATTTTTAAAAAAGAAGTACTTATAAATAAAAATGTATAAGTACTTCTTTTGAGGTGATTTTATTCCGAAGATAAAAATTTTTTCTTTTTTATCATTTATCTTTCATTGTTCCAACAGATTGACAAATATAATCATATTTGTGATAATGTAGTAAGTGCGGGTATAGCTCAGTGGTAGAGCGCAACCTTGCCAAGGTTGATGTCGCGCGTTCGAATCGCGTTACCCGCTTATTTTTATTTAGCTTCTGAAAAATCTGTGTCGATTGCATTATCATCGGCTTGCACACTCTGATCCTTGTTATTAGTTTGTGCAGCAGTCTGGCCAATTTCCATTAGTGAACTCTGTAACTTTTCTGAGAGAGATTCAACTTTATCATACTCTTCTTTTTCTAAGCTAGACTTAAGTTCTACAATTAAACCTTCTATCTTATCTTTTAATTCTTGACTAATTTTATCTTCAAATTCTTTAACTTGCTTCTCAGATTGATAGCATAGTGATTCTGCTTGATTTTTGAGGTCAATATTTTTTCTTCGCTTCTGATCCATATCAAAGTTTGCTTCAGCTTCTTTCACCATTCTTTCTACATCGTCTTTAGGTAGAGTCGATGCACCAGAGATAGTAATAGATTGCTCTTTTCCAGTTGCCTTCTCTTTGGCTTTCACAGATAAAATACCATTGGCATCAATATCAAATGTTACTTCAATTTGAGGAACACCTCTTGGAGCAGGCATAATGCCATCTAGTCGAAATGTGCCTAAACTTTTGTTATCTTTTGTTAGCTCCCTCTCTCCCTGAAGTATTTGAATTTCTACGTTTGGTTGATTATCGACAGCTGTAGAAAATACTTCTGATTTCTTAGTAGGAATTGTAGTATTTCTAGGTATAATTTTGGTCATTACGCCGCCCAGCGTTTCCACACCTAGAGATAAAGGGGTTACATCTAACAACAAAATATCTTTTACTTCACCCGCTAAAACTCCAGCTTGTACAGCTGCACCTATAGCAACCACTTCGTCTGGATTCACACTTTGATTGGGATCTTTACCTATTAATCTTTTAACCATCTGCTGTATGGCTGGAATTCTTGTAGAACCACCTACTAAGACAACTTCATCAATACTTGAAGCCTCAAGTTTAGCATCTTTGAGAGCATTGTTTACAGGAATACTACACTTATCTATTAAATTAGAGCACAACTCTTCAAATTTACCTCTAGTAATGGTTTTTTCTAAATGTTTTGGTCCATCTTGTGTAGCAGTGATGAATGGTAAGTTGATCTCTGTTTGACTTAAATTAGAAAGCTCAATTTTAGCTTTTTCTGCCGCTTCGGTTAGTCTTTGTAGTGCTTGTCTGTCTTTGCCAAGGTCAATTCCTTCGTTTTGTTTAAAATCCTTGATCAGCCATTCCACAACTTGCTGGTCAAAATCATCACCACCTAAGTGAGTGTCTCCAGAAGTTGATAGAACTTCAAACACTCCATCTCCAACTTCTAAAACAGATACATCAAACGTGCCGCCACCAAGGTCAAACACCAGAATCGTTTCGTTATTTTGTTTGTCCAAACCGTACGACAGCGAAGCAGCGGTTGGTTCATTAATAATTCTCAGAACATCTAAGCCTGCAATCTTACCAGCGTCTTTTGTAGCCTGTCTTTGTGAATCGTTAAAGTAGGCAGGCACAGTGATAACTGCTTGCGTAACAGTCTCACCTAAATATGTGCTAGCATCTTCAACTAATTTTCTTAATACTTGAGCTGAAATTTCTTCTGGAGCAAAGTCTTTATTGAGAGCAGGACACTCTATTTTAATACTTGATCCACTAGTTTTCACGTTGTATGATGTTTGTCTAATTTCTTGAGAAATTTCATTTTGTTTCCGTCCTATAAATCTTTTAACAGAATAAAAAGTGTTTTCTGGGTTAATAACAGCTTGCCTTCTTGCAATTTGACCTACTAGCTTGTCGCCACTTTTAGTATAGGCCACGACAGAAGCTGTAGTTCTAAATCCTTCTGCATTTGGTATTACAGTAGGTTTGCCACCTTCCATGACAGCAATTACTGAATTAGTTGTTCCCAAATCAATTCCAACTACTTTACTCATTGATACCTCTTTAATTTGAATGATTATTGTGGATATACAGCTATATTTGCCGTATTAGATATAAACATATACTGCACAAGAAACAAAAAAATAAAAAGGTGTATTTACCGAACATTAGTTGTTGTTTTGTATATTAAAAAAGTTTGTCTGATATAAGTGTATTCCAGGTACAGAAGTTGTTTTGTGAATTAGTCTTTACTGGAGTATACAAATCTTGATCATACTTCATAATATTTTATACTCTCTCTTTGAATAATCAACATGCAGAAGTTATATTTGGGCAATAAACTCTTCAATATTGCAGGTTAAGTCGTTTGTGTAATTTTTGACTTTTGGCATTAAAGACTTAGACCTCTACTGCGCACTGATTGAAATGGCTAAGTCAGCGTCATTAACTAATCTTGATAACAGTCTCAATTATCATTATTGTGATGTTAACTTTAATAGTCTTTGTCAAAGTATGAATACATATCCTTGCACAAGACAAAAAGAGCAAATTATACGATCGCTACATAGATTTTCCCAAATTCTGTCCTATAGGCAAGAGTATCAAATAGGCTCTAATTTAGTAATTGGGTCTTGTAGTTTCTTGTTTTTTGAATTTGTATTATATCCTTCAGAAAATTGCAGAGGGTTAAAGATTGGATTGAATTCTTTAGCTGTCAAGATCTTGAAACAGTCTGACAAGCATTTTGCAATTCTTAATCTTAATCAATATTTTAGCTTGAAATCTGCTCATACTCGAATCCTCTTTTACCATCTGTGTCTAAAAATCAAGCCTGGTAATTACTTTAATAAATTCATCTTGAAGAAACTAATTAAAGACCTTTACGAGCCTGAACTGGGTGGCGAAGAATACATGCCTTCTTCTGTTGATTCCACTTATAGAAAAAGTTCGCAGCGTATGATAGAAAACATTGATAAATTACATAATTTCTTCAACAGTTTGCCAGATTTTTAAAGTATTTTAATAACCGAATTAGATCAACAAAGTAGTCCTGCTATAGTAGGTATCCAAGTTAAAATACTTATTTCAAAATAATATTAATATAGATATATTTAAGTACCGTAATTAATGTTATAGCGCATTTCAACTACTTATTGCCGAATACGATATATGTTAAGAGACATAATTAGACCGCATTTTGTCAAATTAAGTGACACGTGTATCAAAATAAAATACGTATATCAACTGTGTTAAAAATTGAGCATGTGTCACTTTTTACTACTGATTCTTTTATGTCGTTTTACTGAGTATATTAACAAACAGTTAGTGTACTCACTTTTTAATTGCAACGAAAACTTCACAGGTGCTGCTAGCTTCTTGCGGTAGTGTAATAGTAGTTTTGTTGGTTTTTAGGCACATGTGATCAACGTTGATTCTTAATCTTATTATAAAATAAAAACTAAATGTGGCAGAAAGAGCTAGCAAGGATAAAGTTTTACGTACGTCGATAGAACTTGTTAATAAGAAAAAGAGAGATAGAATGGCTGCTTTGAGGCGCAAAGAGAGAACTCTTAGCTTCCGAGTGCTTACTGCTAAAGTCCATCAAGTAAATTATTATGCAGTTCAGAGGATTCTTCGTGACGAAGAGCATCTCTCTCAACTTTTAGCTTTCTATACTATTTATCATAGTGATCGTCTTGAGAAACTAAACTCAGACATTCTAGCATCTGAAACTCCTAATTTAACCAATCCCCAAATAAAAAATCAAAAGACTCCTGAGATAGTTCTTCCCAGCACTCAGCTCTTCAAATAGCAGAAAAGTTAGAGGTCGAATCTAATTTAAATGCTAAAAAGAATAAGACTCAAGCGGAACGTCTCTATGATTTTTGCTATAAAGCTTATTTAGATGACGAATCTATCTCTGCTAATAAGCTGGTTCTGATGGCTACTTAAGTAGGTCTTGGAGGCATAAATTCTAAAATAGGAGAGGAAAGAAAACTTAGTTGCACTACATCAGGAAAGATATTGAAGAAAATAAAACTAGTATCTAAAAGAATCGATAGTCAGAAGTGACACATGCTACAATTTCGAGGCAGTTGACATATATATCTTATTTTAACACACGTGCTCCTAATCTGGTCAAGATAGCTGTTACTACATAGTTCTTTAAGAGTTAATGTATTGTAGTTAAATAAACATTCTAGAAGGCTAAAGTATCATGACTAAAAGTAATCTTGCAATACAAGCTAGAAAAGACTCTTCAATAATTGTAGTTTGGAGATTAAATTTCATAATGAGGAAATACAAAATAAATAATACTGCCTTAGCTACTACTTGAGTTAGGACTCCTGCATCTATTTGTAAATTAAAATATAATACTACGATGCCCAGAATCAATTCTAAATATATCAATGATTTAAGAGTTGCTCTAACTTATTTGAGAATGAAGCAAATTAGAGATAGTAAAAGCGATTTTGTCTCGTTAAAAGAGTTTGTAATTCCTATTACTTTTGAAGACTTGATAAAAATTGAAAAGCAATTTTCAGTTTCATAGATTATATTATAAATATTAAAGCTAGTTGCTCCACGAAGTAAAAAGTAGTCACACCCCCCAAAAACAAGAAAGAAAAAAACCACTAAAAAGTAAAGCATATCTCTCACGGTTTTTTGCGGTAAAAGGTGTGCAAAACAGTCACGTTATACCGCTCTCTATCCACATCAAGTATTCCCTTAATGTGCACGGTAGGTGGTGTGGTGCACCTAACGCTCTTTCTAATAAAAAAAACTTGGGGTAGCAGAAGCACAGAGAGATATAGAAGAATAGCTTGAGCTTGCAATCTAAAAAATATCCAGAAAAACATTTATGACTACTAGAAATCCAGCTTACACCATCCCCAAAAACTTAACACAGTCATTACCTTTAGCTATTAGAGAATAAACCCAATTCTATTTATGGCAAAGTAAAAAAAGAAAGGGTTGACTTATACAAAGCCAGCAAAACTACCTCTCTTCTTTAAAGATGGACAATTCACTGCAAAAGGAATAGATGATCCTAATAGTTCTGTAACTTTAGAGCAAGCTCTTAGTTCCAGAAGTCAATACTAAAATAACTCTCGAGGAATAGGATTTGTTACATTATACTCAAAACTTTTTGTTATAGATTTAGATAATGTTCTTATGGATAATAAATTCTGCACTGTGGGATAGGAAGTAAGTAATCTTGTCGCAATTTTCCCTTGCTGCTATATTGAAATATCTCCAAGCAAAAAAGGCCTACATATTTGGGGACTTGGAGATATTCCCAATAACATGTCAAATAGAAATAAAGTTTTATTAGACGGCTACACATCTTTAGAGCTATACAGTCATAAAGATATTATATATATGACGGGAAATGAACTTTCTCATAATTGTGTGTGCGGGCAACCCATGTGTCGTGAGTGGCATGATGAAAATGATAGTTACTTAAAATATCGCAATAGTCGAGTGAATTATCTTAAACAATATTTTTTAGATGACTCTGATAATAATCCCGTAGAGCAGGTTGAAAAATGTTTCAATCCTACTCTACGGAAAAAGGTCCTGCACGAGGCTTCTATAATTAAGAAAACTATTTCTTTGACAAAAGATTTAAATATACCATCTTCAGACTTGTCAAAAAAATCTCTTCTCTTCAGTTTCACTCTTAACAGTGATGCAAGTACTAATCAAAATCTTGATAAGCTATCTCTAAAGATTAAGTCATCTGTCGATGTTCAAAAAGCATTTAAGGATAGTCAAGTTCTAACATCCTCAAATGCTAAAAGTAATAAAGAATATCAGTACTTGAGACAAGCTAAAAAACCGGACTATGTTAAAGATAAATTCACTGGCGAAAAAATACAAAGAACTTTATCTCAGATTGATTGGCAGTTTTGTTCATTTGTTTGCCAATTTCTTTCTCTGGAATCAGAAAATTTAGAAGAGGTATTTATTCAGCATCTTCTTCTACGAGATGACCGTTCAAAATTAGATAGAAAAGATTATCTTGAAAGGACGGCTCGTAATGTAGTTATAAAATCTATAGAAAAGGGGCAAGTTGGTTCAGCTTTAAGAAAGCTAAATATCGAATCTTTATCAGAAAAATCTCGCCTCCCCCAAGGCTTTGCTAGATCGTAGTCGGTTGGTAAAAATTTATAGTGATTTTACTATATTTAAATTAGGCCGCTCAATGTCTAGCTATGTCTGGTCCTCAGAAATGCAAACATTTAATGTCAATGTTACTAGTAAAATCGATCTAAACTTTGTCAAAATGGAGGTACCTAATGGCTGTTGAAAATAGTAAAATTAATATCATATAGTTGACTAAATTGTGAACGCTGTAACTGGACAAAACACTGTTTCTATCTTAATGTAGTTAAAGCTTTTCACCTTTATGCTCTTATGGTAATTATCATGTGTTTATAAATAAAATATACTTGAAGAGTGTCGAAATAAAAATTTTATGTAAAATAATAGTATAAATCTCTCAAAAAGGAGAATTCTAGTGTCTATCGGTATACTTGGTACTAAAGTAGGTATGACCCAATTCTTTGATGAAGCTGGCTTATCAATTCCAGTAACCGTCATCCAGGTTGGGCCATGTGTTATTACGCAAATTAAAGCATTGTCCACCGATGGCTATAATGCTATTCAAGTTGGATATCAGCAAACTGTGGAATGTAAGTTAAATAAGCCGTTATTAGGTCACCTAAGAAAATCTCAAGCTCCACCTCTCAAATATTTGCGAGAATATTTAGTTGAATCTTCTGACGATTTTGAGCTTAATCAAGTCTTATCTACAGATATTTTTAAGGTAGGTCAAAAGATTAATGTCTCATCTACAAGTGTAGGTAAAGGATTCTCTGGTTATCAAAAAAGACACCACTTTAGTCGAGGCCCAATGTCTCATGGTTCAAAGAATCATAGGCAGCCTGGATCTATTGGAGCTGGTACAACGCCTGGAAGAGTATATCCAGGCAAACGAATGGCTGGTCAGCTTGGAAATAAAAAAGTTACAATCAAGAATTTGCAAATAGTAAGTATTAATATAGAAAACGGCTTGCTAATTATAAAAGGAGCTATTCCTGGTAAGCCTGGTGTATTAGTAAAAATTAGTAAATAGTAATAGTAACATTCTTTTATACGACATATTCTATGACAAGCAATATAAAATTAAATTACCAAGTTTATAATTGGAAAGGTCAAGTAAGCGGAAATGCTAATCTAAACCTTAAAGTTAGTCAAGATTCTGGCATGTATTTAGTGCATAGAGCTTTGGTGAAACAAAGTAACGGAAGACGACAAGGCTCTGCTAATACTAAAACAAGAAGTGAAGTTAGAGGTGGTGGTCGTAAGCCGTGGCGTCAAAAAGGTACAGGTCGCGCAAGGGCAGGTTCTATTCGCTCACCTTTATGGAGAGGAGGAGGTGTGATATTTGGCCCAAAACCTCGTAGTTTTGCAAAAAAAATGAATAAGAAAGAAAGACAGCTAGCTTTGCAAACAGCATTAAATAACAAATCAGTTAGTACAGTAGTTGTAGAAAACTTTAATAGTTATTTTCAGCAGCCAAAAACAAAATTATTTATGGAAGCTATCAATCGATGGAATCTTGACTTAAGTAAGAAAGTTCTGGTTATAGTTGATAAAAAAGATCCAAACGTTTATCTTTCTATTCGGAATCTACACAATGTAGAAATTATTTCAGCTGATACTTTAAATATTATGGCTCTTTTAGCTGCCATAAAGTCATTATCACAGTTGATGCATTATCTAAAATACAAGAGGTATATAATGGATAGCATTAATTCAAGACATTTATTAGACTTAGTTAAGTATCCAATTATTACAGATAAGACCACAAAATTACTAGAAGAAAATCAGTATTGCTTTGCCGTAGATCCAAAAGCAACAAAGCCTAATATCAAAGCTGCTATTCAGTACATTTTCAATGTCCAAGTCACAGGAGTTAATACTTGTCATCCCCCCAAGAACAAAAGAAGTATTGGACGATTTGTAGGTAAGCGACCACATTATAAAAAAGCAACCGTAACACTTGCTTCAGAAGATTCGATTAATTTATTCCCAGAAACTTAATTTTATCATACAATTAAATATATATATTTTTTATCTTCTCATATGGCAATCCGTTTATATAGAGCTTATACTCCGGGAACAAGAAATAGAACAGTATCTACTTTTTCTGAAATTACTACTAGTAAACCAGAAAAATCTTTAATCACTAAGCATCATTTTTGTAAAGGTCGTAATAATAGAGGTGTTATTACGTGCCGCCACAAAGGTGGTGGACATAAACAGCAGTACAGACTAATTGACTTCAAAAGAAACCGACATGACATAGTTGCTAAAGTTGCCTCAATTCAATATGATCCTAACAGGAACGCAAGGATAGCCCTATTACATTATCTTGATGGTGAAAAAAGATATATTTTACATCCTCGTTCTTTATTTGTTGGAGCAACTGTTGTAGCCGGCCCAACAGCCCCTATTGAAGTTGGCAATGCATTGCCTCTTTCCAGTATTCCTTTAGGTACAGCTGTACATAATATAGAATTAAGACCTTCTTGTGGAGGACAAATCGTTCGTGCAGCTGGAACTTATGCTCAGATAGTTGCTAAAGAAGGTCTATTTGTTACTGTAAAATTACCTTCTAGTGAAGTTCGAATGATCCGTCAAGAGTGCTACGCCACTATAGGACAAGTGGGAAATGTTGATGCAAGCAATATTACTCTTGGTAAAGCTGGTAGAAGCCGCTGGTTAGGTAAAAGACCAACAGTTAGAGGTGTTGTGATGAATCCAGTAGATCACCCGCATGGGGGTGGTGAAGGCAAATCTCCAATTGGAAGGCCTCGTCCTGTGACACCATGGGGTAAACCAGCCTTGGGTGTTAAAACCCGCAAGCCTAATAAATACAGTAATCCATACGTTTTACGTCGCCGTAAATAGGCTTTATTTTCTTAATAATCTAATATTTAATTATTATGTCGAGATCTATATACAAAGGTCCTTTTATTGATGTTAGTCTGCTAACTCGAATAGAAGCCCTTAATACCTCTGGAAAAAAAGAAGTTGTTAAAACTTGGTCGAGAGCATCTACTATTATTCCAGATATGGTAGGCCATACAATTGCTGTGTACAACGGCAAACAGCATTTTCCTGTTTTTGTTTCAGATCAAATGGTTGGACATAAACTAGGAGAATTTGTTCCCACAAGAACTTTCCGTACTCACATAAAAGGTGATAGAAAAGCCCGTCGTTAATTTATAATTATGAGCACTACAAAAAATTTAAAAGAAACCAAGGCAGTTGGAAAGTATATTCGTCTTTCCCCCCATAAAGTTCGTCGCGTACTAGACCAAATTAGAGGTAGAAAGTACCAAGAAGCATTAATTATCTTAGAATTCATGCCGTATCGAGTTTGTTCCCACATTAAACAAATTTTAGAGTCTGCTGCAGCTAATGCTGAACATAACAATGGGTTAAACAAAAATCAGTTATCTGTTAGTAAAGCTTTTGCAGATAAAGGTCCGACGCTGAAACGATTCCAACCTAGAGCCCAAGGAAGAGCTTTCCCAATACATAAGCCAACTTGTCACATTACATTAGGTGTATCAGAATTATAATCTTTCATATATATGCAGTTTATAATTATAATTTTTAATTTACAGTAAAGGATATCGTGGGTCAAAAAATTCATCCTTTGGGTTTCCGCATAGGTATTACCCAAAAACATAGATCTTCGTGGTTTGCTAATTCCAAAGAGTATCAAGTTCTCCTGCAAGAAGATCATGCAATTCGCTTATTCATAAATACAAAATTGAGCAGCGCTAGTATCGCAAAAATCGAAATCAATCGTAAAGTTGATCAAATTGAAGTCTTAATAGCTACAGCTCGTCCGGGTATCGTACTTGGTAAGTCTGGGGCAGGTATTGAATCTCTGAGAAAATCTTTAGCTTCAATTTTGGATTCTAGCAAACAAATTAGAGTTAATGTGGTAGAAATTCTAGATCCAGATTCTGAAGCAACATTGATTGCTGAATTTATTACTCAGCAGCTAGAAAAAAGAGTTGCATTCCGTAGAGCCGTAAGACAAGCAGTCCAAAGAGCTCAGCGTGCAAACACACAAGGAGTTAAAATTCAAGTCTCCGGTAGATTGAATGGTGCAGAGATTGCTAGAAGCGAATGGGTTAGAGAAGGCAGAGTGCCTTTACAAACTTTGAGAGCTGATATTGATTATTGTCATCGCCAAGCTCATACTACATATGGAGTGCTGGGAGTTAAAGTTTGGCTGTTTAAAGGCGAAATATTACCAGAATCAAGAAATGTAGAAGTAGTTTCCGATCAAGAAACTCCTAATCCACAATCCTCTTAATTATTTAAATATTTACTTCTCATGCTCAGCCCTAAGAAAACAAAATTCAGGAAACAACACAGAGGCAGAATGAAAGGTTCTGCAAGTAAAGGAAACACAATTGCATTTGGCGATTATGCACTACAAGCAATAGAACCAGTATGGTTAACGTCTAGACAAATTGAGGCGACGCGAAGAACCATTACCAGATATGTTCGAAGGGGTGGAAAGCTATGGATCAGAGTATTTCCAGATAAACCTGTTACAGCTCGTCCTGCAGAAACCCGTATGCGATCTGGTAAAGGAGCTCCCGAGTATTGGGTTGCAGTTATCAAACCAGGTCATATTCTATTTGAAATTACTGGTGTACCACAAAAAACAGCTAAGCAAGCTATGAAATTAGCTTCTTATAAATTACCAATAAAAACAAAATTTATAGTTCGAAATACAATAGAATCATAAGTATGACTTTACCTAAAATAGCAGATATTACAAAGATGAGTACTTCTTCGCTAGCAGAAGAAATCATTATAATAAAAAGAGAGCTGTTCGACCTAAGGCTAAAAAGAGCTACAAGACAAAACTTTCAGCCTCACTTATTTAAGCATTCTAAGCATAGATTAGCTCAACTACTGACAGTTGAAAAATCGTTGTCTCATTCCAGTACAGAATAACTTAAAAATTTAACTATATAAAAAATCTAGAGTATGCCTTTAAAAGAAACGACAGGTAAAGTAGTAAGTGACAAGATGCAGAAAACCATAGTAGTAGCCGTAGAGAACAAAATTGCTCACAGAAAATATGCTAAAACGATGATCCGTACAAAAAAATATAAGGCACATGATGAAAATAATGAATGTGCAATAGGTGATATCGTTACAATACAGGAAACTCGACCTTTAAGTCGTACTAAGTGTTGGACAATGGTTAATATCTTATCAAAGTCATTTGATAATTAATCTTATTTATATCGATTTATATAGAATCAAAGTATGATACAGACTCAAAGCTATCTTAATGTAGCAGATAACAGTGGTGCTAAAAAAATCATGTGCGTTAGGGTTCTAGGGACTAGTAATCCTTCATATGCATCCATAGGTGACGTAATTATTGGTGTAGTAAAAGACGCTTCACCTAATATGCCTATTAAAAGATCAGATCTTGTCCGAGCCGTTGTTGTTAGAACGCGTAAAGCGTTAAGGAGAACAGACGGAATGAGTATTAGGTTTGGTGATAATGCAGCTGTGGTTATTAATCAAGATAATAACCCTCGTGGCACAAGAGTATTCGGACCTATAGCTAGAGAACTAAGAGATAAAAATTTTTCTAAAATTGTTTCTCTAGCACCGGAGGTAGTATAATGGGAAACTCTGATTCAAAAAATAGAACTAATAAAACGATCAAGTTCAGAAAGGGAGACGTAGTTCAAGTGATCTCAGGCAGTGATAAGACAAAAACAGGTGAAGTTTTAGCAATTATAAATAAGACAAGTAAAGTGATAGTTAAAGGAATTAATCTGAAGATCAAACATAATAAGCCTCAACAGGAAGGTGAAGTTGGTAAAATTACTAAATTTGAAGCTCCAATACATAGTTCTAATATTATGCTGTTTAGCGAACAAAATAATATCTCTAGTCGATTCTCAGTAGTAATTAACGACAAAGGCCAAAAAATTCGACAACTAAAAAAGACTGGCGAATTTATTAAATAAGTTATGAAAACATAATGGCAATAGGATTAAAAGAAAAGTATAGAACAACTGTTACTCAAGCTCTGAAAGAAGAATTTCAATATCAGAATGTGCATGAAGTCCCACAATTTACTAAAATCACTATTAATAGAGGTCTTGGCGAAGCGTCACAAAATGCTAAAGCTCTTGAAAGTAGTATTGCAGAGTTAACAATGATTACAGGACAAAAACCAGTTATTACAAGAGCAAAAAAGTCTATCGCCGGATTCAAGATTAGAGAACAAGTACCTATTGGAATTGTGGTACATTTGCGAAAAGATAAAATGTACTCTTTCTTAGAAAAATTAATTAATTTAACTCTACCGAGAATCAGAGACTTCAGAGGTATTAGTCCTAAAAGTTTTGACGGTAAAGGAAATTATAATTTAGGCTTACGGGAACAGTTAATCTTTCCTGAGATAGACTATGATAGCATTGATCAAATCCGCGGTTTAGATATCTCAATTGTCACTACTGCTAAAACAGACCAAGAAGGTTTATCATTACTTAAAAAGCTAGGTATGCCTTTCAGAGAGTCTTGAAAATATCTAAAATAATTTATAATAGGGAGGATCGGGTGGTCAACGATACGATCGCCGATATGCTGACACGTATTCGTAATGCAAATTTGGCAAGACATCAAATTGTTCAAGTTCCAGCAACGAAAATGACATGCAATATGGCAACTGTACTCAAAGAAGAAGGCTTTGTTCTAAATTTTGAACAAATAGGTGAAGGCATAGAAACTCATTTAATAATCTCTTTAAAATATAATGGTAAGAATCGTCAACCAGTTATCACTGCACTTAAGAGAATTAGTAAGCCTGGACTAAGAGTTTACGCTAACCATAAAGAATTACCAAGAGTTCTAGGAGGTTTAGGCATTGCTGTAATTTCTACATCCAGAGGTGTTATGACAGATCGACAAGCTCGTCATGATGGTTTAGGTGGTGAAATATTATGTTATATCTGGTAACTATTTTATAGGTGGAATATGTCCCGTATTGGAAAAAAAATAATTTTATTGCCTACAAATCTTAGCACTCAACTTGATGGTCAGACTATCAAAGTAAAAGGACCCAAAGGCACTTTGTCCAGGACTTTACCAGTTGGTATTGAATTAGAAATAAGTAATAATACAATTGCGGTAAAGACAAGTGGAAACACGAAAACAGCTAGTCAGATACATGGTTTATCACGAACTTTAATTAGTAATATGGTTGAGGGAGTGTCTAATGGTTTCTCTAAAAAATTACAAATTCAGGGTGTTGGTTACCGATCTCAGATAGATAACAAAGACCTAATCCTGAGTGTTGGCTACAGTCATGTTGTTAAGATAAAACCTCCCGAAGATGTCGAAATTAAAGTAGACAATAACACTAATATTACTGTTCTGGGTATAGATAAAGAGCTCGTTGGACAAGTTGCTTCAACTATTCGCTCAGTTAGACCTCCAGAACCATATAAAGGTAAAGGCATTCGCTATCTGGGTGAAGTGGTGATAAGAAAAGCAGGAAAAGCAGGAAAAGGTAAATAGTCATGAAAATAAATACTAAACAGACTAGAATTCATAAACATGAAAGAGTTCGCAAAAAAGTTCAAGGTACTTCTTTGAGACCACGCTTATGTGTATTTAGATCTAACAAACATATATACGCCCAAGTAATTGATGATACAAAAGGCGTTACTTTGGTAGCTACTTCTTCAGTCAACTTAATTAATCAAGAACCTAGTAAAATAGGACCAAATTGTGCAACTTCTCGTGTAGTTGGTAAAAATCTTGCAGAGCAATCTATTAAAGAAGGCATTCAAAGTGTGGTCTTTGATAGAGGAGGAAAGTTATACCATGGAAGAGTTAAAGCCTTGGCTGAAGCTGCAAAAGAAGCAGGTATAGGCTTTTAAAGTTATAATTAACTAGGAATAATGCTTAAGATGGCTAATCGTAAAAAACAAGGAAAAGGTAAAGACAAAGACAGTGGCTGGGAAGAAAGAGTTGTACAAGTCAAAAGAGTTACTAAAGTGGTAAAAGGTGGTAAAAAATTAAGCTTTAGAGTTATTCTGATTGTTGGCAATGAGCAAGGTCAAGTAGGTGTAGGTGTTGGAAAAGCTAGTGACGTCATTGGGGCAGTAAAAAAAGGTGTAACAGATGCGAAGAAGCACCTAGTGGTAGTGCCGCTAACGAAATCTAGTTCTATCCCTCACCCTATTTATGGAATTTCAGGAGCAGCTAAAATTATATTAAGGCCGTCTGCACCTGGTTCAGGAGTAATTGCAGGTGGATCTGTAAGAACAGTCTTAGAACTATCTGGTGTCCAAAACATTCTTGCAAAACAACTAGGATCTAATAATACATTAAATAATGCTAGAGCTGTTGTAAATGGGCTAACTCAACTAAGAACTTTTAGCGAAGCTGCGAAAGATCGAGGAGTTCCTGTCGAAAGTTTATACTCTAAATAATATATTATAATACAACACTAATATTGCTCTATTCCCCTATTTTAAACTTATATAAGCATTGGAATAGGGTGCTTATATAACTAAGTGTCTCCTTTTATTTACAAGGTATTTATGAGCCAAAAAAGTGACTTAAGAAATCGAATCATATTTACTCTCTTTTTATTAATTCTAGCGCGCTTAGGTATCTTTATACCTATTCCAGGTATAGACCATGATGCTTTCTATGCAAGTATAGAGAAGAACACTCTAGTAAATTTCTTGAATATTTTTTCCGGTGGAGGCTTCTCTACAATCGGAATATTCGCACTCGGAATTGTGCCATATATTAACTCTTCAATTGTAATGCAACTACTAACCAAGATAGTTCCTGAGTTAGAAAAACTTCAAAAGGAAGAAGGGGAGCAAGGCCGTCAAAAAATAACTCAAATTACTAGATATTTAGCTTTAGGGTGGGCAGGCCTACAATCTTGTGCAATCTCTATATGGGTTAAACCTTATGTTTTCAATTGGAACTTTGCATTTGTCTGCGAATCTGTTCTAGCATTAACAGCTGGTTCAATGATTGTCATGTGGCTATCAGAATTAATTACAGAAAAAGGCATTGGTAATGGAGCCTCTTTACTAATTTTTCAAAATATTGTATCTGGGCTACCAAAAAATTTTACTCAATCCTTCTTTGATGCTAATTATAGTAATGCAAGCATTAAATTTGGATTATTTATTGGTATATTTTTACTCATGATAATAATTACTATTTTCGTACAAGAAGGTACAAGAAGAATCAAAATTATTTCCGCAAGACAGCTAGGTAAATCATCAATTGTAGACCCAAATAGTTATTTACCTCTAAAATTAAACCAAGGAGGAGTGATGCCTATTGTCTTCGCCTCTGCATCTATGGCACTTCCTTCTTATTTAACTCAAATAACACAGAACAAAACAATTCTCCAAATTTTGTATTTATTTTGTCCTAGTGGTAATCTTTATCTTGTGCTTTACAGCGCCTTAATTCTTTTTTTCAGTTATTTTTATACGTCAATCGTCATGAATCCAGAAGATATTGCTACGAATTTAAAAAAAATGGGCGCAAGTGTCCCTAATATTCGTCCTGGACAAGCTACAATTAATTACTTACAGACGATACTCAATAGACTCACATTTCTAGGAGCAGTATTTTTATTTACAGTAGCGTTGATTCCGTTTATAATAGAAAAGGTTACTCAAATACAGAATCTTAGAGGTCTCGGTGCTACATCTCTACTAATTCTAGTTGGAGTTGCTATAGATACGGCTAAACAAATCCAAACATACGTCATATCGAAAAAATATGATAGTATGACAAAATGAAAGCTATCTGAAGCAAAGTAGTAGAGTAGATCATGGGTATTGTTCACGTGAATAGTTAATAGAATTAAGATAATAATATTTTTAGTATATAAAGTTAATATGAAAGTTCGTCCTTCTGTTCGCAAAATGTGTGAAAAATGTAGAATCATTCGCCGTCACAGAAAAGTTATGGTAATTTGCATGAACCTAAACATAAGCAAAGGCAGGGTTGATATTCATGGAAGTCAATTTGTTTCATAGCATGTGAAATTTATTTATCGGAGACAATATAAAGTGGCAAGAATTGCTGGAGTAGATCTTCCAAGAAACAAAAGAATAGAAATAGCGTTAACATATATTTATGGGATAGGACTATCCGTTCTAAAGAGATACTTAACAAAACTAATATTAACGGTGATATCAAATGTTACAACTTAAATGATCAACAAATTGTTAGTATCAGAGAAATCTTAGAATCTAGCTATCAAATTGAAGGTGACCTTAAACGTTTTGAATCCATGAGTGTTAAGAGACTTATGGAAATAAGTACGTATCGGGGGAGAAGGCATCGTCTTGGTTTACCATTAAGAGGACAAAGGACCAGAACTAACGCAAGAACAAGAAGAGGTGGTAAAAAACAGTAGCAGGTAAGAAAAAAGCACCAAGAAAATAATTTTTTAATTCAATATACAGACAATACAAAATGGCTAGACAACTAAAAAAATCTGGAGCAAAAAAAAATAAGCGTAATGCTGTTAATGGTGTTACACATATCAAGTCAACATTTAATAACACAATTGTTACAATTACTAATTTAAAAGGCGAAACATTGTCTTGGTCCTCTTCTGGCGCTAGTGGATTCAAAGGAGCCAAAAAAGGAACACCTTTTGCAGCTCAAACAGCAGCAGAAAAAGCTGCTAAGCAAGCAATTGACCAAGGAATGAGGCAAACAGAAGTATTAGTCAATGGACCTGGCGCTGGTCGAGAAACTGCAATTAGAGCTCTGCAGGCAGCAGGTTTAGAAATCACTTTAATAAAAGATATTACTCCTATACCTCACAATGGTTGTCGTCCCCCTAAGAAGCGTCGTGTCTAAGTTATCTCTATTAATCACCCATCATTTTCAAGGAGCTTTCTTAGGTGGCTCAATTTCAAATTGAATGCGTAGAGTCGAGAACAGATGGAGCTCGTGGACAATACGGAAGTTTTGTAATAGAAGCATTAAACCAAGGACAAGGTATAACATTAGGTAATGCCTTAAGAAGATCTATTTTATCAGATTTAGAAGGTACTGCTATAGTTGCCGTACGCATTGCTGGAGTCAATCATGAATTTTCTACAGTTCCTGGTGTCAGAGAAGATGTATTAGAAATACTACTAAATTTAAAAGAAGTAGTCTTTAAAAGTCATAATGCTGAGCCTCAAATTGGTAGAATTAGGGTGCAAGGCCCAGCCATAGTGACAGCAGGTTTATTTGAACTGTCTTCGGAGATAGAAGTAGTCGATCCTAGGCAGTACATTGCAACTATATGTAACAATACAATATTTGAAATGGAGTTTAAAATTGAAAAAAGTTGTGGATATCGTCTAGCAGAAAAAGCTATAGATGAGTTATCGGTAGATTTTTTGCAAGTAGACTCAGTCTTCATGCCTGTTAATAAAGTCAATTATAAAGTAGAAGAAATCCGTGTAGGGACTAATAGTATTAAAGACAGACTGATCCTTCAAATATGGACAAACGGTAGTATATCTCCCCAAGAAGCTATTAGCCAAGGTGCAACAGTCCTAACTAATCTTTTTTGTTCATTAAGGAATCTAAACTTTAAATCAGCAGATAATTATCGGAATAAAGAAGATAAAAAAATTAGTCAAGTCTTGATAGAAGAATTGCAACTATCTGTTAGAGCGTATAATTGTTTGAAGCGAGCTCAAATCCATTCTATCGCAGATTTACTAGATTACTCTCAAGAAGAATTGTTAGAAATCAAAAATTTTGGGCAAAAATCAGCAGAAGAAGTTATATATGCCCTACAAAAAAAATTAGGTATAAGCTTACCCAAAGAAAAAAGTGAATAACCTATCTTAAGTTTGGTCATAAAACGCTCTATCAATAACCATAAATGTCCTTGCTAAAAAGTAGTGAAAAAATCTTGAATAAGTAAATAATATCTCCTAAAATATTGCTTAAATGAAGACTTTTGCATATTATTGATATCTTCTAATATTGTTAAATAAAAGTATGAATCTTTTCATGAACAAAACGCAAATACCATCAATAAATACTGATTCACATTGGTATGTTATAGACGCTAAAAATCAGACACTTGGCAGAATGTCTACTCACATTTCTAACATTTTAAGAGGTAAGAATAAGCCCTTATATACTCCGTACTTAGACACAGGAGACTATGTAATTGTTATTAATTCTTCTCAAGTATCTGTAAGTGGCAATAAAACAACTCAAAAACTATATAGAAGACATTCTGGACAACCAGGAGGCTTAAAAGTAGAAACATTTGAACAACTTCAAACAAGATTGCCTAATAGAATTATTGAAAAATCAGTTAAAGGCATGCTGCCAAAAGGTATATTAGGTAGAAAATTGTTCACTAAACTTAAAGTATACTCTGGTTCATCGCATCCACATATTGCACAAAAACCGGAAGAGTATATAGTATAAAACGTATCTTTAGTTATCAAGGAATATTATGTCGATAGAATTAATTAAAACTCGAGCAATCTACTCCGGAACAGGTCGCCGGAAGTGTTCTATTGCGCAAGTTAGACTAATCCCAGGCTCAGGAAAGCTAATTATAAATGGTATTGCCGGCGAATCATATCTGCAATTTAGTCCTAATTATCTACGAGTTTCATATTCTCCCTTACAAGTTTTAGGATTATTTCATCAGTATGATATTCACGTCAACGCAAGAGGTGGAGGATTAACAGGTCAAGCAGATGCAATTCGTTTAGGTGTTGCCAGAGCACTTTGTTCAATCAATCCTGAGAATAGAACCACGTTGAAGTCTGAAGGCTATTTAACGCGAGATCCAAGAGTCAAAGAAAGAAAAAAATATGGGTTAAAAAAAGCCCGAAAAGCTCCTCAGTTTTCTAAACGATAAATTGTGTGAACTATATAAATATAATACTATAAGACAAATGGCCAAAAATAATATACATCCAAATTGGTATCCAGAAGCACCAGTGTATTGTGATGGTCAATTAATTATGACAATTGGTTCAACAAAGCCTGAACTACACGTTGATATTTGGTCTGGAAACCACCCGTTTTTTACTGGTTCACAAAGAATCATCGATACGGAGGGACGAGTTGAACGATTCATGCGTAAGTATAAAATGAATAACAATTAATTGTTGTGTTACAAATAGTCAGCTTGCAGAGCTTTATTAAAAACTGAAAATAAATTCAATTATGCCAACAATTCAGCAGCTCGTTAGATCTGAAAGAAGAAAAATTCAAAAACAAACAAAATCTCCTGCGCTAAAAAGTTGTCCTCAGAGGAGAGGTGTCTGTACCAGAGTATATACTACAACTCCTAAAAAACCCAACTCAGCTTTAAGAAAAGTAGCCCGTGTAAGATTAACATCTGGTTTTGAAGTAACCGCTTATATTCCTGGTATTGGTCATAATATTCAAGAGCATTCTGTAGTATTAATTAGAGGAGGAAGAATTAAAGATTTACCTGGAGTAAGATATCACGTTGTTCGCGGTACTTTAGATGCTGCGGGAGTAAAAGATCGTCGCAAAAGTAGGTCAAAATATGGTACAAAAAAACCTAAATCTTAAACTACTATTAGCACAAAATTTATCACAATAACATAATTTAAATACTATGTCGCGTCGTAATACAGCAAAGAAAAGATTTGCATTACCAGATCCTCTATATAAAAGTCGTTTAGTAAGTATGTTAACTGTTCGTATCTTACAAAGTGGCAAGAAAACTCTTGCGCAAAGAATTATCTATCAGGCTTTAGATATCGTTAAGGAAAGAACCGAAGCAGATCCTTTAAATATACTCGAAAAAGCAATTCGTAATATTACTCCCTTAGTAGAAGTAAAAGCTAGGCGCGTAGGTGGTTCCACTTATCAAGTCCCAATAGAAGTTCGAGCATATAGAGGTACTAACTTAGCACTGCGATGGATTACTAGGTTCTCTAGAGAAAGATCAGGTAAAAGTATGGCTACTAAATTAGCTAGTGAAATTATGGATGCAGCTAATGAAACAGGTAATTCTATTAGAAAAAGAGAAGAAACGCATAGAATGGCAGAAGCTAATAAAGCATTTGCACATTATCGATACTAGATTCTCAATTATATAATAAGTCCTCTCATCTACAAGACTTACCGTTATAAGTAAATATAAAACAATTCTTACTACAAGGAAAATAAAAAACATGGCTCGATCTAAATTTGAACGTAAAAAACCGCATGTTAACATTGGAACAATTGGTCATGTTGATCATGGTAAAACAACTTTGACGGCAGCAATTTCAGCCACTCTATCTACTTTAGGTTCTACATCAGCCAAGAGATTTGACGAAATTGATGCTGCGCCAGAAGAAAAGGCAAGAGGAATCACTATCAATACTGCTCATGTAGAGTACGAAACAGATAATCGTCATTATGCGCATGTCGATTGCCCAGGCCATGCTGATTATGTAAAAAATATGATTACTGGTGCAGCACAAATGGACGGGGCAATTTTAGTAGTATCTGCCGCAGACGGTCCAATGCCACAGACCCGAGAACACATTCTTTTAGCAAAACAAGTCGGAGTTCCTACTTTAGTAGTTTTTTTAAATAAAGAAGATCAAGTCGATGATGAAGAGCTGTTAGAGTTAGTAGAACTAGAAGGAAGAGAGCTGTTAAGTCAATATGATTTTCCTGGAGATGACGTTCCTTTTGTTGCAGGCTCTGCATTACTAGCTCTAGAAGCAGTCACCACCAATCCCTCTATTAAGCAAGGTGAAGATAAATGGGTTGACAAAATCTTTTCCTTAATGGAAGCAGTTGACACATATATTCCAACACCAGAAAGAGATGTTGACAAAACTTTCTTGATGGCTGTAGAAGATGTCTTTTCTATCACAGGCCGTGGAACTGTTGCTACTGGCAGAATTGAAAGAGGCATTATTAAAGTTGGTGACACAATCGAAATTGTTGGACTAAGAGAAACTCGTACGACTACTATCACGGGTCTAGAAATGTTTCAGAAAACTCTTGAAGAAGGGCTGGCTGGCGATAATATTGGAATCTTACTGAGAGGTGTTCAGAAAAAAGATATTGAAAGAGGGATGGTCTTAGCTAAGCCAGGGACAATAACTCCCCACACGAAGTTTGAAGCAGAAGTATATATTTTGACTAAAGAAGAAGGCGGCAGACATACTCCTTTCTTCCCAGGATATCGACCTCAGTTTTACGTTAGAACAACAGATGTCACAGGAACTATTAACCAGTTTACTGCTGATGATGGAACAGATGCAGAAATGGTGATGCCTGGTGATAGAATTAAGATGACAGCTGAATTAATTAACGCAATAGCAATTGAACAAGGTATGCGTTTTGCTATTCGAGAAGGTGGAAGGACTGTAGGTGCAGGCGTTGTTTCTAAAATTCTTAAATAATAAGATTCTATAAAATATGACAGCTACTCAGCCGACAAAAATCCGAATAAAATTAAAAGCATATAGCTCAAGCATACTCAATACTTCTTGTGATAAAATTGTAGATACTGCATCCCGAACCAACGCTGTCGCAGTAGGACCAATACCATTACCAACAAAAAGAAGAATCTATTGTGTACTAAGATCTCCGCATGTAGATAAAGATTCTAGAGAACACTTTGAAATAAGATCTCATCGAAGAATTATTGATATCCATCAACCTTCATCACAGACAATAGATGCTCTAATGAAACTAAACTTACCATCTGGAGTAGATATAGAAGTTAAACTTTAACCAGTATAGATTATAAACTAAGAAAGTCAGTCATAGAATTCTATGACTGACTTTCTTAGTAACTAACTGTAACTAGATTTAACCAAATTTACCTGCAGTTGAAGCAAGCACGAAAGCTGCATAAGTTAGCACATATCCTACTGAAAAATGTGCTAAGCCAACTAGCCTTGCCTGTACAATTGACATCGCAACTGGCTTATCTTTCCATCGAATTAAATTCGCTAAAGGAGTACGTTCATGTGCCCATGCTAACGTTTCTATTAGCTCTTGCCAGTAACCACGCCAAGATATTAAGAACATGAATCCTGTTGCCCATACTAAATGCCCAAATAAGAACATCCAAGACCATACGGATAAATTGTTCATACCATACGGATTATAACCATTAATTAACGGAGAAGAATTGAGCCATAAGTAATCTCTGAACCAGCCCATAAGATACGTTGAAGATTCATTAAATTGAGTTGCATTTCCTTGCCAAATGGTAATGTGCTTCCAATGCCAATAAAATGTTACCCATCCTATTGTATTTAACATCCAAAATACAGCTAGGTAAAATGCATCCCATGCAGATATGTCACAAGTACCACCCCTTCCAGGGCCGTCACAAGGGAAGCTATATCCAAAATCTTTTTTATCAGGCATAAGTTTAGATCCTCTTGCATCTAAAGCGCCCTTAACTAAAATTAATGCAGTAGTGTGTAATCCTAATGCAATTGCATGATGAACTAAGAAATCACCAGGACCAATTGTCAAAAATAGAGAATTCTTTCCGCTATTGATAGCTTCTAGCCAACCTGGTAACCAAATGTTACTACCAGCTTGTGTAGCAATATTACTAGACGAAGATAGTAACACGTCAAATCCATACAGTGCCTTCCCAGAAGAAGCTTGAATCCACTGTGCGAACACTGGCTCAATTAAGATCTGTTTTTCTGGAGTTCCAAAAGCAATCATAGTGTCATTATGAACATATAGACCTAATGTATGAAAACCTAAGAATAGTGTTACCCAACTTAAATGAGAGATAATAGCTTCTTTATGCTCTAACATACGGGCGAGAACGTTACCTTTATTTTGTTCTGGATCATAGTCTCGAACAAAGAATATTGCTCCATGGGCAAATGCTCCGACCATAAGAAAACCAGCAATGTACTGATGATGAGTATACAAAGACGCTTGAGTTGTAAAATCTTTAGCCATGAATGCATATGGAGGCATAGCATACATATGTTGAGCTACTAAAGAAGTAATCACGCCTAGTGAAGCTAATGCTAATCCTAGTTGCATGTGCAAGGAATTAGTAATCGTATCAAATAAACCTTTGTGTCCTGCACCTAATCTACCACTAGGTGGTCTGTGAGCATCTAGAATATCTTTTAAATTATGTCCAATTCCCCAATTAGTTCTATACATATGTCCTGCAACGATGAAGACTACAGCAATAGCTAAATGGTGATGAGCCATATCAGTTAGCCATAGAGACTGACTCTGAGGATGAAAGCCCCCGAGAAATGTAAGAATTGCAGTCCCTGCGCCTTCTCCAGTTCCAAATAGATGCTGAGCCGTATCTGGATCTTGAGCGTATACACTCCAGTTACCACTAAAAAACGGTTGTAATCCAGCTGGATGAGGCAGAACTGTTGTGAAATTATCCCATCCAACATGTTGCCCCCTTGCTTCAGGTATAGCTACATGTACTAAATGTCCTGTCCAAGCTAAAGAACTAACACCAAATAATCCAGATAAATGATGATTTAATCTCGACTCATTGTTTTTAAACCAAGATAAACCTGGCTTAAACTTAGGTTGTAAATGAAGCCATCCGCCAAACAGAAGGAGAGCAGATAGAACAAGTAAGAACAAGGCTCCTGCATAAAGATCTTGGTTACTCTTCATGCCAATAGTATACCACCAATGATATACGCCGGAATATGCAATATTAACTGGGTAAGCAGATCCACCTTTACTAAAAGCCTTTAAAGCTGGTTGTCCAAAATGTGGATCCCAAATTGCGTGAGCAATGGGCTTAACCTTTAAGGGGTTGAGTACCCATTGTTCAAAGTTACCCTGCCAAGCTACATGAAATAAATTGCCAGAGGTCCATAAAAAGATAATTGCCAAATGCCCAAAATGCGAAGCAAAGATCTTTTGATATAAATTTTCTTCTGTCATTCCATCATGACTTTCGAAATCATGCGCCGTAGCAATACCGTACCAGATCCTTCGAGTTGTTGGATCCTGTGATAAAGCTTGGCTAAACTTAGGAAATTTTGTTGCCATAATTGTTTTTTTATCCTATTTTCACTATTAGCCTACTGAAATAATTCTTGCTAAAAAGAACGCCCAAGTCGTGCCAATGCCACCTAATAAATAGTGTGCTACACCAACTGCTCTACCTTGAGTAATACTTAAAGCTCTTGGTTGAATTGCTGGAGCAACTTTGATTTTATTGTGTGCCCATACGATTGACTCTATTAGCTCTTGCCAATAACCTCTACCACTAAACAGGAACATTAGACTAAATGCCCACACGAAGTGTGCTGCTAAGAAGATTAAGCCGTAAGCTGATAGTGCTGAACCGTAAGATTGGATAACTTGTGATGCTTGGGCCCATAGGAAGTCTCTTAACCATCCGTTGATTGTAATTGCACTCTGTGCAAAATTACCACCAGTAATGTGAGAAACATTTCCAGATGGAGATACACTACCCCAAACATCTGACTGCATTTTCCAGCTAAAGTGAAAAATTGCTATAGACAGAGAATTATACATCCAAAATAAGCCAAGAAAAACATGATCCCAACCGGATACTTGGCAAGTCCCACCTCTACCAGGTCCATCACATGGAAATCTAAAACCTAGAGTTGCTTTGTCAGGAATTAGGCGAGAATTCCTTGAGAAAAGGAAACCTTTAACTAAGATTAAAACAGTTACATGAATAGTAAATGCATGTATATGATGTACCATAAAATCAGCTGTGCCTAATGATATAGGCATCATAGCTACTTTATTACCGATAGAGATAACATCTCCGCCAAATGCATAACTAGCAGTTGCTAAAGCATTTGGTGCTGTGTTGCCAGGAGCTAAAGTATGTATGCTTTGTACCCATTGAGCAAAAATTGGTTGCAACTGAATAGCTGTGTCAGAAAACATATCTTGCGACCTGCCAAGTGCCCTCATAGTATCGTTGTGTATGTATAAGCCAAAAGAATGAAAGCCAAGAAATATACAAACCCAATTTAGATGAGATACAATTGCATCACGATGTCTAATCACTCGATCTAAAAGATTGTTGTAGTTTTCTGCAGGATTATAGTCTCTAACCATGAATATAGAAGCATGAGCTCCAGCTCCAACAATACAAAATCCGCCGATCCACATATGATGAGTAAACAATGATAACTGAGTAGGATAATCAGTTGCTATATATGGATATGGAGGCATAGCATACATGTGATGTGCTACTATTATACTTAAAGAGCCCATCATAGCTAAATTAATAGCAAGCTGTGCATGCCAGGAAGTTGTTAAAATTTCATATAGACCTTCATGACCATTGCCAGTAAAAGGACCTTTATGAGCTTCTAAAATTTCTTTCATGCTGTGTCCAATACCCCAGTTTGTTCGGTACATATGGCCCGCTGCAAGAAATAGTACTGCTAAAGCTAGATGATGGTGAGCAGTATCGCTAAGCCACAAACCTCCAGTAACAGGATTTAGTCCTCCTTTAAAAGTTAAGAAGTCAGAATATTCAGCCCAGTTCAAAGTAAAGAAAGGCACTAGTCCTTTACTAAAACTTGGATAAAGCTGTGCCATGAGTTCTCTATTGATTAAAAACTCGTGAGGTAATGGTATCTCTTGAGTAGATACTCCTGAATCCAATAGTTTATTAATAGGAAGAGACAAATGTATTTGATGACCAGCCCAACCTAAACAACCTAGTCCTAACAGCCCAGCCAAATGATGATTCATCATTGACTCAACATTTTGAAACCATTCAAGTTTTGGAGCAGCCTTGTGGTAATGAAACCATCCTGCGAAAAGCATTAAGCCAGCCATTACTAATCCACCAATGGCCGTGCAGTAAAGCTGAAATTCTGTAGTGATTCCAGAAGCTCTCCATAATTGAAACCATCCTGATGTAACTTGTACACCTTGGAAACCTCCACCGACATCACCATTTAGAATCTCCTGACCCACTATAGGCCAGACAACTTGAGCACTTGGTTTAATACCAGTCGGATTACTTAACCAAGCAACATAATTAGAAAATCGTGCACCATGAAAGTACATGCCACTGAGCCACAAAAATATTACAGAAAGCTGGCCAAAATGAGCACTAAAAATTTTCCGTGATACTTCTTCTAAGGAACTGGTTTGACTGTCGAAGTCATGAGCATCAGCATGAAGATTCCAAATCCAAGTAGTAGTTTTTGGTCCTTTTGCTAGTGTGCGAGAAAAGTGGCCTGGTTTGGCCCATCTTTCGAAAGAAGTATCTACGGGATTTTTATCAACCGAGATTTTAACCTTCTTTGTCTCTTGCTCTTTTGAGCTAATTGCCATTGAGATTCTCCTCTCTTGAGACAAGGAATTAAAACGCTTATTCTTAATTATTGACAGATAAAGTTAATGATTTTACAAAATATCTTTTTGTGCCTTTAAAAAATAAGTTTTCATAATTATATTATAAGCTAAATTTACTATCTTCATAGTTTCTGTTAATAATATTTAAAATGGAAAGATTTGTGTTAAGTGTCAACTTTCATTAAAGCTTGACCACAATCTACTATATCACCATCTTTAACAAGAATTTCTATTATTTTCCCTTCAATCTCAGCTTCAATTTCATTCATTAATTTCATTGCTTCAATAATACAAACAGTTTGATTGTATTTTACGTTGTCTCCAATTTGTACGAAAATTTTTTCACCAGGGGCTGGTGACTGATAAAAAGTTCCTACCATTGGGGAAACTATCGTAGAATAATTAGTAACTATCTTGTTACTACTAATAGGAGAGGTTCTAGACTTTGGGTCAGTTGATTTAGCTAGCTTAGTTTGTAATATAGAGTTATTTGAAGGCAACACTTCAGAAGTAACTCTTTTGTACGGTCTATTTAATATAAGTTCAAACTTACCTTGTTTCACTTTTAATGTTTGCACTTTTCTCCGTTGTACAGAAGAAAGAAATTCTTGTAACTTTTTAATAGTAATTTGCACAGTTAAAAATACTCCTATGAAATGTATTAGTATAACGATTAACAAAAAACTCTATATACTACAAGTAAGTGATTATTTATTCTTAGTCACTTATATAAATAAGTTCTTCTTGAAACATCCATAATCTCGTGTGGTTATCAAATTCAACAATAATAGTAGTACAATGATTATTTATAAATTTAAATCCTTTAACAACACCTGTATTACCTACTTTGTCTAGTATCTCACTAGCAACTTGTTGTTTACTATATTTTACTCGAACTCTCTGGCCTATAAGCATATCAATATTTATTACTCTAAATTGTTACCAATCTATTATTTTTTGTATCCACTAAATTTAAGTTTTACATGTATAAAACTTCTCATATGAATGTAGCACTAAATTTCTAAAGTGCTGAGTACTTTACATAATTTATTCTAATCTGTAGAATCTTACACTGTTGTGTTGATCAATTAAACCATTATATACTGACATATGCTTATCGCAGATGATTTAGACAAGTTACTAGAAATTTTACCTCATTTTGTACGAAAGCCACTGGATCAACACCCGAATAGAAAAAATTTAATTGAAGTTGTAATGGATCTAGGTCGTCGTCCAGAAGCTAGATTTCCAGAAAACCCAGAATATCTGTCTCAAAGATCTATTAGCTGGCAGGATTTAGATTATTGTGTCAAAAAAGTTGGCAACTTTAGCGGAGATAATAGAGCAGGTATAGAGAAAACGTTACACCGTATTAGTTCAATGCGTAATAGAGAAGGCACTATTATTGGCCTGACTTGCCGTGTTGGAAGAGCTGTTTTCGGTACTATCAGTATTATAAGAGATTTGTTAGAACAAGGTGATTCAATTCTACTGTTAGGACGACCTGGCGTTGGTAAAACCACAGCGGTGCGAGAAATTGCTCGTGTACTAGCAGATGAAATGGAAAAAAGAGTTGTCATTATAGATACTTCTAACGAGATAGCTGGCGATGGTGATATTCCTCACCCAGCTATAGGCCGAGCAAGAAGAATGCAAGTGGCTAGACCTGATTTACAACACCAAGTAATGATAGAAGCCGTAGAGAATCATATGCCTGAAGTCATTATTATAGATGAAATAGGAACAGAATTAGAAGCACTAGCTGCTCGTACTATAGCCGAAAGGGGGGTTCAATTGGTAGGTACAGCACATGGAAATCACTTGGAAAGCCTTATAAAAAATCCTACGCTTTCTGATTTGATTGGGGGTATTCAGTACGTTACGTTAGGTGATGATGAAGCAAAAAGAAGGGGGACGCAAAAAAGCATACTAGAAAGAAAAGCATCACCGGCATTTCAAATTGCAATTGAAATACACGAAAGACAAGTGTGGATTGTTCATCATAGAGTAGAAGAAACTATAGATCAACTTTTGCAAGGTCATCACCCCTTTGTACAGAAAAGACAAACGCAAGCTAATGGACGTATCTCAATCAAATGTTATCCGTCACAGTCTGTAGAAGTACTAAAAGCAAACTGTGTTAACACTCAAAAAGCAACTAGCTCAACAAAAAAAACTCGCATCATACAAGGAAATGAATTAAAAAATAAATTTTATAGTTTGAATAAATCAGAAAATCATGATACATCTTTAATGTCTACGACTATTAATAGTACTATGAGTCATAATCAAAAATATGTAAGTTTAGAGCCATCTATACAGTACCTTTACGCCTATGCTCTAAGCTCGCAACATATTTCATTAGTTATTGCGTCTCTAGACCTACCAATCATTCTAACGAAAGAGATTGAAAAAGCAGATGCTATTTTAGCTCTGCGTAGTCAAGTCAAACAAAACACAAAGCTAAGACAAATCGCCAAATTAAGAAGAATGGTTATCTATACAATTCAAAATAGTACCATTCCACAAATTACACGTGCATTAAGGGAGATATTAAATATTAATACTTCTTCTGATCTTAACTGGCTAGAACTTTGTAAAAATAAAAAGTTTGATGAGGTGCAAGCTCTACAAGAAGCTAAACTAGCTATCGAGGCTATTGTCCTTAATGAACATTCAATAGTGCAACTAACCCCTCGTTCAGCTTATATCCGAAAAATGCAACACAACTTAGTTGACAACTATAAGTTAAGAGCTCGTAGTTTTGGCGAAGAACCATGTCGAAAACTTCGCATTTATCCAGAATAACAGTATATCATGTATTTATAAATATACATATATTTACGCGCAATGTGCTAACTGTACAAATTTGTGGACATGCGTCGTGAAATTTTTTATAAAAATTTAAAGGAAATAATACAATATATGATGCAAGATAAGGAAATTTTTGAAAAAGTTCAAGATATTGTAGCAGAACAGCTAGGAATTGAAAAAAAAATCGTCACGAGAGAAGCTAACTTTTCTAGCGATCTAGGTGCAGATTCTTTGGATACTGTGGAATTAGTAATGGCTATAGAAGAAAAATTTGGAATAGAGATTCCTGACGATGATGCAGAAAAAATTTCGAACTTGTCAGAAGTTGTAGATTTCATACAGTCAAAGCTTAATACTATTAGTGTATAAAAGCGTTTAATAAGAAAGCTCTAAGCGGAAAGAGTGGGATTCGAACCCACGGAACTAGATAGTTCAACTGATTTCAAATCAGACGCCTTCAACCACTCGGCCACCTTTCCAGATTTACAACATATATTATCAAAAACCTAGACTATATAAAAGTTATTTTATGTCTAGGTTTTATTGTTTAGTCGTATGTTGCTTTGTCTGTAAATTTGACATCCACTGGATTAACATTTTTCCCAATAGAATGTCCTACACTATTTATACTAGCCCTACCAGCATTAACTTTCTCAGGAAAGACTCCATCTTTAGGGTGCAAATATTGCACTTCTCCATTCGGAAAGACTCTGTAAATTTTATAATCAGCTATCTTAAATTTAACTTTTAACTGAGTACCTAAGCTAGACACTGTTCCTTCTTCGCTAAATACAGCAAATTTTCGCCATTTCTCATTGTTGCCGTGCCACCAGTTGGCATCTCAAACTTGCTTTCATTTTTGCCTGTCCATGTTATTGCATACTTTTCTTCAACCTCGGCGGCTCTTAACCAACCACCAGTACTTCCACCAAACGCTGGGGAAGGCATATTTAAGTTAATTGTATCTGGCATTACCAATATTTAGTAAAAAAAGTTTATATATAGTACATTTATATATAGTACAATTTTTACATGTTTACTTAAAGAAAAATGATAACTGCAAGAAATCTTTACTTTTTAGAGTTATCTTATAGTCATTTACTTCTATTCTTAATTATATTGGATCAACATTTTCATTTTTTAGTGTTAAAAATTATTATAAATGTAGTGCAGGTAGTTTTATAACTTGTCTAGTTGAATTAATTTTTACAGTATTATCATGTTTAAATAAATCACAGGAAAATTTAATATGAAATTAGCTTATTGGATGTATGCAGGTCCGGCTCATATAGGAACCCTGCGAATTGCGAGTTCCTTTAAAAAAGTTCACGCAATCATGCACGCACCCCTTGGAGATGACTATTTTAATGTGATGCGTTCTATGCTTGAAAGAGACAGGGACTTTACTCCTGTTACAGCCAGTGTTGTAGACAGACATGTGCTTGCTCGAGGATCACAAGAAAAAGTTGTTGAGAATATTAGTAGAAAAGACAGAGAAGAGAAACCTGATTTAGTTATTCTAACACCTACTTGTACTTCTAGCATTCTACAAGAAGATTTGCAAAACTTCGTAAGTAGAGCATCAATAGAAACAGAGGCCGATGTACTGTTAGCTGATGTTAACCACTACCGAGTCAATGAACTGCAAGCTAGTGATAGGACTCTTGAGCAAATCATCACGTTCTATATGGAAAAAGCTAAACTGAATAATAGTGTAGTAACTACAAAGACTGTAAAACCATCTGTGAACATTATTGGAGCTGTAAGCCTTGGATTTCATAATCAGCATGATATTTCAGAATTGAAAAGATTATTCCAAGATTTAGACATAGAGATTAATCAAATCATTCCTGAGAATGCATCTGTTCAAGATTTAAAGAAACTAACGTCTGCTTGGTTTAATTTTGTGCCATACAGAGAAATAGGCTTAATGACCGCTCAATATCTGGAGAAATCGTTTGGTATGCCTTATGTGGACATAACCCCTATGGGTATTGTTCAAACAGCGGAGTGTATTAGATCAATTCAAAAGCTTCTTAACAAATTAGAAGCTCAGGTAGACTATGAAAAGTATATAGATGAACAGACTCGATTTATATCGCAGTCTGCATGGTTTTCAAGATCTATCGACTGTCAAAATTTAACAGGTAAAAAAGCTATAGTATTTGGTGATTCAACTCATGCTGCAGCTATAACACGAATTTTGCATCAAGAAATGGGCATACATGTCGCATGGTGTGGCACATATTGTAAGTATGATGAAGAGTGGTTTAAAGAACAAGTCCAAGAATTCTGTGATGAAGTAATTATTTCAGATGACCATGGTTTAATTGGAGATCTAATTGCCAGGACTGAGCCAGCTGCAATTTTTGGTACACAGATGGAAAGACATATTGGTAAAAGATTAAATATTCCTTGCGGCGTTATTTCGTCACCAGTGCACATCCAGAACTTTCCACTAAGTTACCGCCCATTTCTTGGGTATGAAGGTACAAATCAAATAGCGGACTTAGTGTATAACTCTTTTACACTAGGCATGGAAGATCACCTATTAGAAATCTTTGGCGGTCACGATACTACTGAAGCTTTAAGTGTAGGAATTTCTGCAAATGATAGTATTAACTGGTCGCAAGAAGCAGAAAGAGAGCTAACGAAAATTCCTGGTTTTGTAAGAGGTAAAGTCAAAAGAAATACAGAGAAATTTGCTCGTGACTGTTCTAAGACTTTAATTACCTTAGAAGTTATGTATGAGGCAAAAGAAAAGATAAGTTCTTGATTGTATTATAGTATGACCTAATTGTACAGCAAATCTCCAATGTGTATGTTATATACACTTTGGAGTTTTTTTATGTGATTATCATCTTAGAAGCCACTAGCTTTTCTTTACTAGAAATCTTTTTATGTACTATCTAACTGTATTCCACACAGCTTGTGAGTCTATTGGTTTAATTAAGTAGATTTTTAATAAATGATTGATAAGAGAACAATATAGCGGTATTTTTAGAAACGGCTTAACTATTGTTGAAGTACTACTCTTATCAATGTCGATTAGAGCTCGATTATCACATGCACAATTGTCCAAATACTGGAAAAATTTAGGATTATCTACATCCAAAGCTACTGGGAAAACCCTTGAAGCACTCTCATTGGTTTTTCGAATAACTTGCATGTCATATTGTCTAGAATCAAGACCTATTGCATTGTAAAAATCAATTCTTTGAAAGTCGTTGAGATACATAGTTGCAAATACACTAAGTAAGAAAAATCTGCACCACATTTTCGCTTTCCAATCATTTAAAAAATGAGGCTGAGATTTTAAGAGTGCTGCAAAAAAGTCTCCATGACGATTCTCGTCTTGGCACCAATTCTCAAAGAATCTAAAGATTGGATATATTCTGTGTTCTGGATGCTGCTCCAAATGACGGTAAATAGTAATATATCGCCAGTATCCAATCTTCTCTGATAGATAAGTTGCATAAAAAATAAATTTAGGAGAGAAAAAAGTGTACTTTCTACTCTTCGTCAAAAAGCCTAGATCTAATGATAAATTAAAATCTCCTATTGCTTTATTTAAGAAGCCTGCATGGCGTGCTTCATCTCTTGACATTAACAAAAAACACTCTGCAATAATTGGATTTCTATCCTTTAACTTGCGAGATAACTCTTTATATAGTAAAAAACCCGAAAATTCTGCAGTGCAGGATCTCTCTAAAAACTCAATAAATAAAGATTTTGTTTTGTCTTCTATATTCGACCAAGACTGGTTAAATTCTTCATCTCGAATAAAATGCTGACTGTTATAATCAGCCCGAAACTCTTCTAAAATGGCAAAGAAATCCTGTTCATTTGCAGAAATATCCATATTAGCCATCTCTTCAAAATCGGTTGTATAAAATCTTGGCGTTAGTAAGGTTTCTTCACTCGATTTTGGTCTATTGTTTATAGTTGTTTGCATAATCTAAGCAATATGTCCTTTTGTAGTTATAAATTTTATGAGCTACTGATTGTACTGGCTATAATTTTTTTATTATATAATCAATTAAGATACCCTTGATAGGGTGCACAATAGTTATGTATTATTTCTAGGAAAAGTAATCTTTTTGAAATACACTAAAGATAAGAATTAAGTAGTATTCTGTTATAACTAGCTTATTATATAATGATATCTTTAATATTAAGAATATTATAACTTAAGTAAAAGCAATCTTATTTCAGGAACATTATAAATTATGGATATTTTAAGTTTGGGTTGGGCTGCTCTTATGGCAATGTTCACCTTCTCTATAGCAATGGTAGTTTGGGGAAGAAATGGTTTTTAACGAGTCATATACAAAACAATAAGGAGAAAACAATGGGTGGAGAAATTGTAGAAAGTGCTATTTTAAGTTCTATTTTAGTTTTAGTAGGGTTAGCAATAGGCTTTTTGCTTTTAAAAGTACAAGGTGAATAGATATCATTGAATCTATCTAAGAAGACAATCAATATTTTTAAACGATTGTCTTCATCCTCTTTTTATTAAATTTTACACAATGGAACAAATCTTAAAATTTTTTTGGTACGCATCGACTGTTATATTAATTTTTGCTATTCTCATACATAATCCGAAATCTGAAGGTCTAGGTAGCATTGGTGCTCAAAACCAATTTTTCAGCAACACTCGTAGTACGGAAAATACTTTAAATAAAGTAACCTGGTTATTCTTAGTTTCATTTCTTGTATTAACTAGCGCTAGGGCCATCAGTTAATCATATTTAAACTGTAACTATGTTAATAACTTTGTATTACAATAATCTTTTAATTGAAATGAATGCATACAAGACCCAATGTCCTGTGCCCAATGAACAGCAACCAGCAAATGAATACACTTCTCTAAAAAATTCATGGTTCTTCTGCTGGCCAACTTTAAGTAGTAAGTCATATAATAAAAAAATTACTGGTACGCTACTGATTAATTGTTTACTAATTAGCCCTATATTGCTGTCAATTTTTCCTGTAACTAAGTTACCTATAAAATTCTTCTTTTCAGAGTTTATTACTTCTAGTGTAATGACTGGCCTTATTTTAATTAGACTGTACTTAGGATGGTCATATGTAGTTAAACGTCTAATGAGTGCTACTGTATTCTATGAAGAATCTGGCTGGTACGATGGGCAAATTTGGGTGAAGCCGTCAGAAATTTTATTAAAAGACCGTGTTCTTGGCTTATATGAAGTGTTCCCTGTGCTCAACAAAATTAAAAATACGTTATCATTATTGAGTATTATTATAAGCGCTCCAGTTGTTTTATTCTTTTATTTTTGATAACTACAAGTTATTTGCTTTTCTGCCTATCTGTAGATTATTATGTATATATGGATCCGCGGGGTAGAGCAGTCTGGTAGCTCGTCGGGCTCATAACCCGAAGGTCAATGGTTCAAATCCATTCCCCGCTATAACAACAATACTAAGTATGATATAATTCTGTAATTTTAAAAAGGACTAGCATGATTTTCATGTATACTAATTTTTGTTATATAATTATCTATTAAATAACAAAATTATATTAGTTCTTCTAGGAAAAATTAATGATTTCTGGACCAAATTGTCTTCGCGTAGGTCAAGCAGCCCCTGACTTCTTAGCTACAGCTGTCTATGATCAAGAATTTAAAACAATAAAACTCTCGGATCTTAAAAATAAGTATGTTGTCTTGTTTTTTTATCCTTTAGATTTCACTTTCGTGTGCCCAACAGAAATCACAGCATTTAGCGATAAGTATGCAGACTTTTCTGAACTAAACACAGAAGTATTAGGTGTATCTGTTGATAGTGAATACTCTCATCTTGCTTGGTTACAAACAGATAGAGAATCTGGTGGATTAGGAGATTTATCATATCCATTAGTATCAGACCTAAAAAAAGAAATTAGCATAGCATATAATGTGCTAAATAATGACGGAGTTGCTTTAAGAGGGTTATTTATTATTGATCCTAAAGGGGTAATCCAATATTCCACTATCAATAATCTAGAGTTTGGAAGAAGTGTAGAAGAGACTCTGAGAGTTCTTCAAGCTATTCAATACGTACAATCTCATCCTGACGAAGTGTGTCCCGCTAATTGGAAGCCTGGAGACAAAACAATGAACCCAGATCCAATAAAATCGAAAAATTATTTTGCGACAGCATAAGTATTGCAAATTCAATTAATGAATAACTCTTATTCTTAAACATGGAAGATTAATATGGCGATTAATAGTTTGGCAAACGAACTAAGAGAAGGAACCACTAAGTCTCATAGCATGGCAGAAAATGTTGGTTTTGTTAAGTCTTTTTTAGGAGGAGTCGTAGATAAAAAATCATACCGTAAACTAGTCGCCAATTTATACTTTGTGTATTGCGCTATAGAAGAAGAGCTATTAACTCACAAAAACCATCCAGCTATCCAGCCAATATATTTTACAGAACTTAATAGAAAAACAAGTCTGTCAGAAGACTTAATTTATTATTATGGACCAGACTGGTTAAGTCTTATTGAGCCTTCTCCGGCAACCAAAATTTATATTGAGAGAATTCACAATATCGGCCATAAACAGCCTGAGTTACTAGTGGCTCACTCTTACACACGGTATTTAGGTGATTTATCTGGTGGTAAAATCCTCAAAAAAATAGCTAGAGGAGCTATGAATTTATCTGATGAAAGAGGAACTAAGTTTTACGATTTTGAGCAAATAACTGATGACACAATTTTTAAAAATAAGTATAGATCTGCTTTGGATACACTCCCTTTATCAGATGAACAAGTGAAAAATATCGTTGCTGAAGCTAATATCTCATTTAATTTAAACATGAAAATGTTTGAGGAGTTAAATGCCAGTCTATTGAAAATAGCGACTATGCTTCTTGCTAATAGTATACAAAAGTTTCGAGCGAAACAAAAGTCAACTATAGCTGCCGATTAATTTTTTTGCTATACATATAATTTGTTTCACGCTATCTGTACAGTAAGTAAAACAATTTGTGTTAAGATTATCCTAAGTACTGAGAAGTCTAAGTCTAACATGCTAGACTTTTCGTGCGTTTCTTAATCATTAAAAGTTTATAATATGCCTAAGCTAAAAACATCAAAAGCAATTGCTAAAAGATTTAAAGTCTCTTCATCAGGAAAATTTTTGCGACACAAAGCATCTAAAAGCCATTTGCTTCAAAAAAAATCTTCAAAACAGAGAAGATATCTCTCTTCCACATGTCAAGTTGACTCTCGAGATATTAAAAACATCTCCATTAACTTACCTTATTTGTAATTGAGTATCATTCAAATCAAGTAGTCTAAAGTAATTAAATTTAAGTAATATCTTATGAGTAGAGTCAAACGAGGCAATGTCGCAAAAAAAAGAAGAGCTAAAATATTTAAGCTTGCAAAAGGCTTTAAAGGAGCACATAGATGTTTATTTAGAACAGCTAAACAGCAAGTGCTAAAAGCTTTAAGATATTCCTATGTTGGAAGAAAAAGAAGAAAAAGAGATTTTCGTCGTCTTTGGATAACAAGAATAAATGCAGCGGCTCATATTGAAGGCATGAATTACAGTACTTTTATTAGTGCATTAAAAAAAGACAACATCGCGTTAAATCGTAAAATGCTAGCACAGCTAGCCAGTAATGATATTAATACTTTTCGAGCTATTTTAGAGACTGTTAAAAGTTAATCAATAATGTTTTTGTTAACAAGCACTCTATGATAACCTTGTGATTATAAAATGCGTTAGCTCTCTTAGACTAGACACTGATGTTGATCTTGGCAAAAAGTGCAGGCAGTATAGAGCTGCCTGCACTTGTTCCTTTGCTAAGTCTTGTGCCTTTGTAAGACCTCCGCTTCTCTTAATAAGAAATAATGCTTTAGATATATCCATATCGCTACAAAACTCTCTTTGAATTAAGTAATTTAGTTCTGTTTCTCGAGTAAGCGCAAATAGCACTGGAGAAGTTAAATTACCATTGCTTAGATCAGAGCCAGCAGGTTTACCTAAACTTTTTGTAGAACCAGTAACATCTAAAACATCATCCATAACTTGAAATGCTAAGCCCATATGTTTTCCATAAAGATATAAATTATTATTTGTTTGATTACTAGCTCCATTAAGCATTGCTGCTCCTCTACAGCCAGCTGCAATAAGTGAAGCCGTCTTATAAAATGACTTTTCAATATAAGCATCTATGGAAACACTAGGATCAAAATGCACTAATCCCTGTCTGATTTCTCCTTCCGCAAAATCAGTAATAACTTTAGACATGGCTTTTACAACTGCTAAATTACCAATATTAGCTAAGTACCAAGAAGATTGGGCAAACAAAAAATCACCAGCCAGTACAGCAATTTTAGTTGTAAATACATTGTGAACAGTTATTACTCCTCTACGTGTCTTGCATTCATCAATAATATCATCATGAACTAAACTGGCAGTATGTATAATCTCTGTAATTTCCGCTAACCGTCTCTGTCCTGTATTAATCTCCTGGTCTTCAGCTGTTGCTTTAGCTACTAAAAATATGAGAGCTGGTCTAAAACGTTTGCCTCCAGCTTCGAATAAATGCTTTGCTGCTGCATACAAGATGGGATGACGAGTACCTGCTACTGCTTTAAGATTATGTTCAAGACTCCTTAACTCTTGTTGAACAGGATAGAAGAAAGATGATGTAGCCATTTATTTGAGAGTATTTAGAAATATTAAGTGATTAGTTATTAATAATAGTTACTTTTTCTTGGTGAATTCTATTTACTTCTATTTATATTTGTTCTAACTGGTACATTTAGATCATACTTGTATATTACTAGCCTAAATAGTTTAGATCTATAGTATAAGCAAAATTAATTTGATACACTGAGCTAGTTCCAAAGAATTATTATAGTTTTTACTAACAAGCTTATACGAAATAATAACTTTTTATCTGCTTGTCTATTATTAGTAATCTTTAATGAAATATCCCTAAAATAATATGACGATACTTTAAACATTATGAGTTATCCTAAGAAAGTCCAATTACCATTAACTGATTATAATTCAAATGACCTGAACAAAAAAGATTTATTAGTCTTATACAAAGACATGGTATTAGGTAGAAGTTTCGAAGATACGTGTGCCCAAATGTATTATAAAGGCAAAATGTTTGGTTTTGTGCATCTGTATAATGGTCAAGAAGCTGTGTCGACAGGTGTAATTAAATTACTTAATTCAACAGACTACGTTTGTAGTACGTATCGTGACCATGTTCATGCTTTGAGTAAGGGAGTACCATCTAAAAATATTATGGCTGAACTATTTGGAAAAGAGACTGGGTGTAGCAAAGGCAGAGGTGCTCAATGCATATTTTTTTCTGCCCCCCATAATTTTTTAGGTGGATTTGCATTTATCGCCGAAGGCATACCAGTTGCAACAGGTGCAGCCTTCCAAAGTATCTATAAACAACAAGTTTTAAAACAACCTGAAGAACTTCGAGTCACAGCTTGTTTCTTCGGTGATGGAACAACGAATAATGGTCAGTTTTTTGAATGTCTTAATATGGCAGTTCTCTGGAAACTGCCAATTATCTTTGTTGTTGAAAATAATCAGTGGGCTATAGGGATGGCTCATCATCGCTCATCGTCAATACCAGAAATACACAAAAAGGCTGAAGCTTTTGGTTTGCCTGGAATTGAAGTTGATGGTATGGATGTACTTGCTGTTAGACAAGCTGCACAAAAAGCAATACTAAGAGCCCGTCAAGGCCAAGGTCCTACACTAATAGAAGCGTTAACATATAGATTTCGCGGTCATTCTCTTGCAGATCCTGATGAATTACGATCAAGACAAGAAAAAGAAGCTTGGATCGCAAGAGATCCTATTAAAAAATTGGAGAACTATATGCTAAGAGAATCCATAGCTGAACTAAGTGAATTAAATGACATTCAAACTGCTGTTAAAAAAGAACTAGAAAGATCAGTAGAGTTTGCGATTGCTAGTCCAGAGCCTAAAATCTCACAGTTAAAGCGGCATCTCTTTGCTGATCAGTAAAGCTAATACCTAGTTAATACAATCAAGTTTTAGAACTAGTAACACTATAAAAATAAAATACTACAAATGGCTAAAATCTTTATGTTTGACGCTCTAAGAGCAGCAACCGATGAGGAAATGGAAAAAGATATTACTGTTTGCGTAATAGGGGAAGATGTTGGTCATTATGGAGGGTCCTACAAAGTAACTAAAGACTTACATAGCAAGTACGGAGATTTGCGAGTACTTGATACGCCAATAGCAGAAAATAGTTTCACAGGTATGGCAATTGGTGCAGCTATAACAGGATTAAGACCTATTGTTGAAGGCATGAATATGAGTTTTTTGCTATTAGCATTTAATCAAATTTCTAATAATGCAGGTATGTTACGCTATACTTCTGGAGGAAATTTTACACTACCGTTAGTCATTAGGGGTCCAGGAGGAGTCGGTAGACAGCTTGGTGCAGAACACTCGCAAAGATTAGAAGCATATTTTCAAGCTATCCCGGGTCTAAAAATAGTCGCATGCTCTACTCCCTATAATGCAAAAGGATTACTTAAGTCGGCAATTCGCGACAATAATCCAGTTGTTTTTTTTGAGCATGTGCTTCTATATAATTTACAAGAAGAAGTACCTGAAGCAGAATATATGCTACCTCTAAATAAAGCTGAAATTGTGCAGGAGGGAACGGATATCACTATATTGACTTATTCTAGAATGAGACATCATGTAATACAAGCACTACCAGATTTACTCAGAGAAGGTTATGCTCCAGAAGTCTTAGATCTGATTTCTCTTAAACCTCTAGACATAGAGTCAATAACAACTTCAGTACAAAAAACTCACAAAGTGCTAATCGTAGAAGAATGCATGAAAACTGCAGGCATTGGAGCAGAGCTAATTGCGCAAATTAATGAGAGCTTATTTGATGAATTAGATGCTCCTGTAGTAAGATTATCTTCACAAGATATACCTACACCGTATAACGGTAGTTTAGAACAGGCAACAGTAGTTCAACCTAAACAAATTATAGAGGCTGTTAAAAATATAATGATATCTTCTAAAATAACAACTATATAATACTAAAACTGGTACATCCCATGAGTAAAGCTTTGCAACTTTATTTATAGTACGTGCCAGTATTATTTTAAAAATTCATTTCAGCAGCCTGTACTTTTTCAAATTGCTTTTTCTTCAGCACAAAGAAAATTTGTGCCAAAACACTAGCAAAAAAGAAAGCAATCATGCCCTGAATTCTATTAGGACTTTGTAGTACAATCTCAGCTTCGTTCTGTCCGAAACCACCAACATTTGGATCAAAATTTAATGCCTGATCTGCTTGTACATTATCACCTTCATGCACTTTGAGTTCTAGACCTGTCGTCACATTTTGAGTTAGATCTACACCTTTGTTAGTAGTTATATGAACTACAAATCCGCCTTTTTCAAGCGTATCAATCTTACTCACTTTACCACTACTTAAAGCTACAACAATATTGTTATTACTTTTATCTCCTGTAGGATAAATTTGACCCCTACCTCTATTACCACCAACATATATTGGATATTTAAAGAAATGAGCCTTTTTATCTTTAGCAGGATCTGGAGATAATATTGGGAAAACAATTTCTCTATTCTTATCACCAGGGATAGGTCCAATTACTAAAATATTATCTTGCTTAGTGCTATATGCCTGAATGTATAAATTTTTAGTTTTTTCTTTCAGTTCCATAGATAATCTGTTAGAAGGTGCTAGTTTAAACCCTTCAGGTAATATGACAACAGCGCCTACATTTAGCCCCCCCTTACTTCCATTTCCTAAAACTTGTTTAACATTGCTGTCATAAGGAATTTTCACAATAGTCTCAAAAACTGTATTCGGTAGTACTGCTTGAGGCGCTTCGATCTCTACTGGCTTCTGCGCAAGATGGCAATTGGCACAGACTATCCTACCAGTTGCTTCTCTTGGACTATCATAAGCTTGCTGTGCATAAATCGGAAAGGCATTGCTAGAATTAGGTGCGATACAAATAATGTTTAAAATAATTAATAAAAGTGTACAAGAATATATAGACTTTTGAATTAAGTTAATTAGACTATGTAGCTTCATTTTTCTGTTTTGTTGATAAAATATTAAGACAGGTTTTTCTGCCTAAAGAATTAAGAGTTACTACTATATTGAAGTATGAAAAACTATTAATTAGACTTACTACTATAACTATATAATGAATAAGCTTGTATATAAATAAAACTCGTAATAAATTTTTTTACGTTGGTATAGCCTCATACAATCAATACTGAAGTAACCTCGAATAATTAGTTAACAACAGGTTAACGCCAACTTCATTAATGTACAACATTGTTGATACAATAGTTATGACTTGCCCCCTCCATACTTTCTGAATTCACTTAATTGAGAACACTAAAGTCGAAGTAATAAACAATTGCTTCTTGTTGCACAAACCAGCTTAGTCAATTTTGCTACCTTTAAGTACAATTTGTAATTTATAGTTTATTATTTGTTCAATAAAAAGAGTACCATGATTCCACTAAAGTAAAGAACCAAAACTGCAAGAGACATTATTAACTGAGTGATAGGGTCTGTTGAAGGAGTTAAAATCGCTCCTGCAATTGTTGAGATAATAATAATATATCTCCAAGCTGCTACCATCTGATTAGAAGACACTGTTCCAGACATACCTAGTAGTATTTGAATTACTGGTATTTCAAAAGCTAGCCCTGTACTAAATAGAAGAAGTAAAACAAAGTCGAAATACTGTTCAAAAGACCATAAAGGCTCTACAACATCTGCGCCATAGCTAATTAGAAATTTTAACGCTGCTGGTGCTAATATCAAGTAAGCAAAGATACTACCTATTACAAAGAGTAAGATTGAACTAATCAGGACAGGCAAAATAATTTTTTTCTCTTTGTTAGTTAGACCTGGTAGTATATATAGTATTATTTGGTATACTCCAAACGGCGTTGTCGAAACTAGTCCACAATAGATTGCAACTTTCACGGAGGAAAAAAAGTACTCTCCTGGTGCTAACTGCAAAAATTTGATACCTACCGCAGGAGCTTGAAGTATAGCAACAATTACTTTAATTTGTGTAAAACTGACGCATACAGCAAATAAAAAAAACAACAGTACAAATAAAGTACGTCGTCTTAACTCTTCTAGATGTTCTGTAATAGACATTGTTATATCATTTTCTGGTAAATCTTTTTGATTTTCATCAACAGTAAATAATAAATTGTTCTGTGGCTTTGATTTCATACAAATGGCTTATTAATGTTATTGATATTAGAAATTCCACGCTAGGTTCAAAAAATCTTATTAATTATATAGATGATTTTACTATTTATATACTTCATTACTTATACTCTATTTGAATGTGTGTGGTATATTTGCTTCGTGCAAAATACAACAGTTATTATTGTCTCTTGTTATTTAAAATCAATATTAGTAAAAGTATTACAAAATTTGTATTTATAGAAGGTAGTTGACTAACTATCAGTATTATAAATATTAGTACCTAATATTATAGATAAGTAAAATGTTTGCATAGTACCTTTTTGTACATAAAAATATCAAATGCTACTTGTATTAATTCGCAAACAATATAAGCTAAGGAGATAAATAAAGTAATGAGTATCAAAGCAAGCGGTGGAAGTCCACTAGCACGCCCACAGCTTTATCGGACAGCCTCAATTTTAACTATTACACAAGCAGAGCAACAAGACCGCTTTTTACAGCTTGGTGAATTAAACCAACTAGTATCCTTTTTAAATTCTGGTCAAAAAAGATTGGAAGTAGCTGATGTATTAACTAAAAATGCTAATATTCTTGTTGCAAGAGCTGCAGACAAAATATTTGTAGGGGGATCTGCAATCTCTTATTTGGAGCGGCCACAAGCAGCTGTTGTTATTGCTGGAGATCAAAGTTCACAAGATAAAATCAATGAGTTATCAGGAAACATTCAAGGAGATTTCGGACAAAGTTTTCGATCATTGTTTAATGCCGGAGGAGCTACTCCTCCAGGTTTTAAGCCTATTAATGTATTGCGATACGGCACTACAAGAATGAGAAAATCTTTGCGAGACTTAGATTGGTTTTTGCGTTACCTGACATATGCTATTGTCTCTGGTGATCCCAATATTTTGTCTGTCAATATTCGAGGGTTAAGAGAATTAATCGATAATGCTTGCTCCAGTGCAGCTGCAATTGTGGCACTCAGAGAAATGAGACGCACAGCTCTTCTAATATTTGAAGATGATATCAAAGGGCAAGATTTGGTAAGAGAGTATTTTAATGTTGTCATTTCGGAGTTTGAAGCTCCATCCTTAACTGACAAATTAAGAAAACGTGAATCTGGTGATTTACAAGGCTTGCGTCTCCCTCAGACCTATTCACAAGCAGGTGTATCAACACCTCGTTTTGTTATGAAATCTAGTCTTTCTGCAGACGAAAAGAATATTGTTGTAAAGGCTTGTTATAGACAAATATTTGAGAGAGATATTGCAAAAGCATATAACCTTTCCTTATCAAATCTAGAATCCCAAGTAAAGAACGGTCAAATTTCAATTAAAGAATTTATCCGTTCTCTAGGCTGTTCAAGTATTTATAGAAAACAGTTCTATGAACCTTTTGTAAATAGTCGAGCTTTAGAGTTAGCCTTTAGACACTTTCTTGGTAGAGGCCCTAGCTCTTTAGAGGAGTTCCAAAAATATTTTGCTATCTTATCAGCAATAGGTCTTAGCGGCTTAGTAAATACACTCTTGAACTCTTCTGAATACACAGATTATTTTGGGGAAGAAACAGTACCCTACTTTAGAAACTTAGGAGAGGAACCTCAAGAATGCCGTAATTGGGGTCCACAAATAGATCTTCTAAATTATAGCGCACCATTTCGTAAAGTACCTCAATTCATAACTCTATTCAGTGATTATAAACAGTCATTACCTGATCAGCATCCATATGGATTAGGTAATGACCCATTATTCATTCAATTTGGAGCAATCTTTCCAAAAGAAAACAAAGACCCTAGAAAAAGACAAGCCCTCTTTGGAAAAGATACTAGACGTATACTAGTAAGACGCGGACCTGGAATATACAACCAGGTTAGCAACCCAAAAGTAAGACCAAAACCTGCCGGTTCCCTTGGTCCAAAAGTTTTTAAATTCTCTAATGCTCTTGTAACAACTAACACCCAAAACGATCTTGAAAGTTCAGTAGATATTATTACGAAAGTAGCTTATCTAAGAGTCTTTGGTAGAGAAGTGTATCAAGAAGAACGACTAAATTTAAAGCCAATTGAAGGTCAGTTACAAGATGGTCAAATTTCAGTTCGTGAATTTATTAGGCAACTAGCTAAATCGAGTATATTTAGGTCACTATATTGGGAACCTCTATATATTTGTAAAGCTATCGAATACATACATAATCGTTTACTAGGTCGCCCAACATACGGCCGTCAAGAGATTAATAAATATTTTGACATTGCTTACAAGCAAGGATATTATCAAGTCGTAGATGCAATTATCGATAGCTCTGAATACACTGAAACTTTTGGAGAAAATGTTGTGCCTTACGAGAGATATACTACACCAGCAGGTATATCATTAAGAAGTCTAAGACCTGGTATCATTGATCAAAGATTTAAAAAAGTTATTAGTAGTAAATCATCTAGATTTGTTGAGCTAGGTACTGTCAAAGAAGTTAGAAGCAGTAATGATATCCAGTCTCGTATTACGCAAGGTGTTACACAGCTACGAGATCAATCTGTTATATTTGAAGTGAAGGCAGAAAGCTCTAGAGAAGTCATAGAGCAAGCATTAAGAGCAGCATATCGCCAAGTCTTTGAAAGAGATCTAAACTCGTTTAGTATTGGTGGAGAATTCTTAGATATAGAAAAAGCTTTTCTCAATAAGGAAATTAGTACTAAGCAGTTAGTGAAGCAACTTGCACTATCTGAACTATATGGGAAAGAATTTTATCAACCTTACCCAAATACCAAAGTCATTGAATTAGGTACAAAACACATTTTAGGAAGAGCTCCTAATAACCAAGCAGAAATTAGATTCTTAAATCAAATTTTAGCTGCAAGAGGTTTAGGGGCATTTGTTGAGACTTTAATTAATAGTGTTGAATATAATTCTGTATATGGAATTAACACTGTTCCTTATAGACGCTTTCCTACTTTGCCTGCAGCTAATTTTCCTAATACACAGAAATTATATAATAGACTTACTAAACAAGATTCATCTATTGTTATACCCAGCTTTAAAAAAGTATTAGGCAACCAATAAATTAAATACAACTTTATTGTTTTAGTACTTACCACACTATTAACGCGGTGCTATAAATCATTTATATGTTTAGACTGCAAATTTCGTTAAAACTTTAGCAATGTTCTGAGCTATATTATAAGTAATCAGTATTACGCTTTTAAAAAGCATTACAGGAGTTTTATCCATGAGTATTGTTACAAAGTCAATTGTAAATGCAGATGCAGAAGCAAGATATTTAAGTCCAGGTGAACTAGATAGAATTAAAAGTTTTGTTTTGTCTGGCCAACGCCGTTTAAGGATAGCTCAGATTTTAACAGATAACCGTGAACGTATTGTGAAACAAGGTGGTCAGCAATTATTTCAAAAAAGACCTGATGTCGTCTCTCCTGGTGGTAATGCTTACGGAGAAGAAATGACAGCTACATGTCTAAGAGATCTTGACTATTATCTTCGTTTAGTAACTTATGGAATTGTTGCAGGAGATGTAACTCCTATCGAAGAAATTGGTCTTGTTGGTGTTAAAGAAATGTATAATTCTTTAGGTACGCCAATTGCTGGAGTAGCAGAAGGCGTTAAATGTATGAAAAGTGTAGCATGCTCTCTCCTTGCAGGTGAAGATTCAGCAGAAGCTGGTTTTTACTTTGATTACACTTTAGGTGCAATGCAGTAAAACTTCTATTGCTGGAGAAGTTAGGTATATATTGTTTATAGTCTTAGATATTTAAAATTAAGGAATTTTTAAAAGTTATGCAAGACGCAATCACTTCTGTTATTAATGCAGCTGATGTTCAAGGTAAATATCTAGATGATAGTTCTGTAGAAAAATTAAGAGGCTATTTTCAAACAGGCGAGCTGAGAGTTAGAGCGGCTGCTACTATTGCAGCTAACGCAGCCACAATAATCAAAGAGTCAGTAGCCAAGTCTTTGCTGTATTCAGATATTACTCGTCCCGGTGGTAACATGTATACAACTCGACGTTATGCTGCTTGTATTCGTGATCTAGATTATTATTTACGCTATGCTACTTATGGCATGTTAGCTGGTGACCCGTCGATTTTAGAAGAAAGAGTATTAAATGGATTAAAAGAAACATATAATTCTTTAGGTGTTCCTATCGGCGCAACAATTCAAGCAATCTTAGCTATGAAAGAAGTTACTATTAGTCTGGTAGGGCCAGATGCAGGTAAAGAAATGGGGCTATATTTTGATTATATTTGTTCTGGCTTAAGCTAAGTATAAATATTAAAACAATGCCAAACCCTATTAATAAGTATTAGTAGGATTTGGCATATTGTATACAGATTAGTTAAACTATAACAGCTGTAGCAGCTTGCATTCTAGCTCTAGCTTTTCTTATGTTCTGCGTAGCTTCTATCTTCTCTTTACTAGATAATGCTTTACTCAATAATTGGTTAGCTTCTTCAAGATTCTTTTCAGCTTTTTCTAGATCGATTTGACTAGCCTCTTCTGCTCCATTAACCAGAATCGTAAGTTGGTTGTTTTCTATTTCTGCAAAACCTCCCATCAAAACAATTGGCATCCACTCTTTATCCACTCTAACTCTCATTACTCCTATATCTAGAGCAGTCAGTAATGGTGCATGGCCGGTAAGAATTCCCAGTTGCCCAGTGCTACTAGGTAAAATAATCTCTTGGGCTTCGGCATCCCAAACAGTCCGATCAGGCGCAATAATTCTTATATTTAAAGTCATTGTTAATTATATTAATCTTTCATGCTGTCTGCTTTTTGTATAGCTTCATTAATATCACCAACTAAATAAAAAGCTTGTTCTGGCAGGTCATCAAGTTCACCTTTTAAAATCATTTGAAAACCTTTGATTGCATCTTCCAAAGATACATACTTTCCTGGAGAACCAGTGAATACTTCAGCAACAAAAAATGGTTGCGATAAAAATCGTTCAATCTTTCTGGCTCTAGATACAGTTTGTCTATCTTCTTCCGAAAGTTCATCAAGCCCTAAAATAGCAATGATATCTTGTAGTTCTTTATATCTTTGAAGAGTAGACTTAACTTCTTGAGCAGTTGAGTAATGTTCAGTACCTACAATTCCAGGTTGTAGCATTGTAGAAGTTGAATCTAATGGGTCAACTGCGGGATAAATGCCTTTTGCAGCTAAGTTTCGTGAAAGTACTGTAGTAGCATCTAAATGTGCAAATGTAGTTGCGGGAGCAGGATCTGTTAAATCATCAGCAGGCACATAAACAGCTTGAATAGATGTAATAGATCCCTCTGTTGTAGATGTAATTCTTTCTTGCAAAGCTCCCATCTCTGTTGCCAAAGTGGGTTGATAGCCAACTGCAGATGGCATACGTCCTAGTAGAGCAGATACTTCTGATCCTGCTTGAACAAATCGAAAAATATTATCAATAAATAATAAAACGTCTTGTTTATTAATATCCCGAAAATACTCCGCCATCGTTAACGCTGTTAAGCCTACGCGCATACGGGCTCCAGGAGGTTCATTCATTTGTCCATAAACTAGTGCTACTTTAGATTCTTGTAAATTATCTGCATTGATCACTTTAGACTCTTTCATTTCCATATAAAGGTCATTGCCTTCTCTGGTTCTTTCACCAACACCTCCAAAGACGGACACTCCTCCATGAGCTTTAGCAATGTTATTAATTAATTCCATAATCAAAACAGTCTTGCCTACCCCAGCCCCTCCGAACAATCCGATCTTCCCTCCCCTTCTATAAGGAGCAAGTAAATCCACAACTTTGATACCTGTCTCAAAAATGTTTGGTTTGGTCTCTAGTTTAGTAAATGCAGGTGCTGACCTATGGATAGGTAAAGTACTGTCAGAACTGACAGGACCTAAATTATCTACAGGTTCACCTAAAACATTAAAAATTCGCCCTAATGTATTTGTTCCAACTGGAACAGAGATAGGCGCTTCAGTATCAATTACTTTGACTCCTCTTTGTAGTCCCTCAGTAGAACTCATAGAGACTGCTCTTACTTTGTTATCGCCTAAAAGTTGTTGAACTTCACAAGTAATAGTGCCTTCTGAGCTTTGTACTTTTAAAGCATTAAACACCTTGGGTAGCTGTCCGTTAGGAAATGCAATATCTAAAACTGGCCCAATAATTTGAGTAACAGATCCTACACTTTGTGTTTTACTAACCATTATGTGTTTTTTTATTCATAAATATAGTCAATAGATTTAATTTCGAGTGGTATAATAAATGTACACAATTGCTAAATATAAACTAGCTTAGGCTATAGAATGAATAATATTTGAACTTTTATTCATCAATGTCATTATAGCCTAAATACATTAGTATCCTTGTATATTTTTCATGCGACCTGTTGTTTTCAGCCAGTTTTGAGCTTCAATATAGTTATCAGGAGCTAACTTAATAGCTTGCTGCCAATATTCAGCGGCTTTGTCAAACATTAACTTAGATAATTCTATATCTTTATCGTCGACAGCTTGAACCCCTTGATAATGATATATAACAGCTATATTATTAAGAGCTTGCGGTAATTTGAAATTTAGTTCTAGACCTTGGTGATAGTATTCTAGAGCTTTGACATACTCACCATTACTAGCATAGATTAGACCTATGTTGTACAATATATAGCTTCTATCATATGGATCTTCTTCAAGCTTTAAAGCTTCGTAATAGTTTTCAAGAGCCTCAGCATATTCACCCTCAGATTGAGCCGACATTCCATCGCGATAGTAAGAGAAAGCTTCTTTCTCTTCTTTACTGGTAGGTAGTATTTTTAGCACAATATCAGCTAATACTGTAAATGTTTTGTCAATAAAATTATCATTTTTTTGAGATCTTGGCATAATTGGCGTAGAGATGGTTTAACGGATTATTACTTAATTATCAAGTCTTGTAAAATCAATAAAAACTTATTAAAAATATGATATTAGATAATTGCAAAAGCTTCAAAGACATTACTAATTAGATAAGTACAGTGTATACCAATAATCTAATATCTAGTGTGTATCATCATAAACAATTTTTAACTTAGATAATCAACAAAAAACTTTAGGGTTATATTTAATTGAAATTTATATAACAAGTTTTAACGTTATATAATAATATTATACGGATCTGTTTTCTGTTTATGTTGAACTATGTATGAAAAATAAGAAATTAATATTGGACAATAAAAAACTTATCTATGTTTGTAAATAATCAAAAATTTGAAAATCAACCCCCTGAACGAATATTAGATTTAAATAAGCCTCAACTCATTTACAAAATCCGCGTAGAGTCTAGTAATAACAAGAATTTACTGCAAGTTGATATTGAGAAGTCTGACACAGAAGTGTCTAGCAATGAAAGACACCTAGAGCTGAGTTCCCCTCCTAAGTTAGATAAAAAAAACAAAAACTTTAATAAGGCTCACGATTTACTAGAAAATAAAAAAAACAAAAATAGACAGCGTAAAAAGATAAAAACAAAAATTCATATCGATGAAGAAGAGGATACTTTTAGAACCTCGAACTCACATATCTTACAGACAGCTGGAGATTTAGCCATTTCCCTAATGCGTCCACCAAAATCTAAGTCACAGTTTACACAAGCAAAAGTTAATACAACACGGCTTAGGAAACAAAATCTTTTATCTCAGGTTATTAGTCCAAGCCAAGCTAAAACTTCCATTCCCTCTCCACCTAAGTCTATTAAGATTAATAATCCTCTGACAATCCAAGAATTATCTAAAATGATTCGTATACAGGAGACCGAGATTATAAAATATTTATTCCTCAAAGGGATATCGGTTACTATTAACCAGACTATAGATGCTTCCATAATAGCAACAGTAGCCGAAAACTTTGGTATAGAGGTGGTTCTGTATCAAGAAGAAGTTAATGCACCATATCGTACAAGTATAACTTCTTCCAATATAAGTATGAGAGACTCAAGCTATTCCACTAGACCTCCGATTGTTACTATTATGGGGCATGTAGATCACGGTAAAACTACTCTGATAGATTATATACGAAAATCTAATAATGCTAATAAAGAAGTTGGAGGAATAACACAAACACTTGCTGCTTATGAAGTCGATTATACCAATAACAATAAAAAACACAAAATTGTTTTCTTAGATACTCCCGGACACGAAGCATTTACCAGCATGAGATCTCGGGGAGCGAACATAACAGATATTGCCATCATTATCATAGCTGCAGACGATGGTATTAAGCCTCAGACAGTAGAAGCTATTAGGCATATTCAGAAAGCAAATGTACCGTGTATCGTAGCAATTTCGAAGATAGATAAAAATTTATCTACTTTAGAGAACATTGAAAAAGATTTAGTAGCGCATAACATTGTATCAGAGAAACTAGGTGGACCAGTTCCTGTAATTCCTATCAGTTCAATTACTGGTCAAAACATCGACGATCTATTAGAGAATATTATTCTATTAGCAGAATTGGAAAATTTAAAAGCTGACCCAACCCAACCAGCAGAAGGTATTATAATAGAAGCACATCTAGATAAGTCACATGGCCCAGTAGCAACCTTGCTAATCCAGAATGGAACGCTCTATCTTAGTGACAATATGGTTATTGGAACAACATACGCGAAAATTCGAGCAATTATTAATAATGCTCAAAAAAAAGTTAATTCAGCAATTCCATCCTCTGTAGTTGAGATTTGGGGGCTTTCTGCTGTTCCAGCTACAGGGGAAGTTGCTATGGTAGTCGCCGGTGATAAAAATGCTAAGTTACAAGCTCTTAAAAACACTTCGAATAGTTCTTTAATAAAACAGAAGCACAGAGCCTTGAATAATCGTATTACTTTAGATACCCCTAGCGCTATTAATCCTAAGAAGAATAAGCAAATTACCTTAGTGATTAAAACAGATAATCAAGGTTCGACGGAAGCAATACTCGATTCTTTATCCCAAATCCCTCAGAGCAAGGTACAGTTAAACATTTTATCAATTTACCCAGGTGAAATCACTGCTACAGACGTTGAATTAGCTTATACTACTAATGCAGAACTTATTGGCTTCAACACTAATTTTGCGCCCGGAGCAAGACAAGCAGCAGTAAAGTTCAATATAACTATTGAAATTTACCAAGTTATTTATGCGTTAATAGAAGATATTGTAGAAAGACTAGAAACTTTACTAGATCCTGAATATTCAGAGATACTAGTAGGAGAAGCTGAGGTTGGTACCGTATTTTCTCTAGCAAATAGGAAGATAGCAGGATGCCGAGTTACTAGCAATAAGTTACGCAAAAATTCTTGGATTAAAGTTCTTCGAGGAGAGGAAGTTGTTTATCAGGGCAAAATTGAATCATTGAAACGTATTAGAGAAGATGTGGAAGAAATTACAGCAGGGAATGAATGTGGAATATTTATTTCTGAATTTCAATTATGGCAAATTGGTGATAAGATTCGGTCATTTGATCTTATAGTTAAAGAGAAGTCTTTATCCTAAGGATTCGTTTATTGCCTTAAAATAAGTCGTATAAATTGCCGACTATTTGTATTTGTGATCTTGTCTACTACGCTAACTTTTCTACAAAGAGTAATCCTCTTTTAAATGAACAATAATATATAGTCAAATAAAAGAGGCAGAGATTTATATCTAGTTTGAGAACAAACTAGATTTTATATTATAAGGAAAAGATGTTATATAGTCATTAAAGATATTTGATCAGTACACTAAATAAAGCTTTTGACAAGCGTAATACTACCATAGGACTAGGTTGTTTTGATCTAGACGTATTTAATCTCTATTTAAAAAAGGTAACAAGGACAGTATTCTGGCTTGTTTGACAGCTTTAGTCAGTTTTTTTTGCTGCTTAGAAGTTAAGCCTGTGGAGCGTCTAGGTAAAATTTTACCTTGTTCTGTAATAAACTTTCTTAATAAATCGATATCTTTATAATCTACAGATTCTGTTGGTTTGATTGGAGAGAGTCGTTTTTTATACACAGCCATAATATGCTTATTCTAATAATGTAAATAACTACTTAATTTCTTTAAATGTGCAATGACAATTGCAACTAGGACAGAATTTTTTTAATTCAATTCTATTTGGTGTATTTCTCCTATTCTTGGTAGTTGTGTATCGGAAAACTCCTCGCTTTCTTTTTGTGGCAATATCTAAAGATTTATCAGAACATTCTAACGTTATGACGATTCGTGCACCTTTACTTTTAGCCATTCATGTTACACCTTAATTATAATTATCTAATAAGTGCTTATTATGTCATGTTTATTGAAAAAGTATCAAGCCTAAAAAAGTTGTAAATACTACACAGCTTGAGAATCAAAATCACTAGTTCTAATTCGGATTACTTTTTCAATATTACTAATAAATATTTTACCATCGCCAATTTCTCCTGTTTTTGCAGTTTTAACGATCGTGTCTGCAATTTTATCGACTTTATCATCACTAATAACAATCTCAATCTTGATTTTATCAATGATATCGAGAGAATACTCAGATCCTTTGTACCTTTCTGTTTGTCCCTTTTGTCTCCCGAATCCTGAGACTTCAATCACAGTCATCCCTCCGATGCCCTCTTTTACTAATGCTAGTTTTACTTCATTAAGTTTGAAAGGTCTAATAATAGCTTCAATTTTTTTCATATGTATTGGTTGATATGTCCAGTTGAGTTTACTTGAGTTAACTTCTGTTGCGTAAAACTTATTCAGTCAGAGTGTTTTTCTGTCAATAACAAGAGATCTTTAAACTATTGCCTATTGTTTTTCTTTAATGTTATAATACGGCGCATATTCCTCTTTTGAATAAATTTCGAATTTGTGTCTGTTAGTTTCTAACAATATTTTATAAAAGTTTTACTGGATTTACTGTGGCTAAGAACCTTTCTGCGATTAAACGCATTAAAACTTCCGAAAGAAACCGTATTATAAACCGTAAGTATAAATCGGTTGTAAAAACTTTAACCAAGAGATTTCTTCTAAACATTGACAATTTAGAAACCTCGAATATGAATGATTTACAATCAAGTATTTCTCAAGTGTACAGCAAGATTGATAAGGCAATAAAAAAAGGAGTATTTCATACTAATACTGGTGCTAGGAAAAAAGCCAGACTTGCCAGAGCGTTTGCTTATGCTCAAAAAAACAGAATTAATCAAATCAATAATACTTGTCTCTCTTAATGTCAATTACTTTGACAGACAGACAAGTATTAATCTTGTTTCTCAAATAGTATAATCCTTTTAGCGTAGCTAAAATACTGATATATACCATGAAAAACTATCAATCTTTTTTTATCGAATAAAATATTGTGCTTCAAGCGTATCTTAAAACAAATAATTGTAGTACAGCGTATCATTGCATGGACTATAATATCAAACTCTTCGATTTTAGAATATGCTATAAAGGAGACCTATGGTTCAACGTATAAGCTTAAAAAATAAACTTCTTCCAGATTTAGTAGAAATTCAGAGGGCTAGTTTTAAATGGTTTTTATTAGAAGGGTTGACCGAAATACTTGAATTTTTTCCAAATATATCAGATCCTACTAGTCGACTGGAATTAACCCTATTTGGCAAAGAATATAAAATAAAGTTTCCTCGCTACAGTGTTCGACAAGCTAAAAGTAGAGATCGGACTTATAGCGCTCAAATATACGTTCCTGCTAAACTCACAAGAAAAGATATTGAGTTACCTAGTAAAGACCAGGCTAAAAATATAAAGTCACTTAACCTTTCCTCGACACACTTACAGCTTAGCGCAGCAAAACAGGTTAAGAACAAAAAGTATATAAAAAAGTTAGTTTTTATTGGGGATCTCCCAATAATGACAAACAGAGGAACTTTTATTGTCTCTGGTACAGAAAGAGTTATTATCAATCAAATAATTCGTAGTCCAGGAATTTATTATAAGCAAGAACTAGATAAAAATGGCAAGCAGATTTATAGTGCTAGCCTTATTTCCAATAGAGGTTCTTGGTTGAAATTTGAAATTGACACTAAAGGTGAAATCTGGATTAGAATAGATAAAACTCATAAAGTTAATGCTTACATCTTTCTCCGTGCCATTGGATTAACTAGAGATGAAATACGAAAAGGCCTCAGTAAGTATGCTTTTCTTATATCTGCATCTACAATATACTCTTTCAAAGAATTAGCTAAAGAAATTGGGAAAAATAACATCGAAGACGTCACTGATGAAGAAGCTCTATTAATAGTTTACTCTAAGCTTAGACCTAATGAGCCGGCAACTGTTGCCGTAGCTAAGCAAATGCTATACTCTCGTTTTTTTGATCCTAAAAGATATGATCTTGGTGAAGTTGGTCGTTATAAAATAAATAAGAAATTAAATCTTACTATACCCAAAACTTTCCGAGTGTTGTCTCCACAAGACATCTTATCTTCTATTGACTACCTAATTAATATCAAGGATAAGAACTCAGGAAATCTTGATGACATCGACCATCTTGGTAACAGAAGAGTGAGATCAGTTGGGGAACTATTACAAAACCAATTTAGGGTAGGTTTGAATCGTTTAGAGCGTATTATCCGAGAACGGATGATGATTTGTGATGTAGACTCTTTAAGCTTATCTAATTTGATCAATCCTAAGCCTTTAATTGCTTCAGTCAGAGAATTTTTTGGTTCCAGTCAGCTCTCTCAATTCATGGACCAAACAAATCCGGTTGCTGAATTAACTCATAAAAGACGAATAAGTGCTTTGGGACCAGGTGGTTTCAATAAGGATAGGGCAGGATTTGCTGTGCGAGACTTACATCCTAGCCATTACGGTAGAATTTGTCCAATTGAAACCCCAGAAGGACCTAATGCTGGCTTAATTGGTTCTCTGGCTACCTGTGCTAGAGTAAATGTTTTCGGGTTTATCGAGACTCCATTCTATCCAGTTGACAATGGTCAAGTACTCTATGAAAATCAACCTGTTTATTTTACAGCAGATGAGGAAGATAGTTTTCGTGTAGCTCCCGGAGATGTAACAGTTAATGTGCAGCATTATATTCAAGGAGATATTATTCCTGTGCGGTATCGACAGGAATTTATTACAACTACACCTAGTCAAGTAGATTATATTGCAATTTCTCCGATTCAAGTAATCTCAGCAGCAACATCATTAATTCCATTTCTTGAACATGATGATGCTAATAGGGCTTTAATGGGATCTAACATGCAAAGGCAAGCTGTTCCATTATTATATCCAGAAAAGCCTATAATTGGCACAGGTCTTGAGACTAAAATTGCTCGTGATTCAGGCATGGTTGTTATTAGTAGAACTGCGGGGTATGTTAACTATGTGTCTGCTAATAAAATAGGAATTCAAGATAATAACGGTAGAACAGTTCACTATCGACTGAAAAAATACTATCGCTCTAACCAAGATACTTGTATCAATCAGCGCCCACTTGTCTGGGTAGGAGAAGACATAGTTGTAGGTCAGACATTGGCTGATGGTGCTTCAACTGACGGAGGCGAAATTGCTCTAGGAAGGAATATTCTTGTTGCTTATATGCCTTGGGAAGGCTATAACTACGAAGATGCTTTTTTAATTAGTGAGAGACTAGTTTACGAAGATGTATATACTTCTATTCATATAGAAAAATACGAAGTTGAATGTCGGCAAACAAAGTTGGGATCAGAAGAAATTACTAGAGAGATTCCAAATGTCAGTGATAATTCTATAAAAGATCTAGATAGAAATGGGATAGTTGTCTGTGGTTCCTGGGTAGAAGCTGGTGATATCTTAGTAGGTAAAATTACACCTAAGGGCGAAGCTGATCAGCTGCCTGAAGGTAAGTTATTGCGTGCTATCTTTGGAGAAAAAGCTAGAGATGTACGAGACACATCTTTACGGCTTCCCAATGCTGCAAAAGGAAGGGTCGTCAATGTAAGAGTATTTACTAGGCAGAAGGGAGATGAATTACCTCCTGGCACAAATGCTATGGTACGTATTTATGTCGCGCAGAAAAGAAAAATTCAAGTAGGCGATAAAATGGCTGGTCGTCATGGCAACAAAGGTATTATTTCTAGGATTTTACCAAAACAAGATATGCCATATCTGTCTGATGGCACACCTGTCGATATTGTATTGAATCCTCTAGGAGTACCCTCAAGAATGAATGTTGGGCAAGTATTTGAATGTTTATTAGGTTTAGCAGGCGGTTACTTAGGGAAAAGATTTAAAATAATACCTTTTGATGAAATGTATGGAGCGGAAGCATCTAGAGCACTAGTAAATAGGAAACTACAAGAAGCTGCACTCCTTACTAATAATCAATGGCTTTGTAACAATCAGCATCCTGGGAAAATGCAAGTTTTTGACGGTAGAACAGGAGAACCATTTGATAATCCTGTAACAATTGGTAGAGCTTATATGCTTAAGCTCGTGCATCTTGTAGATGACAAGATTCATGCAAGGTCTACCGGCCCTTATTCCTTAGTTACTCAGCAGCCATTAGGAGGACGAGCTCAACACGGAGGGCAAAGACTAGGTGAAATGGAAGTGTGGGCCTTAGAAGCTTTTGGCGCAGCCTATACTTTGCAAGAATTGCTAACTGTTAAATCAGATGATATGCAAGCTCGGAACGAAGCACTGAACGCGATAGTAAAAGGGAAGCCAATACCAAAACCAGGTACGCCGGAGTCGTTTAAAGTCTTAATGAGAGAGCTTCAGTCTCTTGGATTAGATATTGCTGTCCATAAACTCAAACTATTTGAAGATGGTCAAAGACGAACAATGGAAGTTGACTTAATGTCCGACTGTAAAGATAATGGAACAAATCTATCTAATTACGACACTCCACCAGTAGATGACTTCGAACAATTCCTATATTAATGTGCTTTTTATTGTAATAAATATTTACGAATTGGCTAATTATTTGATTTTAAGGTATTCAAATTTATGACAAAGTTTGAGCAATATTTTGACTATGTAAAGATTAGTCTAGCTTCTCCAGAAAAGATCCGACAATGGGGTGAAAGAAGTTTGCCCAATGGTCAAATTGTTGGCGAAATTACTAAACCTGAGACAATTAATTATAGAACTTTAAAGCCTGAAATGGATGGACTGTTCTGCGAGAAGATTTTTGGCCCAGTAAAAGACTGGGAATGTCATTGCGGCAAATACAAGCGTTTTCGGTATAAGGGTATAGTCTGTGAGAGATGTGGAGTAGAAGTAACAGAATCGAGGGTAAGACGACATCGTATGGCTATATTGAACTGTCCTCACCAGTAACTCACGTTTGGTATCTCAAAGGCAGTACAAGCTATATTGCTTTAGCGCTCGACTTAAAAGTGAAAGAAGTAGAAAAGGTTGTTTATTTCCACTCATACGTTGTTACACAATCTAACACTGATACAAATTTGAAATATAAGCAGCTTTTAGAAGGATATGAATGGAAAAGTCTTGAAGAAGAAATTTATCAAAATCAAGACGATAATAACCAAATAGAAGTCGGAATCGGGGCTGAAGCTGTACAGAAGCTATTGAGTGATTTAGATTTGGAGAATGTAGCAGAAACATTAAGATCAGAAGCAACTAAGCCGCCGAAAAGCTTTAAAACTCCTTCGTTAAAGTTTAATAAAAAGATGAAGCGTTTAAGACTAATTGAGAATTTTATAGCTACTGGTGCTGACCCTTCTTGGATGGTATTTACAGTAATACCAGTGATTCCTCCAGATTTACGGCCTATGGTACAGTTAGATGGAGGAAGATTCGCAACAGCAGATCTGAATGAATTCTATCGCAGAATCATTAATAGGAATAACAGGTTATCACGCCTTAAATCAATTTTGGCCCCTGAAATTATTATTAGAAATGAGAAGAGAATGCTACAGGAAGCTGTTGATTCGCTTATGGATAACGGCCGCAGGGGTAGGACTGTTGTTGGTGCTAATAATAGGCCGTTAAAATCTTTATCAGATATTATAGAGGGGAAACAAGGTCGTTTTAGACAAAACCTACTAGGCAAACGAGTAGACTATTCTGGCAGATCTGTAATTGTTGTAGGACCTCATCTGAAATTACATCAATGTGGTCTGCCAAGAGAAATGGCACTAGAGCTATTTCAGCCATTCGTAATTCATAGATTAATCTTACAAGGATTAGTAAATAATATTAAAGCTGCTAAAAAGATGATTCAAAAGAATGAATCTGCTATTTGGGTTGTTCTAAACGAGGTTATTCAAGGACATCCTGTGCTGCTGAATAGAGCTCCCACTCTCCATAGATTAGGTATCCAAGCATTTGAACCAATTCTTGTTGAAGGCAGAGCGATCAAACTTCACCCGCTTGTTTGTCCTGCATTTAATGCAGATTTTGATGGTGACCAGATGGCTGTGCATGTACCTTTATCTCTAGAAGCACAGGCGGAAGCGCGATTACTGATGCTAGCTCCTCATAATTTTCTTTCTCCAGCTACCGGACAACCAATTATTATGCCAAGTCAAGACATGGTTTTAGGTTGCTATTATTTGACAGCCAATAACCCTACTCAGCAGCGAGGGGCAAGCCACTATTTTTCAAGTCTAGAAGATGTAGTAATGGCATATGAACAAAAGAAAATTGATTTACATTCATATATTTGGGCTCGTTTTGATGGCATTATAGACGATGATCAAGTCAACAGCCCAATAAAAATAGAGAAACATCGTGATAATAGTGTCATAAAGTTTTTCAGTAACCATATTATCAAGAAAGATGCTGAGGATCAGCAAATTGTTCAGTATATTAGAACAACCGCAGGCCGCATTATTTTTAATAAGATTATTCAAGAATCTTTAGTTACGTAGTAAAAAGTAAATTAACTAAAATGTAATATGGAGAAGATGTAGTGGACAACCAAAGGAGTCTATCCCAACCTAGTTTTTCCAATAAAGTAATTGATAAAAATCAACTGAAACATTTAATTGTTTGGGCTTTTCGTAACTATGGTATAGCAAGAGCAGCTAACATGGCAGATAAACTAAAAGACCTTGGGTTTCACTATGCTACCCAAGCAGGAATATCTTTAAGTTTAGAAGATTTAAGGATCCCACCTAGTAAACGCAGTCTTCTATTAGCCACTATTGAAGAGATTAAGCACACAGAGAATAAGTATCGTCGAGGGAGATAACTGCAGTTGAGAGATTTCAAAAAGTGATCGACACTTGGAATAATGCAAGTGAATCATTGAAAGAAGAAGTTATTCAATATTTTAAAGAAACTGATCCATTAAATTCTGTTTATATGATGGCATTTTCTGGAGCAAGAGGTAGTATATCCCAGGTGAGACAATTAGTTGGAATGAGAGGATTAATGGCCGATCCACAAGGACAAATTATCGACTTGCCAATATCTAGCAATTTTCGAGAAGGCTTAACTGTAACAGACTATTTTATTTCATCATATGGAGCAAGAAAAGGACTTGTTGATACTGCTTTAAGAACTGCAGACTCTGGATACTTAACGCGCCGACTTGTAGATGTTGCACAAGATGTTATAATTCGTGAAGTAGACTGTAGAACTAATAAAGGTATTATATTAGAGGACTTAGTGGACACGCAGAAAGTACTGATTAACTTAGAGCAAGCTTTATCTGGTCGGGTATTAGCAGAAAATGTATTTCATCCAAAGACAGGAAGTCTAATTGCTCATACTAGGCAAGACATTAGTCCTAGTTTAGCAAAAGAAATCACTAAAGCCGGTATAAAAAAAGTCCTCGTGCGTTCTCCAGTTACTTGTAATTCTAGAAGCTCTGTTTGTCAATATTGCTACGGTTGGAATCTTGCACATGGTCGTTTAGTTGACTTAGGCGAAGCCGTGGGTATCATTGCTGCTCAATCTATTGGAGAGCCTGGTACACAGTTAACGATGAGAACATTCCATACTGGAGGCGTATTTACAGGTGAGTTAGCAGAACAAATTTATTCACCGATAGAAGGTCGGCTTATAGGATTAGATATTGAATCTTACGAAGATGTTCGCACTAGGCATGGGGAACAGGCTTTAATTACGAAGAAGCAAACACAAGTTACTATTGTGTCCAATAGCAACCAGAAGTCAGTCATTAATTTAAGTAAAGGTGCTATTCTTTTGGTTGCTGCTAATGATATAGTTCTCAAAGATCAAGTAGTTGCTGAATCACCTCGGAGAAATAGATTAACCACCGAAAAAGCTCAAAAACATGTAGCGTCAGATCTGGCAGGAAAAATTTGTTTTTCTAGCTTAACAGTTGAAGAAACAGACAATAATCAATATACTACGCGTATTACCAAAACTGGTGGACTAATCTGGGTGATCTCCGGAGAAGTTTATAGTATACCTGATTCAGCTAATATTATTGTTAGCAAGCAAGATAAAACAATATCTGGTACGATACTTGCACAAACAGAGCTAATAAATCAGTATGGAGGAGAAGTCAGAATCAATCAAGATACCAACAGCAGTGTTACCAATATACAAGTCATTACCGAATCTATCATGATTCCAGGTTGCTACATATACACTGATGTCATTAATAAAAAAGAATCTTATATACTAGAAACAGAAAAAAAACAACAATTTGTTTTTAAGGCTATACCCAATCAAAAAATTTCTAATGGTTACATAGTCGCAGAATTAATTTCTGATACATACAAGACCACAAGTGGCGGCATTATTAAGTATTTAGACCTAAATGTCTCTAAGAAAAGAACCGGTTCAGGAAAAGATGCTTATGATATTTTGAGTCCTGGCTATCTGTTGTGGATCTCAGAAGAAACGCACGAAATCAATAAGGACTCTTCGTTGCTACTAGTAAATAGCGGAGATGTTATAGAAAGTGGCACAGAACTAGTAAAGAATGTCTTTTCTAAAAGCTCTGGGATTATTGAAATAGTCCAACAAGATGGAATAGTTCGAGAGGTTATAATTAAGCCTGGGTCTATCTACAAATTAAATACAGTGTACAGTAATACTGATAAAATTCGAGGTTTTTTAAGGCCAGGAGAGACACTACACAATAATATTTCTACAGATAAGTTAGTTTATTGGGAGTACATAGAAAATACACATAATCCTTATATCCTTATTAGACCCGTTATTGTCTATTCAGTACCAGAAACGCGGTCTAGCTTAATTGATACTTTAGCCTTGCAACAACCAAGCCAAACTCAGTTACAATTAGTTAAAAGAATCCCATTTCGCGACGGAGAAAGGGTGAAGTCTATTGAAGGAGTCCATTTGGTAACAACTAATCTAGTAGCTAACATAGAAAAGCAGAACGATAGCTTAGTCTCTACTATAGAATTTTCTGCTAAAGAAAGTGGCGACAACTATTTTGACTTAAGACTGTTAACTTTTGAGACCTTGTCAATCAAAAGTATTGATATCAACAAGTCCGAAACACAACAAAGTCAGACTAGAGTTATTGTAAAGAATGGAGAGTATATAAAACCATTTACCGTTGTTGCGAGTACAGAAATTATTGCGACGAGCAAAGGCACAGTTGAAGATATTTATTCGGAGAGAAATAGTAATAGACGTATTTTAATTGCCACATCGTTAGATAAAAAAGTTTTCCAAATAACAAAAGCAAATGTGAGAGTTAGCATAGGAGACTGGATTTGTTGTGGAGACTCAATTGGGGAAGGAGTTACGTCTTTGGACTCTGGTCAGATTCTTGACATTACCTCTAATTCGGTTATCTTAAGAATCGCTAGGCCTTATTTAGTATCTAGTGGTGCTATTTTACATGTCGACAACAATGCACTAATTAGAAGAGGAGAAATATTGGCAGTCCTGGTTTTTGATCGGGCAAAAACAGGTGATATTATTCAGGGACTTCCTAGAATTGAAGAAATTCTCGAAGCAAGAAAAAAAACCGATATCCTTCTTAACCCGCATGATATTTTAGATGCTAGTTTTAACCTCTATATTGAATGTGGATTAGCATTATATGAAGCTGCAAGGCTTAGTTTTCAAGAAATTCAGCTATTACTTGTTAAAGAAGTACAGTTAGTCTATCAGTCTCAGGGGGTTAATATTTCGGATAAGCATGTTGAAGTAATAGTTCGTCAAATGACTTCTAAAGTAAAGATAGAAAATGGCGAAGAAACTGGCTACTTGCTGGAGAGCTTGTAGAATTACAAAAAATTGAGCAAACAAATAAAGCTATGACACTGAGACAGAAATTAAATGCGTCATATCGCCCCATTCTCTTAGGTATTACGCAAGCTTCACTGAATACTGAAAGCTTTATCTCTGCTGCTAGTTTCCAAGAAACTACGAAAGTTTTAACTGAGGCTGCAATAGCTGGTAAATTAGATTGGTTAAGAGGTTTAAAAGAAAATGTCATCATAGGGAGACTAATACCAGCTGGGACAGGTTTTACCACACACGACAATCATGATGCTACTAACCCCAATAAAACAATTTCCAACAAAATGTTCAATATGGAAAAGAATACAGGGTCTAAGCGAGATGATTTTGATGATATCATCTTAGATGATAGAACTGCTCGGAACTATTTTAGTAATAAAAATATAAACTAGTAACTTTTATTGATCTACTTTAGAAATATGTTAATTTATTATTATTTACTGAACAATATTGCACAAAAGGGATTTCCCGAATAATTATATAATTTAAATACTAATAAATTTATGCCTGTTGTGACATTAGCAGAACTACTTGAAGCAGGGGTCCATTTTGGACATCAAGCCCGTAGATGGAATCCCAAAATGTTTCCATATATTTACACAGAAAGGAATGGTATACATATCATTGACTTAGTACAAACTGCTCAATTACTGACAGAAGCATGTGAGTTTATTAAGCAAGCCTCTTCGGATGGTAAAAAAGTTTTATTTTTAGGTACTAAAAGACAAGCTGCAGGTATAGTTGCTCAAGAGGCACAACGATGTGATTCGTATTATGTTAATCAAAGATGGCTTGGGGGCATGTTAACTAATTGGGTAACAATTAAGTCTAGGGTAAGCCGGCTTAGACAATTAGAAGAACAGGACAAAAATGGTATTATTGATCAGCTGCCAAAAAAAGAAGCAGCAGTCTTACGCAGAGAATTAGAAAAACTTCGTAAACATTTAAATGGTATTAAAAACATGACTCGCTTGCCCGATATTGTTATAGTTGTAGACCAAAAACGTGAAACAACAGCTATACAAGAATGCTTAAAACTAGGTATTCCAACTATCTGTATTTTAGATACTAACTGTAGCCCAGACATTGTTAATATTCCAATTCCTGCTAATGATGATGCGATTAGATCAATTAAGCTAATTATTGGTAAAATAGCAGACTCTATTTACGAAGGCAAGTATGGGCAGACAGAACCAGACGAAATATCGCCTTTAGTTCAAGTTGAATAACCCAAAATTTTTTAATTACTCTCAATATTTAAAGATTTCTCAAAACATATGACACTACGAATTTCTGCTCAGACTGTTAAAGCCTTACGTGATAAGACTGGGTCAGGTATGATGGACTGTAAGAAAGCTCTAGAAGCTAATAATGGAAACGAAGAACAAGCTCTTGAATCGCTAAGACAAAAAGGATTAGCTTCTGCTAATAAAAAGTCTGGTCGTATTGCAATTGAAGGTCTTTTGGAGAGCTATATTCATACAGGTGGTAGAATTGGCGTCTTAGTTGAGGTTAACTGTGAAACTGATTTTGTGGCACGTCGTCCAGAGTTTCAAAAGTTAGCTAAAGATCTCGCTATGCAAATTGCAGCGTCTCCAAATGCAGAGTATATCTCAACAAAGCATATTCCAGAGAGTATTGTACAATTAGAAAAGAGAATTGAATCCGGTAAAGATGACTTAAGCAATAAATCTGCTGATATGGTGAGCAAAATTGTGGAAGGAAGGATCAAAAAAAGACTTAAAGAGTTGTCATTATTAGACCAAATGTTTATCCGTAATCCAGATATGAGTGTAGAAGAGTTAATAAATCAGAATATTACTATTCTAGGAGAAAATATTAAGATTCGAAGGTTTGTTCGATTCTTACTAGGTGGTGGAGAAGAAAATACACAGTCTAACTTCGCTGACGAAGTCGCAGATATTTTAAATAAAAAATCAAGTGATAATAAAAATATACAAAATAAAAAACTTGGGTAAATATAAGTAAGATTATAGCAAAATATCTATAATCATATTAAATAATTTATATATAGGTATATAATTAGACTTAAAAGCTTTATATGTAATAATAATTATCTTTACAATAGAATAATCATGAGTAAAGATAGCTTTCTTTACTATAATCTCTGTTTGTCTCTAATTTATTGTCTATCTAGTTCTAAGCACAAACTAACTACGTATTAGTCCTTCAAAAAATTTATTTTTTGAGTCTTGCACTATTTAAAAGAAATATTTATTATGTATCACAACAGCCCCTTGATTTTAATCCATATGTTTGCTTGTCAGCAGTAGAAGTCGGAAAACATCTATATTGGAAAATAGGTAGCTTACAATTACATGGGCAAGTTTTTATTGTTTCTTGGTTAGTAATTGCTACACTTTTGATGTTATCATTTCTAGGCACAAGGAACTTACAAAGGATTCCTGAGAACTTCCAAAATTTTATGGAGTTTATTCTAGAGTTTTTGCAAGACATTGCAAAAAATCAAATAGGAGAGAAAGAATACCGTCCGTGGGTTCCATATATTGCCACTCTCTTCCTTTTTATCTTAGGTTGTAATTGGGCAGGTGCATTAATCCCCTGGAAGTTAATTCATTTGCCTGAAGGGGAATTAGCTGCTCCAACTAACGACATCAACACAACTGTTGCATTAGCTTTACTAACTTCTTTAGCCTACTTTTATGCAGGTTTAAGTAAAAAGGGTTTAGGTTACTTTGCGAGATATATTCAGCCAACTCCAGTATTACTACCAATTAATATTTTAGAAGATTTTACCAAACCATTATCTTTGAGTTTTCGATTGTTTGGTAATGTTCTTGCAGATGAATTAGTTGTATCTGTATTTGTTTTGTTAATTCCAGTTTTAATACCATTACCAGTTATGATACTGGGACTATTCGCGAGTTCAATCCAAGCACTTATTTTCTCAACACTTTCTGCAGCTTATATTGGAGAAGCGATGGAAGGCCATGAAGAATAGTGTGTTGTATTTACTACATACTCCTTTAAGCTTATAACTTTGAAGGACTATACGAAATTTGTCAATTTTCTACTAAAAAAAAATTAAAAATTCATTATGGATTCAATCGTTTCAGCTGCATCTGTTATCGCTGCCGGTCTTGCTGTTGGTCTTGCTGCAATAGGGCCTGGTATTGGCCAAGGCAGTGCAGCTGCTAATGCTGTAGAAGGTATCGCAAGGCAGCCAGAAGTAGAAGGAAAAATTAGAGGAACGCTACTACTAAGCTTGGCATTCATGGAGTCGTTAACAATCTATGGTTTAGTTGTTGCTCTGTCTCTTCTGTTTGCTAACCCATACACTGGTTAGAATCATCATATGCGCTCAGTCTTCTTAGACTGAGCGCACTATAAAGCTCTAAAAATTGAACCATATACATAATTAGTAAAATGATTTATTTACCACTTTTATTAGCAGCAGAAGTTGAAGGTGGCTTATTTGACTTTAATGGAACTTTACCTTTAATGGCATTACAGTTTCTCACATTAATGGTTGTACTAAATATGATCTTTTATAAACCAGTTACTAAAATACTGGATGAAAGAAGTGAGTATATACGAACAACATTAACAACTGCTTCTTCTATGTTAGTTAAAGCAGACGAGTTAGCAGCACAATATGAAGCAGATTTATCGGAAGCGCGTCGTGATGCACAGTCCAAAATAGCTTCTTCCCAGAAAGAAGCTCAAGGTCTAGTCTCTAAAGACATCAAAGAAGCTCAAGTAAATGCTGAAAAGCTAATTAATGAAGCTTCAAAACAGTTAAACATTCAAAAAGAAGAGGCTCTTAAAGCTCTTGAAGCTCAGGTTGGCACTTTAAGTGATCAAATTAAAGCGAAGCTATTAAGTAGTCAGTCTTCAGCGTAAAAACCTCCGACTAAATTATTAATATAGTATTAAATAGTAAAAATTTTAAATGAATAATATAGTAAAAATACCACAAATAATTACTATTTTATCAGAACATAGTAGTAAACATACATTTGGCTTTAATTCAGATATTTTTGAAGCAAATGTTATTAATATATTGTTGCTTCTATTTGGTTTAGTATATGTTTTAAAGCAGTTTCTTGGTTCTAGTTTGAATGAAAGACAAGCTAAGGTATTAGCAGCTATACAAGAGTCGGAAGAGCGACTGGAGCAGGCAAGTTCTAGACTATCAGAATCAGAGAAACAACTTGCACAAACTCAAATCATTATAGAGCAAATTCAAAAAGAGGCTCAACTAACAGCAGAAAAGGTTAGAAGTTCTATATTAGCTCAAGGTCAACTAGACATTGAAAGACTTGCTATCACAGGGAAATCTAACATTGAGACAGCTGAGCAACAAATTCGAAGACAGATCCAACAGAAGATAACTTCTCTAGCTCTTAGAAGAGTCACTTTGCAGCTGGAGAGCCAAATTAATTCTGAAATGCAATTACGTATAATTGACAATAACATTGCAAAGTTAGGAGACACACTGTGAGTAGTAACAATGTTGCTATAAAAATAGCTCAGCCTTATGCAATAGCTTTGCTAGAACTAGCAAATACTAAAAAAATTACAGAGCAAGTTAATCAGGATATTCAATTAATACAAGATGTTTTATTAAAGTCTGAAAAGCTTAAAAACTTTTTAGCTAATCCTTTAAATACAGTAGAAGCAAAGAAGAAAATAATTGTCGCAACTTTTGATAATCAAATTAGTGAAAACACCGTATCTTTTCTCATGATTCTAGTTGATCGTAAAAGGGTCTCAATGTTAGACGTAATTGCTAGCACGTATTTAGCACTTGCGTGCAAAATGGAATCTTTGACTATTGCAAACATTAGCACTGCTATTGCGCTAAACTCTGATCAAGAAAACCTGCTAATAAAAAAGATTAAAGTGATGACAAATGCTAAAGAAGTTAAAATAGTTGTATCTGTTGATCCTGCCCTAATTGGCGGGTTAACCATTCAAATTGGATCAAAAGTTATTGATACTAGTATTCGAGGGCAATTAAGACAGATGTCTTCTCATCTTGATGTGTCGGCAGCATAAGACAAAGAAATAGCACAAACCTTCTTTTTTTGTGCGGGTTCTTACTGAAAAATTCTAACTAATAACAAGAATATTAAAAATATGGTAAATATTAGACCAGACGAGATAAGCAGTATTATTTGTCAACAGATTGAAAAGTACGACCAAGATATAGAAGTAGCTAACATAGGAACTGTATTACAAGTTGGCGATGGTATTGCTCGCGTCTATGGACTTGACGAAGTTATGGCTGGTGAGTTACTTGAATTTGAAGATAAGACAATTGGTGTTGCTTTGAATTTAGAAAGTGACAATGTTGGCGTTGTACTCATGGGAGATGGAAGAGACATCTTGGAAGGTAGTTCAGTAAAAGGTACTGGCAGAATTGCACAAATTCCAGTCGGAGATGCTTTTTTAGGAAGAGTCGTTGATCCTCTAGCTCGTCCAATAGATGACAAAGGTGAACCTGCGAGTAATGGTACTAGACTAATTGAGTCTATGGCACCCGGTATTATTGGACGTCAATCTGTTTGTGAACCTATGCAAACAGGTATTACAGCGATTGACTCTATGATTCCAATTGGCCGAGGCCAACGAGAACTCATTATTGGTGATCGTCAGACCGGGAAAACAGCTGTTGCTCTAGATACTATTATTAATCAAAAAGGTCAAGATGTTGTTTGTGTCTATGTTGCCATAGGACAAAAAGCATCTTCTGTTGCTCAAGTTGTCTCGTCGCTACAAGACAAAGGAGCTCTCGACTATACTATTATAGTTGCAGCTAATGCAGATAGCCCAGCAACTTTACAATATATTGCTCCATACACAGGTGCAGCATTAGCTGAATACTTTATGTATAAAGGTAAAGCGACACTTGTTATCTACGACGATTTAACCAAGCAAGCTCAAGCATATCGTCAAATGTCTCTTTTGCTTAGACGACCTCCAGGACGTGAAGCATATCCTGGTGATGTTTTTTACTTACACTCTAGGTTACTAGAGCGCGCAGCTAAACTCAATACAGAATTAGGTGGAGGTAGTATGACTGCCTTGCCTATTATTGAAACTCAGGCTGGTGATGTATCGGCATACATTCCCACTAATGTAATTTCAATTACAGATGGTCAAATATTCTTATCCGGGGACTTATTTAATTCCGGTATTAGACCTGCCATTAATGTCGGTATTTCTGTTTCTCGAGTAGGCTCTGCTGCGCAAATAAAAGCTATGAAGCAAGTAGCAGGTAAACTGAAATTAGAACTAGCTCAATTTGCAGAATTAGAAGCTTTCTCTCAGTTCGCGTCTGACTTAGATAAGGCTACACAAAATCAATTGGCAAGAGGCCAGCGTTTAAGAGAAATTTTAAAGCAAGCTCAAAATTCACCGATTCCAGTTGAAGAACAAACAGCAATTATTTATACTGGCATTAATGGTTATTTAGATGATATTGCTGTTCCAAAGGTTGCGGCATTCATCCAAGAATTACGTGAAGATTTGAAAAACTCTAAGCCTGAATTCGGAGAAAATATCCGTACTACTCAAAAACTAGATACCACAAATGAAGAACTATTGAAGAGAGCCATTGAAGATGTAAAACAAGGCTTTAATAAGTCATAAGTAGCACTAAATAATTGCTCATCCACACAAAATATTGAGACTAAAGAAGATTCTTTAGTCTCAATTATTTAATAGTATTTTAGATTTGTTGGACTTCATTATAACCATACTTTTCTAGTTCTTGAGCTAAAGTGACACCTCCCGTTTTAACAATTATTCCTTCGCTCATAATATGTACAAAATCAGGAGTAATATAATCTAATAATCTTTGGTAATGTGTTATTAAAACAATAGAATTTGTTGCTTTTGCTAAAGTACTAATGCCTTTTGCGACTACTTTAAGTGCATCGATATCTAGACCGGAGTCTGTTTCGTCTAAAATAGATAGTTCACTTTCTAATAAAGCCATTTGTAAGATTTCATTCCTCTTTTTCTCTCCACCAGAAAATCCTTCATTTACATTTCTATTCAAAAAACTTTCTTTCATGCCGACAAGCTTGATTTTGTCTGTTATTAACTGAAAAAATTCTAAGGGGCTGAATTCTATTAGTCCTTGAAATTTTCTTCTAGCGTTTAGTGCAATGCGTAAGAAATCAGCATTACTGACACCTGGGATCTCTACTGGGTACTGAAAAGCAAGAAAGATGCCCGCTCGAGCTCTTTCATCTGGTTCCATTTGTAGTACACTGTTACCAAAGAATAAGATATCTCCACTGGTCACAGAATAAGCAGGATGCCCTGCAATTACTTTTGATAGCGTACTCTTGCCTGAACCGTTAGGCCCATGATTGCATGTATTTCACCGGCTTTAATAGACAAATTCACACCTTTTAATATTGGTATGTCACTCACAGAAGCATGTAAATCTCTGATTTCTAAAATAGTTTGATTCATCCTACAGTTCCTTCTAATTTTAAACTAAGTAAACGATCTGCTTCAGCGGCAAATTCCATAGGTAATTCATTAAATACCTCTTTACAGAAGCCACTGATCATAAGAGCAACAGATTCTTCTAAGCTAATACCCCTTTGTAAAAAGTAAAAGATTTGGTCTTCACTAATCTTTGATGTAGATGCTTCGTGTTCTACCTTGGATGTTGGATTCTGTACTTGAATATAAGGAAAAGTATTAGCTTGCGAAGACTGACCTATAAGTAATGAGTCACACTGAGAATAGTTGCGTGAACTAAATGAGTGCGGGCCTATTTTCACTAGTCCTCTGTAGCTGTTCTTAGAATGTCCTGCAGAAATTCCTTTGGAAATAATTCTACTTTTAGTATTATTACCAATATGTATCATTTTGGTGCCAGTGTCAGCTTCTTGATAGTTATTTGTTAAAGCTACAGAATAAAATTCTCCTTGCGAGTTATTACCAGCTAAAATACAGCTGGGGTATTTCCAAGTAATTGCTGACCCCGTCTCCACTTGTGTCCACGAGACTTTAGAGTTTTTACCAGAGCATAAGCCTCTTTTAGTAACGAAATTATATATTCCACCTTTACCTTCCTTATCGCCAGCATACCAATTTTGTACAGTAGAGTACTTAATTTCTGCACCATCAAGAGCTACTAGCTCGACAATAGCTGCATGTAGCTGATTAGTATCATACTGAGGAGCAGTGCACCCTTCAAGGTAGCTGACCTTACTGTTACGATCGGCTATAATAAGCGTTCTTTCAAACTGTCCAGACTCTTCATTATTAATCCGGAAATACGTTGATAGCTCTAGAGGACAAATAGTATTCGGAGGTATGTAGCAAAAGGAGCCATCACTAAATACGGCAGAATTCAATGCTGCAAAGTAATTATCTCCAGATGGTACAACAGTACCTAAATATTTATTAATTAGATTCGGATAATCTTTTATAGCTTCAGAGATGGAACAAAATATAACACCAACTTCAGCCAGCTCTTTTTTGAAGGTAGTTGCAATGGAAACGCTGTCAAATACTGCGTCCACAGCTACATTACTAAGTCGCTTCTGTTCATTCAAAGATATGCCCAACTTATTAAAAGTCTCAAGAATCTCTGGATCTACCTCATCCAAATTGGCTAACTCTTTTTTTAGTTTCGGAATAGCATAATAGATAATATTATTGAAGTTGATCTCAGGATGTTTTAAATGAGCCCATTTTGGGCTTGTCATCTTCTCCCACTTTTTGTATGCTTTAAGTCTAAAATTCAATAAATATTCTGGCTCGTTTTTCTTTTTCGATATCAACCTGACAATATCTTCGCTGATTCCTCTAGGAAATTGTTCAGATTCAACAGAAGTCTTAAAACCATATTTATATGGTTGATTAACTATGTAGTCAAGGTCAGCTGTTTCTGAAATTTGATTTTGAGTATTGACCATAATACGCCATTTAATTATTTATATAATATTTTAATGCTATATATTAAAAATACTAACTAATTCTATAACTCTTCGTATTCGTAGAGTCAGACAAATAAATAGATATATTGTTAAATTAAGAGTAAAATTAGAAAGTATACAGTACTAATAATAAGACCTAACACGTCTTGACTATTATATTGAGTTGTATATATTTTTAAGTAATTATTGCTTTCCTGATTTAAATTTCTACTATATAGTGCTTGCGAGATATCGCGAGATTCTCTAATAATTTCTGCAAAGAAGAATTTAGATATCAGAAAAGATAATTTCATACATATCATTAAGTACTTGTATAATTGCAATTGTCCTCGAGAGCTAGTTACTTGAGTAATTTTTTCAAGCTTTACAACCACACTCGTAACAATATGTGAAGATAATAAGAAAATAAATAATAGTTCGTGTTTCACGAATTTATTTATTGCGCAGTTAGTATGAAGAGCAACTACTAAAATTTCTGGAGAGGTTGTAATCATAACTAACTTAATAGAGTATACAGTAATAAAAAAACAAACTGAGGTCTTGGCAATGAGGAATAATTTCCTAGTCTGCAAGCTATCTGCACAATGTATGTCTTTCTTATTATCTTTAAAAGAATGTGTAACTTGCTGTCCACTAAATGCATATTCAACTTGGTGCTGTTGATAACAAGATTTATAACTACTAGCAATACTGAGTGAAAACAAAGCAGTTACTACCGTCATTAGTACTGTCTGAAGTAACTGTTTTTTAATAAAGATTTGATTATTCTGAATGCTTATACCTATCATTATTAAACTAAACACAATGATTAATAATTTATAACAAGATAAAACAAAAATCGAAATCCAGCATATTGCTACTATATAAACTTTGATTTCTGACTTAATTGAATGCATCCATGTAGTAGACTGACTTAGATATAATCTGTAGGGAATTAATTGGAATGTGGTCATAAGTCATTTCTTCTTAGTATAAATTATAAATTTGACATATCTGCTGGAACTTAGTATTATTTTTATTCTAAAGAACCAATTACTTCTAGTAGTTGGTCTATAATAGGGTAGATGGCGAAATTGGTATACGCATCACACTCAAAATGTGACGACTTCGGTCATGAGGGTTCGATTCCCTTTCTACCCAATGTACTCTCTGCCGTCCACCAAATTAATCTCTCTACAAATATTTATTTTTTAATTTATATGACTCTTCTAATAATTGGAGCAACAGGAACCCTTGGACGTCAGATCGTAAGACGTGCTTTAGATGAGGGTTATAATGTTAAGTGTATGGTAAGAAACTTAAGAAAATCGGCATTCCTGAAGGAATGGGGTGCTGAACTTGTATATGGTGATTTAAAGCTTCCCGAAAGTATACTGCAGTCTTTCTGTGGAATTACGGCAGTCATAGATGCTTCGACATCACGCCCATCAGATCCCTACAATGCTGAGAAAATAGACTTAGATGGTAAATTCGCACTAATTGCAGCAGCAAAAGCAGCAAAAGTTGAAAGATTTATTTTCTTTTCCATATTGAATGCAGAGAAATATCCTAACGTTCCTTTAATGAGCTTGAAGTCTCAAGTTGTAGATTGTCTGCAAGAATCTAATATTAAATACACAGTATTTTCGCTGGGCGGATTTTTTCAAGGTTTAATTAATCAGTACGCAATCCCTATTTTAGATAAAAAGTCCGTTTGGGTTACTGGCGAATCTACTCCTATTGCATACATTGATACACAAGATGCAGCAAAATTAGTAATAAAGAGTCTAAGTGTTCCTTCGACGGAAAACAAGATACTACCTTTAGTTGGAAATAAAGCTTGGACATCAGATGAAATTATACAACTCTGTGAAAAGTTGTCTGGTCAGAAAACTCAAATTTCACAAATCCCACTGGGATTATTAAAAGCACTTAGAAAATTTACAAGAACGCTGCAGTGGACATGGAATATTTCAGATCGTTTAGCCTTTGCAGAAATCCTTACTAGTGGAAATCAGTTCTCAGCCTCAATGAATGAAGTATATGAAACTTTAGGTGTGGATAGTAAAGAAGTGATATCGCTGGAAAAATACTTGCAAGAATATTTTGGGAAAATATTAAAAGTGTTAAAAGATATTAGCTATGAACAAGGTCAACAAGATGATGAAGTATTATTTTAAATAACATCAGTACGCTAATAGCTTGTTATTGCTAGACTAATTTAAAAGTTAGAGGATATGTGAATAAATCTACTCTACTGGTACAGATCTTACATTACGAAAATATTAAGACAGTTACGGAGCAAAAGCCAATAGTAAGGCTAAAAACTAGATTTTTACGAAGAAAAAAAGTAGCTAGTATGAGTTTAAGTATTTGGAATAAACAGTCTCTGAATATGCTTCGAAGTTTAAAGAAGTTTGACTACATAATTGTCGAAGGCAAGATTAACAAGAATACTAAGTTAGTCAATTTTTTGTCTCAACGTCAACAAAAAGATGTAGTATTTAGTGTGTCACGCATACTGAAATATAAATCAGTACTAAAAAATAAAGATATTGATTTGTTTATAAAATAGCACTTTGACCCACATCATGATATAAAATTATGTGGATATATCTATGAATAGTACACTAATCACTTTTAAGGATAAAAATATGTTTACTTTGAAAATCTTTGTCTATACCACTGTTATTTTTTTTATTTCTTTATTTGTGTTTGGATTTCTGTCTAACGACCCTTCTAGAAATCCAAATCGTAAAGATTTAGAGTAAGTTATTCTAGCTTAGTCTTTAAAAGAACAGCTCCTTATAATAAAAACAACTAATAGCTAAAAAGCTATTAGTTGTTTTTATTTATAGATATTACACTTTAATTTCAGAGCAAAAAGATACAGCAACACAAGTGTTAAAATTTTTAATAATAGTAGTACTTAAACGCAGGTTATGCGTAACGAACCAGTAAGTTTCATCTATAGTAGTAATTCCATACCGTGTCTTAAAACTAACTAAACTTTGATCACTAACAGTGCAACTAGTGAGTATCTCGTCTATATCCAATTTGGTTGTAAACCGCAAGTTAAATCTATAGTTATTATGCAAATTACTCTGATCAACTATGTTATGTATGATTTGCCTAGAGATATTTGCCCAATTTAGCAATACGACTGAGTTTGATAAGGATTGCTTCAACTGTGCTGTTACCTCAGACTGTGATGAATTAACATTCTTACTAGACAGTTCATACGTTGTTCGTTGTGAAATCCATTTACCTTGACTACGAGAAAAAAAAGAAACTAAATTTTTCATTTGAATAATATTTATTGTTGATGAGAAATATAGAGATAGAAGCAAAATTGACGATGGCTATTCATAGTATACTCAATAGATAAAGGAGGTATTTGTCTAATAGGTAGTTTAATCTGTATGCCAAAGCCATACAACACTTTTTTAGCTAAAGTATTTGTACCTGTTCTCGATTCTAAAAAAGATTGTGGCGTTGAATAAACTTCTGGGCAAAATTGTTGTGAAAAGTTGTCTATATAATTGTAAAACAACAACATTCTGCAACTTGTACTAATAGGCACATGGTACTCTATACGAAACTTAAAGCAAAGATTTTGGATGAGTTCGTATAATTTAGTACGTTGAGCATAGTTGCGTTTTAGCGAAGAGACCGTATCTTTACAAAAGTTTGACTGAATTTTGATAGTACTAACTAAAATATGATACATTTGGTTTTTCATGCGTACAGGCAGTCCGATATATGATAGGTGTTTGAAAGTGACTTGATGGCTAAATAAGTTATTACAGTTATAAAGAGAGTATCGACTTAAAAAATTACTTGTCTGACACGGAATAAAATACCAAGATTTAATTTCTGTCAAGTATCCTTTTGTAGGCCAATCTATGGAGTCAAGACTCTGATAATTGAGAGTTAATAGCAAAGCAAGAAAACTTTGGTAAAAATTTTTTGAGTTCTGTTTTAGAAAACGATAGTTACTTAAGATTTTTTCTTTTGTTTTGTTATTTAACTTTGCAATATCATGACTCTGAAAAAAGGATCTCACTAAGCTTGTTTTAGATAGTAGTATGGTTTCACATAGTGAAAAATAAGAAGTATAATTATGTGCCAAAAGGCTTTCAAAAATGTATTGAGACGCGTCTTGTTTTCTCAAGTAAATAGATGAATTAGAATCTTTGGTAGCATATTTTTCTTGAAAAACTTGTATAATAATACGAATACTAGAGTTCGGATTAATGAGTAGCGACGGATCTAAGTAGATGGCTTTTGCATTCAAGGTATTCTTAATAGATTTTATGTTTACTGCGCAGAAGGAACTTGATTGATTAATATTCCGTAAATACAGTCTACAACCAAGAGTTTTTTTTTTAGTCCAAGCTAATAGAGGTGTTAAATTGTATTTACGCTTGCTTGAGTTATTATAATGAGATAATAGGCAGTTTAACAATTTTATTAAATCTTGATGGTTGTTGTACACATAACTAAGTTTGGGGTTCAAATGCCAAGTGGTAAGACTACTGTTTGGCTCAGATTTTACCAGCCATTGTGCTAAATTATTATCTAGACGTACGAACTGATTTATAACAGTTATGATGTTATAAAAACTAGATGACTTTGCTCCAAAAATTCGTAACTCTTTATCTCTTAATTCTTGTACTTGTAAGACAATATCTACACTTCTGTAATCTTCTTTAGATCTTTCAATACTATAAGTAATATTTCCAATTAAATTACTGTTTTTTAGATAATTAATCTTTCTTTGCACAACGGCAATATTAACAGGACTGCCAGCTTGCACTCCTAAGTATTGCTCTATATGCTTCGTGAATACAAGATTAGATAGTTTTTCAAAAGATGAAGTATAATACTTTGTTGTTATCGTGTTAATTAATCCTTCATTGATATTGATTATAATAGAGGATTTATCCAGCACATACTGAATGTCAATTAGTGCCCATTGGTAACCCCTATCAGAATACCACTTCATAATTCTTGAAACAGCTCGGTTCAAATTAGTAAAACTTTTTGGATACCCTACTTGTTTCTGGAATTGCTTAATTAATAAATCCCGTGGCACGAGTTTTTTGTAACAGTTATAAATATAGATTTTTTTTAATATATGATTCGGTAAGACAACAAGACTAGCAACTTCTTTTCTGGAAGTCTGTCTATTATTCAACTGTAGTAAAGAAAAATATCCACTCGTCTTCATTGCATTGGAAGATGTGACTGGATCAAAATCTTGTTCTGAAAGTTTTAGAAAGGTGGCCATACAGCGCATGAACTTTCTATTTACAACTCCACTTAAGGAACTAGAATAATATTTAGAGCTTGACTGTATAGGGTTTTCTGATTTTTTTTTAATGATACCATAGGAACAAATGCTGAATACTGAAAACTCAAAAAATAAGACTGCTCAGCCTGCTCCATAAATACTTTAAATACAGATGTAGAATATAACTTATATGTACAAGTTAAGACAGAAAAATAGACTAGTAGTATATACTTAAAGTGTAGTTTTTTTTTATTATTCATAACTATTGTTTTATATGTAGTTCTAGAAGTAATATTTATAGTGATTAGATTATTTATTATTGTTTAATAGAGATTTTAGCAGCAATAAAAAATGAAATATTGGAATTTAAAGCGAAATAATCAGTTTGCATTTGAAAAAGTTGGACCGATACCTAGATCAATTACTAATACTTTTGAGAAGTTCCGTAAAGAGCTAGATCCTAATGGAGAATCTGAAGCTGTTGAAGAATTTAGGATATCAAGGCATCAGACTATTACGTCTATCAAATATATTTTACTACTGTTTATATCTCCGGTATTAGTTAATCAAGCCTCGAAATTTTTTGTCTTTGGGCCTTGTATCGATTATTTATGGAACCAAGAACAACCTAAAATTTTCTTAAACTCTTCTCAGGAAGAAAGAGCGTTTGCAGAGTTACAACGATTTGAAGAAAAAATTCATTTTGAAGTTTTGCTAAACCCCTCAGAAGATATTTCTTACGAGATTATTGAGAAACGAGTACAACTAAAAGCTAGAGAGTTAGGTGAGTACTATGCTAATGAAAGCGCGAATGCTGTTAAAAATATTTTGTCTGACTTTGTATCAATAGCTATCTTTGTATTACTAATGATAACAGGACAACGACAAATTTCAATTGTCAAGTCGTTTTTAAACGAAATTATTTATGGTCTAAGTGACACTGCGAAAGCCTTCTTAATTATTTTATTTACCGATATGTTCGTCGGATTTCATTCGCCCCACGGTTGGGAAGTAATTATTGAAGTGATTTTACGGCATTTAGGGCTACCAGAAAGTCGAGATTTTATTTTCCTTTTTATTTCAACTTTTCCAGTCATACTAGATACTATATTTAAATATTGGATATTCCGATACTTAAATCAAGTTTCTCCTTCAGCAGTTGCTACATATCACAATATGAATGAATAACACTGATCTGTCTATAGATATTGTTTAACGAAACTAGATCGGCATTGATTTCTATATACCTTATGAGTTATAAGGTTTATGTAACGCATCTGTGGCCGAGGGGCCGAAGGCAGCGGACTCATAATCCGCCATTTCGAAAGAGACGTCGCTGGTTCGAATCCAGCCAGATGCATTCAAATAGAATACACTAACCAACTTTTTTCGGTGATAGCAGCATAATCACATTTCTTCCATCTCTTGAAGGGAACTGTTGAATTTCAGATATTGAATTTAAGTCTGTTGCCATTTTATTTAACAACTCTATAGCTAAATTAGAGTGTTGAATTTCGCGTCCCCTAAATGTTATAGTTGCTTTTACTTTATCTCCGGACTGGAGAAATTTAGAGGCTTGATTAATTCTTACTTTATAATCGTGTTCCTCTATTTTATATCTCATTTTTACTTCTTTGATACTACTATTGTGCTGCTTTTTCTTTGCTTCTCTGGCTCTTTTTTCCTGTGTGAACTTATACTTACCATAATCTAGTATTCGGCAAACCGGAGGGTCAGACTTATCGCTAACAACGACTAAGTCTAGATCTTGTTTTATGGCTAGTTGAATAGCATCTTCAGGCGCAAAAATACCTAGTTGATCGCCTTCGTCATCAATTACTCGAACTTTGGGAAATCTAATACGATCATTAATTTGAGGCAAGTCTCGAGAGAATTTTTTACTGTTTTTATGTTTTTCTAGCACTATTTCCTAATAAATTTTAAAAAAATTAGTATTATATTGAGAATATTAGTCAATATTAAATATTAAATTAATAGTATAACATTACATTATAGATGTGATAGCTAAGAGTAGTATCTTGTTTGGCTAGAATAATTGTCTTACATCTAAACTAGTATTCTTTCTCTAAGTTTCATAGAATATATTAAAAAAAATTATATAGCATAATAGTAACATTTAATGAAACACACATTATCAGTTTTAGTTCAAGATGAAGCGGGAGTACTTTCACGAATCGCCGGCTTGTTTGCTCGTAGAGGCTTTAATATTGCCAGTCTAGCTGTTGGACCAGCAGAGCATATTGGTGTTTCAAGAATTACTATGGTAGTTCAAGGAGATAATAGAACTATTGAGCAGTTAACTAAGCAGTTATACAAACTTGTAAATATTCTTAATGTGCGTGATGTAACCAACATTCCTTCAGTTGAGAGGGAGTTAATGTTAATCAAGGTTAAAATCTGTTCTGAGACGCGAACTGAAGCGTTAGAAATTATAAAAATTTTTAGGGCACACGTAGTGGATATCGCTGAAGACCTTTTAATTGTAGAAGTAACTGGAGATCCAGGTAAGATTGTTGCTATTGAACAACTATTGACTAAATTTGGTATTGTTGAAATAGCAAGAACAGGGAAAATCTCCCTAGTGAGAACATCTAAAATTAATACAGAGTACTTAAAGGATCGAGTTATTGCTTATAATGTATAATTAGTTTTTACATTAAATACTCTTGATATTCCAACTATTTGGTTTTTCTACAAATGATAAACATTCTACTAAGTCCCAGTCAACTTGATTTGAGTAGCCAGTGCTATATATACTGACATGTATTACTGGATGTTCTGGTGCAAACGAAGGATACTGATTAAGATGTAGCTGGTTATGCTTTGATTCCACTAAATGATATGTACTACATTCAGTAATATGACGGCAGTTGATACAAATACACATTTATTTTTTATATTAATGTAATACATGGGGGTGGAGGGACTTGAACCCTCACGATTACTAAAAATCAACAGATTTTAAGTCTGTTGTGTCTACCATTCCACCACACCCCCTTTTTGACTACTAGGCGGCACCCAGATTTGAACTGGGGGATGAAGGATTTGCAATCCTCTGCCTTACCACTTGGCTATGCCGCCACACTTGATTACTTGTGATAATAAGCGTTTTTAAAGAAAATTGCAACTGCTTGTTACAACTTCTTTCTTACAAGTAGTTTGATAAAAGTTAATTAGAACTAGTCACTAGGCAATGAGAATAGTCTACTTTTTAAAATATCTTCAGCTTCAATTGTCACTAAATCGGCTTTTGTTAATATTTTTTCTCCACTAGCAAAAATTCTGTTCGCTTGCCTCATTCTGGCTCTGTCAATGGCATTGCGAATACTTCTTGCGTTAGCAAAATAAGGTTGCTTCATTCTTCTTTCTGTATACTCTAAGAGAGTCTTATCTGCTTCTTCTGTAAAACAGTACTGCTGCTCTTGTATCATCATTTTTGCTATTTGTAATAGCTCTCCTGAAGTATAGTCGGGAAAATCGACATGATTAGCAACTCGAGAAGAAAGCCCCGGATTTGATTCATAAAATTTATCCATTCTATCTTTATATCCTGCAAATATAACAACTAAATCATTTCGCTGGTTTTCCATTACTTGGAGTAAAATTTCAATTGCCTCCGAGCCGTAATCTCTTTTCGTTATCTGCCTTATATAAGTAATAAGCTTCGTCAATAAACAAGACTCCACCATTGCTTGTTTAAGAACTTCTTTTGTTTTTGGGGCAGTATGTCCAATATATTGGCCAACAAGATCATCTCTTGTAACAGTTAACAAATGACCTTTTTTTATATATCCAAGCCTATGCAAAATGTCAGCCATTTTCATGGCAACAGTCGTCTTTCCTGTCCCAGGACTACCTGTAAAGGACATATGTAATCCTGGATTACCCGAGACTAGCTCTAATTGTCTACGTAATCTATCAATTAGTAATAAAGCTGCAATTTCTCGAATTCTAGTCTTAACAGGAACTAGGCCTATTAATTCTTGATTTAATTCATTTAAAACTTCTTGAATTTGTGTTTTGTCATATTCTTCTTGTAAGTTAACAAGAGTATCGTTGGTAATACTTTTCTGTGGATTCATGATTTCTGTGTATGTTTTATTATATAATGTGTTGCATTTGCTTTATCTACACAATTGCACCCTCTTTAAAATCGAAACCAAACTAATAGTTTAGAAATTAAAGAGGGGTGATCAATTAAGAAGTCTTAGTTGTTAGTAGAATTTAATATCTAGCTCCTTCGGGCTTTTCAGTAGCATAGCTATGTAAGCTATATTTCATAGTTCTACCTTCAAAGTCTTGACGTTGTAATAAGAATCCTGGTTCATTAGCAGGTCTATTGACAATAAAAGACATGACGCAGCTTTCAATACCTCTAGTATTATCAAAAGCATTAACTTTTACATAATAATTAGGCTTTGCTTTTCTACAAGAACTAATTTCATACATGACGGCAGATGGATCTTTAACGTCAAATAGAGGTAATCCCCATAATTCCCAGTAGGAATTTCTTGGATGAGGATCATCAGTATACTCAACGTTAGCTGATAAGCCTTTAGTAACAATATAAGCAAGCTGCTTATTAATTTGCTCATCAGTTAGGTCTGGAAGGAAGGAAAAAGTCCCTTGTGTTAGTCTCACTATTCTATGCTCCTTATTATTATAAGTTAAGTCTACTGATACTGTTCTAGTTTAAGCAGTAATAAGTAGTCATTAAACTAGACGTTTGCTGTTGGAGTCTCAACGAAATCAGCTGTATCAGTAGAAGTATAGTTAAAACTGATGTCCTTCCATAAATCTAGAGCTGTCTGTAGAGGTCCGCAAGTTTTTGCAGCGTCTCTTAAAATTTGTGGACCTTCTGCTACATAGTTACGGCCTTCATTTCTTGCCATTACCATTGATTCTAATGCTACTCTGTTTGCAGTTGCACCTGCTTGAATACCATCAGGATGACCGATTGTACCACCACCAAACTGAAGAACTACATCATCGCCTAAATAATCAAGAAGTTGATGCATTTGGCCAGCATGAATACCACCAGAAGCAACAGGAACTACTTTTCGTAAAGAAGCCCAGTTTTGTGCAAAGAATAAACCTTGTGGTAAATTAATCTCTGTATCACTTTCAAGTAAAGTATTGTAAAATCCTTTAATCATTAGAGGATCACCTTCTAGTTTACCTACAACTGTTCCTGCATGAATATGGTCAACACCCGCCATACGCATCCATTTACATATAACTCGAAAGTTCATTCCATGATTTTTTTGACGAGAATAAGTTGAGTTACCTGCTCTGTGTAAATGCAAAATCATATCATGTTTACGCGCCCAAATTGCCATACTTTGAATTGCAGTATAACCAATTACAAGGTCAATCATACATATGATACTACCAACATCTTTGGAGAATTCTGCTCTTTCGTACATATCTTCCATAGTTGCCGCAGTAACGTTAAGGTAATGGCCTTTGATCTCCCCAGCAGACGCAGATGCTTTGTTTACACCTTCCATAGAATATAAGAACCTTTCTCTCCAACGCATAAACGGTTGTGAATTAATATTCTCATCATCTTTCAGGAAATCTAGTCCACCCTTAAGACCTTCATATACAACTCTGCCGTAATTTTTGCCAGAAAGACCTAATTTAGGTTTAACTGTAGCACCTAAGAAAGGTCTGCCAAATTTATCCATACGTTCACGTTCTACAATCAGTCCAGTTGCTGGACCTTGGAAAGTTTTTAGATAAGCTATTGGCATACGCATATCTTCTAAACGAAGAGCTTTTACAGCTTTAAATCCAAATACGTTACCAATAATGGAAGCAGTTAAGTTTGCAATAGAACCTTCTTCAAATAGATCAATATCATAAGCAATATAAGCAAAATATTGGTCTGCAACATTTGGAACTGGATCTACTCGATATGCTTTTGCTCTATATAAATCGCAAGCTGTTAGCAAATCAGTCCATACAACAGTCCAAGTCGCTGTTGAAGACTCACCTGCGATTGCAGCAGATGCTTCAATAGGATCAACACCAGGTTGAGGAGTTATTCTAAACAAAGCTAAAATATCTGTTTCTTTTATTACATAATCAGCATCCCAGTAACCCATCTTCGCGTAAGGTATTACTCCTGATTCGTAACGTTCGCTTTTAATCCTAGTCCGTGATTCTACGGATTGAGACATGTATTCCTCCTTGATTATAAGGCAGTATCTGTTGCGTTGTTTGTACCATTATCATAAACTAATTTATAAACAATCAAGTATATTGTTATATAGTTAGGTTCTTATGGCCACAGAAAAATTACTTGTCTTGACAGTATATTTCTTGTGTTCAACCTTAATACAAAAATTATCACTATCAAGATATCACTCGGCAACCACTTTGTTTATATAGGTAATAAGTTTTTTTAATGTCTATTTAGTAAAAGTTAAATTAACACTAATACTAATTCATGATAGAAGATTTTTTTAAAAAATTGTGATAGAATTTGCTTAGCAAGGAACGTATATTAAAGGTTAAAAAATATGTCAGTATCTCAAGTTACAGACGCCTCTTTCAAACAAGAAGTTATTAATAACAACTTACCTGTACTCGTGGATTTTTGGGCGCCATGGTGTGGTCCTTGTAGAATGGTTTCTCCTGTTGTTGACGAAATTGCAGAAGAGTATGAATCTTCTATAAAAGTAGTAAAAATTAACACCGATGACAATCCTACTATAGCCGCTGAATATGGTATAAGAAGCATTCCAACGTTAATGATTTTTAAAGCTGGGGAAAGAGTGGATACAGTAATCGGTGCTGTGCCAAAATCCACTCTTGCGAGTACTCTTAATAAATACATAAGTTAGGACAAATAACATGGCAAGAAAGTGTGAACTTACTGGAAAAGTAGCCAATAATGGATACGCAGTATCTCATTCTCATAAAAGAACTAAAAAGTTACAGAAAGTAAATCTACAACAAAAAAAAGTTTGGTCAAGTAAGGACAACAAGTGGGTTAAAATGCTTATTTCTACAAAGGCGATTAAAACATTAACTAAAACTTTATAAAGGTGCACAAATGTCATTAATTAACACCAAACTTACGATTTTGTGTTAATATATTAATGAGAAGTAGAATTACTTCACATTAAGTTCAGAGTGTTTTGGGAGTGGTATTTATGCAAGCTAATAATAAGCCAAATGATGATTTCTATAGTTTTGTAGAAATGCAAGAGTTATCTGGAGAAGCCCCTATAGGCTGGTCCGCAACTTGTCTTGATCAAACAATTTGTTACTACTTGGATTGTGATAAAGAATATGCTGCAGAGCTAGATAGCTCTAGCTAGTATATTTTATATAGTTATAAAATAGTTCTGTTGAAATACACAAAGATATTTGTTGCATCTAACAATTTAGATTGCAACAAATATCTTTGTGTGGTATAATATAATATATGCTAGTATAGCTCAATTGGTAGAGCAACTGATTTGTAATCAGTAGGTTACGGGTTCAAGTCCCCTTACTAGCTTAAGGAAACAAGCTTAGGCCTGCTGTCTGTAAAACAGGAATATTAGCTAAAAGTAAGTAAGCAAAGCCAGAACCACCCACAGCACCGACTAGGAAACCTGCTGTAAACTGGCCCCATCCTTCCGAAGTTTGTAGAGGATCTTTAGAATCTGATCTTGAAAAGACACATTTCCATACATAGATAGACAAGTTGTTAGAATAATAATTAGCCCAACTGAAGATAGAAAACCCGCCAGCAAAGCTACATCTGTTCCCGTAGTGGCCAAGCTTGTCAAATGGCCCAATTAAAAAATATCCATGAGCCATACCTATTTCTAAACCTCGAAGGAGTGGTGATAAGCCTCGACGATAAGCTGGCAAATTTCCTAACAATCCTTTACTAAATGTCGAAGTGCTAACTGGTGTAGATAAATTACCTACAAACGGATCATCATTGTAAGGTTTAATAAATTCTGCCATAAAATTCTGTTCTCCAGAAGTTGAATAAAGTTAGTGTAAATACTATGTGGCATACGAATGCCGTGCTAAAAACTGAAAAAAGTTTTTTCGTATAGACGGCAAAGCATTTAACGTAATATAATACTGTAGTAATAGATTTGTACTATTTTTGTAAACACTATTGTAATAATAATAATAATACCATGTCAGTTTTTTTAGGATACATAATATTTCTTGTCGCTTTTTTTGGTTTAGCAACAGGATTATTTTTAGGTTTAAGAGCAATTAAACTAATTTAACGGAAAGAATACTTTTAAGTATTTTGATATTTCACAGTACAATCTTGTTTTCGAAAAACAAATTATGAAAAAAACATTGTCTATACATTTAATTAGGAAAGATGTAATTTTAGGTTCTAGGCGTTTTAGCAATTACTGGTGGGCTACAACTATTTTTATCGGAGCATTAGGCTTCTTACTGGCTGGATTATCAAGTTATTTCCGTACTAACTTACTACCTTTCACGAACTTGACAGAGCTAGTTTTTATTCCACAAGGTATTGTAATGACTTTTTATGGGAGCGTAGGAATTTTTTTAAGTCTATTTTTATGGTTGACTATTATTTGGAATATAGGTGGAGGCTATAATGAATTTAATAAAGAAAAAGGTATAGTTAAAATTTTTCGACTGGGATTTCCTGGTAAAAATCGACAAATTTGTCTTCAATTTAATATAAAAGATGTTAAGTCAATCAAAATAGATATTAAAGAAGGATTAAATCCACGTCGAGAGATTTATTTGTGTACAAAAGATAAGAGAGTAATTCCTCTTACTCGGGTTGGCCAACATTATTGCTGTCTGAAGTTGAAGAGCAAGCTGCGGAAATAGCCCGTTTTCTTGATGTTGTTTTAGAAGGAGCGTAGAGAAACTTTTGATTCTTATTAGTTTCTTAAGGTATGACAACTGTGTTATAGTATATCATAAGATAGTTGTCAATGTTGCGGGTATAGTTTAGTGGTAAAACCTTAGCCTTCCAAGCTAATGATGCGGGTTCGATTCCCGCTACCCGCTTTCATACTGTACAAGTGTACTGCTACTTAAAACCAAATAATTGCTTATACTTTCTTATAATGAATGAACAATTTTCAGTAAAAGCTTTGTTTAAATACTATTTCTGTGTTAAAAAATAGCTACTCATTAATTGTTTTTATTAGGAAATTTTATATCATATGTCTAGATACAGAGGCCCACGATTACGCATTTCTCGTCGACTAGGCGATTTACCAGGACTAAGTAGAAAAGCAGTTAAAAGATCCTATCCTCCAGGAGAACATGGGCAAAAATCGAGGAAGCCTTCTGAATACGCTGTAAGATTGGAAGAAAAACAAAAATTACGTTTTAACTATGGATTAAGTGAAAAACAACTGTTTAAGTATGTGAAGGCTGCTAAAAAACTTCAGGGGTCTACTGGTCAAATTTTGTTGCAATTACTAGAGATGAGAATAGATAATACTGTGTTTAGACTAGGAATGGCTCCTACAATTCCAGCTGCCAGACAATTAGTCAATCACGGTCATATTTGTGTTAATGGCCGGGTAGTTTCTATATGCAGCTATCAGTGTAAACCAGGAGAATTAATTAGTGTCAAACCTCAAGAGTCATCTAAAAAACTAGTAGAAAACTACTTGGCTTTTCCTGGGTTAGCTAACATTCCTAGTCATTTGGAGTTAAATAAGTCCACATTGTCAGGGAAAGTGAATGGAGTTATTGATAGAGAGTGGGTTGCTTTACAATTGAATGAGCTATTAGTTGTTGAATACTATTCAAGAAAATAAATACAGTTTGATGCTATGTGTTAGCTAAAGTCGATACCAATCGTTTTACCCAGAGTTCTATAAAAAAAAGTCTGGGCTTCGTACTTAATTTTAAGCGCTTATATAAGTGATTCGAATGATGTGTATTCACTAACTCTGTTGTTGTCTGGTATGCTTTTTTATTAGTAATAAGCACAAAGTTCTCCAAGCTTGTATTATTTAACTGCTCTTGTTCTTGTAAAAAACTTTCTAAATTATAAACTAATAAGTTCGGTTTTTTAATTGACTTTAAAGTTGGTATACTTTTTACAGAAGTAGTCCAGAAGTGATTAGCAGCTTCAAGGGTAGTAAAAATCACTTTTCTGTCATCATTTAATCCTGTGAATTTAATGGTTTGCCACTCACCATTTGAAGTTTTTATACTAATAGGCTGAATCATATAAATAGGCTGTCCCTGAAAAAAGTCTTTACCGTAATATTGCTTTTCATGAAAAACTAAACGCTTATCATTCTGATACTTCATTACTAAATCACCTACTTCTTTAAAATCTGGGATTAATAGGAATCGAGTATTTTGTATTAAACTTCTACTCATTTTGTAAGCAAAATTTAGGCCAACAGGCTCTACCTTAATATCCATATATCGAGAAGCTACTGGATTCTTAAGTTTGACAAAGTTTTGAAATTCACTTGCATCGTCCGGGTGAAAAAAGAATAGGCCGTGAGATAGAACTCTAGCTGAACTTGAGTCCTGCAGTATTTTTAAGAAAGATGAAGATACTTGGTCTAATCCTCGACTTTTGATACGTGACAAGGAGTGACCTAAGATAATTTCGTTAAACCCATTCTTTACTACAAAAACTGGAGAAGCTGAAAGGTGACCCATTAAAAGACCTTTAGATGCGCTAGAAATGCTATTAAAATTTTTATTTTTTACACGTGATACAATATTTAAAGGTACCCTTTTTTTATACCAAATATATTTTTGACTTGGAAAGCTTTTACTTGCTAGAACTTGTGATCCTGCAACAACGTCAATTCTCTGGAATAATAATGCCTTAAAAATCTCTTTATAAAATAGAGATTTATGATTCTTATCTTTATATTTTTTTATCCAGTTATTCGTTGCATCAGCAAAAATGTTGCCATCATTGACTGCTGATATGACTATAGATTCTTGGAAGGAACTACGTATTCTAGCTGAAACAAAATTACTACTAGGTAATCCAAAAGCCAGTATTCTATCCGGCTGTAAAACTGTGGAGTGTGACAAACTATAAGACTGTGTGTCAATAGGCGAACCAAATTTCACATTGCAATAAAAGTTATTAGAAGTGTTTAGACTGGCAGCTTGTGTGACATCTTGAGCAAGATTCATGACAATAATTGTAAAATAAATTAGATACGCAAACTATTCTTAACCAGACTGCAATTAACATTTACAAAAAATAATTTAATACATTTGTTTTTCTATATAGAGGATTACAACTCTTAACTAATGCTAATAGAGATTAGCATATATAAATTAAAATTTAACTAATTATTTATATGTAGCAAACTGTAATTGGTTATCCTGAGAAGGATTTGCCACAACCACAAGTTTGGCTTACATTTGGGTTGAAAAATTGAAACCCTCCTCCTATTAATTCTGTACTAAAATCTAATGATAAACCGTAGAGATACAGTAAACTTTTCGGGTCACAGACAACAGAAAAGTTCTCTAATACTAATATCTCGTCTGTATTTTTAAAATCATTAGTACTCTCAAAAGTCATAGAATAAGACATTCCTGAGCAACCACCTTGCTTAACGCCTATTCTTAAGTACACTTCATTTATGTAGTGACTTTTTAATGTAGTAAGTTGTTTATAAGCCTTATCTGTCACTTTTATGAAACTCATAATTAACTCCTATTTTTTTACATTGGTAACACGATTGTATGATTTGCAACTAATTTGATCGCAAACGCTGAACTAATGGAGCTGGTGGGACTTGAACCCACGTCCATTATAAAAATTGAAAATACTAACCTAAATTAGATACAATTAGGTAAGAACATAAATATTACTACTATTTTAAACTTTTCTGTTACTAAGAGCACCTCTCAAAGAATATTCGTAATGTACAAGAGTCTAACACTGCGAATGCTAAAAATTAATTGCATTTAAGCAATAGCTAATTTTTGAGAAAAAGAAACAATACTATTTTCTGCATTTATTAGTTTAACTAAAAGCTCCTATTAGAACCTTTGTTACTTTCATATTTTCTTTTTTTACAATGTAGAAACCTGGCAACCCCAATATTTATTCGACTATTAAACTAAGTCTTAATGTGAAAGATGTCAAGGTGTAACTGAATAAAACTACAATGACTCGGACAAGGAGGGATTCGAACCCACGACCTTCAGAATCGGAATCTGATACTCTATCCACTGAGTTACTTGCCCTATAGATACTAGAATACCATAAATATTTAATGAATTTCTTGATCTTAGTTTTGAATATATTTTTGATTTAGTAATATAGCTATCTCGGACTTTAGCAGTTCCCTGCCGATATAAGAAGCATGTTCAGCGGATATTGTAATATTTAACTGATTAACACGAAATATAGTATTACACAGTAGAGCCGCGGTTTTTTCTGTGAAAAATATAGCGTAAGTTTTACCTTTGCTATTAGAACAATACTGTTCGACATTAATACTATTATTAGCCTTGTTACTTGTAATAATAAAATAGCAAGCTGTATCTAACTGTATATGATGGTTTACGTAGTTGAAATTTGCAGTATCTATTAAGTATTGCTTACTATTCTGATCTAAAAGTATAGGTACAGTTAAACTTATTTTGCTATTTCTCATAGTTTGACTTTTTTAGTTTTTACTCATGTGTTACAAAACTTATTTATGAATAAGCCATTTATAATAAGAGACTACTCAGGTTCTTTAAAAAAACCTTTATTTCTTAAACTTTATAAAAAAAGTAATCGAAAACTACGTATAATCTATATATGTAAACTCTATTCTCTTTATTTACTCATATCATAGATAGGGAACAGTAGATTTTAAATAAATTTTATAAACGCCGGCAATTATATTACATTATAAGTAATTTATAACACTGCTCTGGCAGCAAGCAGGAGAATTAATTTATGCAAGATGCTATAACAGCAATATTAAATCGTTACGATCTTACTGGTCGTTATCTTGATAAAGCAGCTGTCACACAACTAGAATCCTTTTTTTCAAGTGGTTTAGATAGAATCAAAATCGCCGAGGTGATTAACAATCAAGCAACAAATATTTTAAAAGAAGCTGCAGCGCAGTTATATGAAGAACAACCGGAGCTGCTAAGGCCAGGAGGTAATTCTTATACTACTAGAAGATATGCCGCATGTTTACGAGATATAGAATATTATTTGCGTTATGCTAGTTATGCATTGATTGCTGGTAGCACTAATGTTCTAGATCAGCGAGTACTAAACGGGCTTAAAGACACTTATAATTCACTATCTGTGCCTATTGCTCCAACAGTAAGAAGTATGCAGCTATTACAAGAGATTATAGAAGAAGAACTCGATCTACAATCAATTGCAAGAAAAGATATTATAAGAGAACCTTTTCAATATCTTATTAGCGCCTTAAGTGAACAAGATTTGTAAATAATAAACTAGCTTTATAAGAACGGGTTGCGAGAGGTTTCTGATATATTAATATTCATTAATATTTTAAATCCTTTTAAAACTCCGTTTTTGGAAACTATGATTAAAACCAAACTTTTTACTTTTTTTTCTTACATATTAAAAAATTTTAGCAGTAAACTATATTATTCATTAACCGAGTTGACATCTGGATTAATTGCTCTACTATTAGGATTTTTTATTTCAACAGGCTTATCTACAATCCCCGGACAAACAGGAGATTGGGGGATTATTGCTGCAAGTTTTATAATTGCATCCACTGAAGTAGTTAGTAAAATTGTATACTCTAATCGTATACAAGTCACTAACAAAATCAACCTAATAAACAATCTAAAAATTGGTATAACATATGGGCTATTTGTTGATGCATTTAAACTTGGTAGTTAATTTAAATTAACAGTTTGTTTTTGTAATAGACTATGATATAATCGTGTAGTTGACGCGGGCGTGGTGGAATTGGTAGACGCGCTAGATTTAGGTTCTAGTGAGATAATCTCGTGAGAGTTCAAGTCTCTCCGCCCGCAGTTATATTTTGTTTAGTAGTTCCAACGTTGAACTACAAGTTTAATTGAGCCATCTTTTTGATAGATTTGTTCTGTTTCTTCAAAGCCTTGTTTCCTGGTTTCTTCAATAATAGAATGATAAGCATATTTTTGTGACAGTTTATCTAGAAATACTTCTAAAGACCACGCTTGTTGCCAGAGTTGTAAATCTGCAACTAAGTGATATTCTCCATTATTCCGAACAAAGCCAATATGAGATGAGTTACTTTGTTTGATCAAAATATCTACTTTTTGCTCAGTATTTTTTTCATCTTTTGAATTGTCAGCATTTTGATCCCAATGTAATCCTAGATCGCTTAGCGCATGTTTCAATAAATGTAAATCTTTGATAGTTGTTTGAATCTTTGTAAAGTGTGACATTAGTTGTTGAGAGCAGCAAAATTATGTAAATTTTAAAAATCAGAATAAGCAGCATTACTATGCATTGATACTATTATATATCTAAAGTCAGAGTTATTATCAGAAAACTAGAAATTTATTATCGTATTAAAAACACCATATAACAGCTATGCAATTTGACAGGACAGCCTAAACTACATAGATCTTGATTATTATCTAATCAACTATCAGCACAACTAAAGGAACACAAAGATTATCTTTTTTGACGCAATACTCTATTATAAAGAGAATACTTGTGACTATCGATTTAACATTTACTTAGTGAGATTTTATTTTTTAATACTTTTCATAAAAAGGTTCTCATTGCAAGGAATTTTAAGTAATAATAATAGTAACAGACAATGATTTGTTTGGGAAGCATCTTAGTTGAATCCTAAAAAATTGATAAAAAATTATGACTGCTACTTTACAAAGACGCGAAAGCGCTAGCTTGTGGGAACGTTTCTGTTCTTGGATTACTAGTACAGAAAACCGCCTATACATTGGTTGGTTTGGCGTTCTAATGATTCCGACTCTATTAACTGCCACATCTGTATTCATCATTGCATTCGTAGCTGCACCTCCAGTAGACATTGATGGAATTCGTGAGCCAGTTGCTGGTTCCCTTCTATACGGAAACAATATCATCTCTGGTGCTGTTATTCCAAGTTCTGCAGCTATCGGTATTCACTTCTACCCAATTTGGGAAGCTGCTTCTTTAGATGAATGGTTATACAACGGTGGTCCTTACCAACTAGTTGTACTTCATTTTTTAACTGGCGTAGCTTGTTATATTGGTCGTGAGTGGGAACTAAGCTACCGCCTAGGTATGCGCCCATGGATTTCTGTTGCTTTTACTGCTCCTGTAGCAGCAGCAGCAGCAGTATTCTTAGTATATCCAATTGGACAAGGTAGTTTCTCTGATGGAATGCCTCTAGGTATCTCTGGAACATTTAACTTCATGCTTGTGTTCCAAGCTGAGCACAACATTTTAATGCACCCATTCCACCAGTTAGGTGTTGCAGGTGTGTTTGGTGGTTCCTTATTCAGTGCTATGCATGGATCCCTAGTTACATCTAGCTTAATTCGTGAAACAAGCGAAAATGAATCTGCTAACTATGGTTACAAATTCGGACAAGAAGAAGAAACTTACAACATCGTTGCAGCTCATGGCTACTTCGGTCGTTTAATCTTCCAATATGCTAGTTTCAACAACTCTCGTTCTCTACATTTCTTCTTAGGTCTATGGCCTGTAGTTGGTATCTGGCTAACAGCTTTATCTGTAAGCACAATGGCATTCAACTTGAATGGTTTTAACTTTAACCAATCTGTTGTTGATAGCCAAGGTCGTGTAATTAACACATGGGCTGATATCATCAACCGTGCCAACCTAGGTATGGAAGTAATGCACGAACGTAATGCTCATAACTTCCCTCTAGACTTAGCTTCTGGTGAATCTTTACCAGTAGCTCTAACAGCTCCAGCTGTTAATGGTTAATTTTTAACTAAATAAATGACTAGATAGTTATAGTTTAGCAAAAATAGAAGCTTTCTCTTTCTCAAGGGGAAGCTTCTATTTTTGCTACATATTACTATAAGAGTTTTACAACAAATGTGAGCTGTTAATATTAGCAATTTGCTTTGAGAGATAACGGTACCAAATACTGGGGAGTATTTGGTTATACTTAGGAGAGTAAATAAGTTTAGATCTGCTGGTTAATACTGGATACTTTTTATTAGTAATATCATTACGCACGACGTATAAGTTACGTACCAAAAAAAAGTTGGCTAGTTTGTACAAAGTAGATTTTTGAAAAAAGACTTTATTGATAAGACTAATTTCTTCGCATAGCCAGGAGGGATTAAAATCTTGTGCTTGCTTCTTTTTATAGTGAGCTCTTTGCAAGGTTTCAAATTGGTTGGACTGTATGAAGAAGTGAAAATAGTTTGAGTCTTTACTAACTAGTTCATATAAACTTTTTCCCTGCCTTTTTCTAGTTAATTCTACTAACCCTAACTCCGATAGTTGGACAATTTGGGGCTTAGATTCATCAAGTCCTAACTCTTTATTCAAGTGTTCTAAGAGCTGCAGTTGATCTCTTTGTGACTCCATATCAATAAAATCAATTATAATTACACCAGCAATATTACGGATTTGCAACTGATAAGCTATTTCTGTAGCTGCGGAACAATTAGTTTTTAGGACTGTTTCTCTAGCACTTGTAGAATTGTTGAAAGATCCAGAATTGACGTCAATAACTGTGAAAGCTTCTAATGTTTCTATAAACATATATCCACCAAGTATAAGATTGACTTTAGGAATTAAAGCTCTATTAATTGCTTGGTTGATACCAAAAGCATTTAGTATACATTGATTACTATTATAAACCTTGGTTAACGGAACTGCTCCAGGGTAGTGGCAATACCATGTATGAATATAGTACTTTAGCTGCTTTAGTCCTAGACTTGAATCAATTACTATGTTTTGTGTGTTATTGTTATAACAATCTCTCATTACTTTTTTTACTATATCTTCATCTTTATAAAGAAGTAGGGGTGCGTAATCATTAATTGCAGATTTTTGTACAAAGTTCCATTGTTCTATCAAGTTTTTTAATTCACTTAGTATGACTTCTTCGTCTACACCTACTGCAGAAGATTTAAATAGTAAGCCCATTGTTGCTGGCTTTATTAAAATAGCTAGAGCTTTTAAATAATAGCGCTCGTCTTCATCATATATTTTTCTAGATATACAAATTGCTTGACTGAAAGGCATTAGTACAATATATCGACCTGCCAAAGTAATATTAGCACTAAGTCTAGGTCCTTTGTTTAAAGTTGGTTCTTTAATAATTTGAACTAAGATTTTTTGGCGAATTGTCAAAATACTGTTTATATTATGGACATAATATTTTTTTTTCAGTGGGCCCGTATCGCTAATATGTATAAAACCGCTATATTCATGTTTTCCTAGATCAATAAATGCTGCATTTATTCCTGAAAAAATTTTATCAACACACCCTAAGTAAATATCACTTACTTGATAATGAGCATTTGATACTACTAGTTTATGTATCTGACCACAATGTATTACAGCAGCAATATTGTGCAGACATGAAATTACAATAGTATTTGTCATCAGATTTCACAGCAGGTCTTTAATAAAATCCATTGGTTCATTAAAAAACTCCATTTTTGAATAAATCCAGCATATGATGGCAGTGTAGCTGAAATAGATAAGACTCTTGTATCTCGCACTAACTTGATATTTACTTCTTAATAGAGTAAACGCTAATTGTCTTTTGTTTCTGATTTGATTTTTCAAACAATACGAACCCATCAATCAATGAAAATAGAGTATCATCTTTACCTTTACCAACATTTTGGCCGGGCTTAACTTTGGTACCTCGTTGTCTAATTAAAATATTACCAGCTACTACATGTTCTCCACCATACTTTTTGACGCCTAGGCGCTTAGAATTCGAATCTCTACCATTTCTTGTACTACCACTACCTTTCTTGTGTGCCATATTATTTATATTAGTTTAATACTCAAAGTCTTTATTGTCATTTAACAACTGTCTTTTCAGGTATGATTGAATCAATCATTAACCGAGTCAACTCTTGCCTATGACCTTTTTTTAATCTCATTTTCTTTTTCCGCTTCATTTTAAAAACCGTTATCTTTTTACCTCTTAAATGCCTCATTACTGTAGCTTTTATTGTAACACTCTCTATACAAGGATGACCTAGCATAACTTGTCCATCTTTGTTTAATAATAAAACTTTTCCAAAAATAATTGACTGACCTGGACTGACATCTATATGATTTAAATCATAATAGCGACCTTCTTCTACCCAAAGTTGCTTCCCACTTGCTTCAATAATTGCGTATGTCATAGATTATGCTAAAGTTAATGTACAATAATATACTGAATCAATCGTTTTCTCATCTTACCTATACTGCCGAGACCATTATATATCAAGAAAAAATATTATTCAATAAAGTTATGATCTTGAGATACTTGATATTTCATAATGTCTGTGAGGATACTGTGCGGTAAATATTTGATTGCCTGCTGATGTTCATATGTACTTAATGTAATAGAATACGAGCAAAGCCAATGCATCTCAGAAATAATTCTTGAATATTTTACTAACGAAGGAAGAGATAGTTTATGTCCCAAAGTTGTATGTGCAGAGAAATCTCTGCCACATAAATAATATCCGTCAGGGCTCACAAAATTCATATATCGTTTCAGTGCTCCATATATAGGTCCTTGAATAATATTTAAAGATTTAGCTTTTTGTAGGTTAAATACTCCTTCCTTTTCTTTTTTTAAAATAGTGAATCCATAAAATAGACTTTTAACATTCAGTGGTAAACAAATGACAGAGTACAACTGCTCTGAAACAAGTTCTCCATATTTTATATCATAGAAATTAATCGGAAAGGAGAAATTTGTTTGAGAGTATTTCGTGCTAGCTTGAAGATACTGTTTCAATGACTTAGGACCATATATACTGATAGGCTGTAATTTACCACTGAGTGTTAAACTAGATAGTAAACCAGGTAGACCTGCTGCATGTTCGAAGCTAGTACCAGAAATAAAGATTCTGGTAATATGACTTGACTTAAGTTGACTGTTCAAGAAAGCATTCTGAATATTTTCAGTACAATTAAACAACCAAATTTCACTAGTCTGGTCTAGCTTTACTACGTAATTTGTAGTTTGAACTTCGTTAAAGCTACTATTGATTTTGTTATCAAGTAGAATGATTTTCAAATGCTTAATATGTAAAAGTTACTGCCTTTTTGTTATTTAAAAAATTTTTAGCTTTATAATAAAGAGTTGCCTTACTCACTAATAGGCTCCGCTATTTCAGAAGAATTATAAATAAATCCATTGGATTTTCCAGTTAGCACAGACTTAGCTAATGATAAAGCTTTTTGAGATTCAATTTTAGCTTGATTTTTCCAATTTGCTTTACGTGCATTTTTTTTAGCTTTAGATGTTCTTTTCTTTGGAACAGCCATAGTTTTATTGTTAATTTAATTAATTATAAGAAATAAGTTAACGAGGACTTATTGAAAGTACAAGTGGATTTCATAAGCTTAATGTGTAATAACATTAAGTACAAGGGGTCTTGGGCTTTTTTGTTAGAGTTCAAAACAGAGATAGAGAAGTCAAAACTTTCTATCTCTTTTAAACAACTAATTACACCATACGAAAAGCTAAGATGTCATTTTACGAAATTGCTGTAATGCAACTCTGCCAATATTATAGACAGCCCAGGATGCAGCAGCTAACACTGGAATTAATACTATTAGAAGTCTAGAGTCCATATTGTCTCCTGGATTGTTTAATCAAAATAAAATTTATGATATCTATTATGTAAATTTAACATCAAACTGATAGTAAAATCTAACACCGTATGTTCACTGTTATACTTTTTATTATTGCTAAGATGATGCAGCTTGATAGTAAATACTTAACTTGGCAAACTGCATACCTCAAATAATATTAAATAATATACACTATACTATAATTCTTTCATGACAGATCTTCCATTTACATTGGATCAGTTAAGAATATTAAAAGCTATTGCCAAAGAAGGAAGCTTTAAGAAAGCTGCTAATAGCTTATACGTTTCTCAGCCAGCTATTAGTTTACAAATTCAAAACTTAGAACGCCAGTTAAATGTTTCTCTTTTTGAGAGAGGCAATAAAAAAGCAACATTGACGGAAGCCGGTAGTTTGCTTTTGCGGTACGGAGAAAGAATTTTAGCTCTGTGCGAGGAAACATGCCGGGCTCTTGATGACCTACAAAATCTACAGGGGGGGACATTAATTATTGGGGCCAGTCAAACAACTGGAACGTATCTAATGCCACGATTAATAGGACTATTTAGACAAAGATATCCACAAGTAGCTGTGCAGTTACAAGTACATTCTACGAGACTGATTTCATGGAGTGTAGCTAATGGACAAGTTGACTTAGCAATTATTGGAGGTGAAGTTCCTACCGAATTACAGGACGTTCTACAAGTCACATCGTATGCAGAAGATGAGTTAGCATTAATTTTACCTATGTCACATCCTTTTTCTAAATTAGAAGATATACAAAAAGAAGATTTGTATCGGCTAAGATTTATTGCTTTAGATACGCAGTCAACGATAAGAAAAGTCATAGATAAAGTACTAAGTCAGCATGGTATTGATAGTAGTCGCTTCAAAATAGAAATGGAATTAAATTCTATAGAAGCTATCAAAAATGCCGTACAGTCAGGGCTAGGCGCTGCTTTTGTTTCTGTTTCAGCTATTGCGAAAGAGTTAGAGCTCGGTATTGTACATTGGGCTCAGATTGAAAATGTTACTATCAAGCGCATGCTATCCATTATAGTAAATCCCAATAGGTACAAATCAAAAGCAACTGAAACATTTAGCCAAGAAATACTCACACTATTTGTCAGCCCATCCCAACATAAAGTATTGACAGATAAACTATAAAATAAATAAGTAGCTTTTATTACAGTAATAAGCTGGCAAAAAAACAGAAGTTACACTCTTTAAGTTGCAGCAGTAATATTTAAAGACTCTTCAGACAGTTGTAAACTATCTTCAAATTGCCCAATGCTGACATATCCAATTCTTAACTTAAGCCAATTAATGAATATTGAGTTTGTAGAAATCACAGCTACAGAACTACCTGCAACAATATTTTTAAATGCAACCATTTCGGGCCTTTCTAAGAAAGATGGATTTGGTACTAGCCAAAAGTCAATGCTTCTATTGTTAGCGTGGTAATAACTAATTCTCTCTCTAAAGACTTCCTCAAGAGGCTCTTCTGTCAATAAGAATTTTTGACTAGCAAGTACAAAGTAATAAGTTGTCATTGTTATAATTTGTAATAAAATAGTTATAGTCGCTAATATAATATAACTTTATTTCTGCAAGAACTATTAAGATCTGTAACACCTTACTATCATGTGAGAATAAACTTGCTTTTCAGGGTAGTCAACAGTTATCGTATAAAATTGAATAAGATATTATTTACTATGGTATAACGTGAACAATTATTGGCCAGACTGTCAGGGACCAACGCTTAATAAAGAAGTAGCTAAATTATTAGTTCAAGCTTCAGAAACAATTAATAAAAAATTAACTAATTGCTCTCAAGAAGTGCTAATTTTAGATGTTTTTCGAGTAGAAGTAAAGAGAAACTTATTAAAAATAGTCTTATCTGAACTGGAATCACTGCTGCTAGAAATTTATAATTCCAACTTAGAATTAAATGATATTCTTAAGTTAACAGAAAACATTTTATTAGATCTGCTACACAGGTCAATTAAAAGATTTTGCAAATTATATGAGCTAAACTATGACACAGAATATCAGGATATTCAGGACTTAAGTTATTTAATACATGATTATAGAATGCTAATACAAGTTCTGATAGTACAATTACTTTTTGGGTCTTCTCTAACTATTCGAAAAACATTTAATCTTTTTGCTACAAATATTCCAACTAAACAAGTAGAAATTTTTCTAGAAAACTGCCTAATTCAATTAAGTAACATTATTGCTCATGTACTAATTCAAAATTTTTCAACAGTCAATGAAACTAATACTAGCTACATATGCAATGTCAAATTTTTATCTGATCGAAAATTAGAGAAATTAAAAAATAACTTAGTTTGGCACACTTTACTTACAAGCTATGTAGAGCGACCGAGAGCAATTTATGAAAGTCGTTACAAAGTATGGGGATTCTATCAGGAAGGATTAAACTGTCGCTATATATATGCTTGTAGGTCAGCAGAGTTATACACTTTGTCATCAGCGCAAGTACTAATTACTTTTTTGCTTGAAACACAAGACTTCTTTATTCCTAAGATAAAGAGCACCGTTTTTTTATTGGCCAATTCATACTTTGTACAGGGCAAAAATTATTTAATCAAATTATGGCAACACTTTTAGAGATAGTACGTCGTGGTTCTAAATTGAGTTCTCTTTAAGGCTTTATAAATATTTAATTAAATTAAGAAAATAAGATGGATAATCTAATTCAAACTCAGCTTATGGAATTAAGAAAAAATATAAGCTCTAAGATTGCTACAAGAAGACAACTGGAGATTATTGATAATATAAAAGAAGATAATACTGTTCAATTACAATCTTTAGCAGATTTATTTTACGAGAGACTTCAAAGACCTCGCTATACTAGTAACTGTGTTGATGGCTTAATATATGAAAAGTTACTCAATAGTCGTAATCAAAAAATAGTAAACTTTACATCCAAATTATGTCCTTGTGGTATTGTTCCATTGAGATCTGCAAAACAGATGAATTATCAAGATTTACAGACTCTATTGGTTCAGCGTGATCTTCTTGCAGCAGATAAACTAACTCAAAGAAAACTTGTTGAGCTAGCAGGCATAGATGTAAAAAATAGAAATTGGCTATATTTTACAGATATAAATAAGATACCCGCTCAAGACTTACAGACTATTGACAAATTATGGCATACGCATTCTAAGGGAAAATTTGGTTTTGCTGTTCAGAGACAAGTATGGCTTAATGCTGAAAAAGATTGGGGAAAACTATGGGAGCGCATTGGATGGGAAGTAGACCAAACACCTTGTAGATATCCTGAAGAGTTTCAATGGACTTCTCATGGCCCGCAAGGACACTTGCCCCTTTTCAATCAACTGAGAGGAGTACAAGTACTCTCTGCTCTTTTTGCTCATCAAGCATGGATAGATTACTGATTGTATTTAATCTTTGAAGCTTTTCATTATATCAACAAACTGTTCAAACAAATAGTCTGCATCGTGTGGACCGGGACTCGCTTCTGGATGATACTGAACAGAGAAGTAAGGACTTAAACTATGACCTGTTCCGGCTACCGTAATATCATTTAGGTTAAAATGTGTCACCTTTAAAGGTGACGATAAAACTGATTCTACGTCAACTGCAAAACCATGGTTCTGGCTAGTTATCTCAACTTTTTGATTTAAGCCAGATGGTTGATTAGTACCTCTATGGCCAAATTTAAGTTTAAATGTTGTGGCTTCAAGGGCTAAATTCAGAATTTGATGGCCCATGCAAATACCGAACATAGGTATGTTATAATCTAGTAATCTTCTAACTGTTTGGACACCATAATGCACCACAGCAGGGTCACCTGGACCATTCGACAATAATATTCCATCAGGTTGGTAACTCAAGATTTCTTGTATACCTGTTTCAGCAGGAACGACAGTTATACGGCATCCTAATGTTGCCAGGCGTCTAAGTATATTGAATTTGACACCAAAATCTAAAACTATAACTTTTAGCTGATATAAAGGTTCTACTTTATCTCTATCTATAAGATACCAGCAAGGCAAACTTTTTTCGTCCCATGGATATATGTTTTTGGTTGTTACATAAGGTATTAAGTCTAAGCCTTGCATTTGTGGAGTATTTAGTATCTTTTGCTTTAAATAAACAGGGTTCAAACTATTAGTGGAGATACATCCATTCATTGTACCAAAACGACGTAAGTATTGAGTAAGTGATCTAGTATCTATTCCAAAAATAAAAGGGATATAATTTTCCTGCAGATATTGTACTAATGATTCTTGCTGCCTCCAGCTACTTGACACTTGACAAATATTTTTCGCAACAAGACCTTTAATGCTAACTGCTTGAGATTCTATATCTTGCTTATTAATTCCAGTATTACCGATTTCCGGATAGGTAAATGTTACAATTTGCTGAAAGTAGCTTGGGTCTGTGATAATTTCTTGATATCCAGTCATTCCAGTATTAAAAACCACTTCGCCAATAGTGCTATCTTTTTGTTCTGCAAGAAATGACCAACCTTTATAATAAGTACCATCTTTTAGTACAAGGATTGCCGGTATTCTTTTTATCATAATATCAATATTGTGTAAATGTTTTTATGGCATATCATAACAAAGAATAGACAATCTAATAAATAATTATCATTAGACTGTCTATTCTTTGATACTAAAACAAATCAAGTATAGTAGTTACCAACCCTTTTCGGACTGCGATAAGACGTAATTAGCAGCATCTTCAATATCTTCATCAACCAGTCTCCCTCCAAAAGCAGGCATAGCATTCTTCCCATTTTTTACTTGATAGGTAATAGCATCAATACTGTTCATGCTATTGGCTTCAAGAACATCTTTTTTAAGTGTCTTATCTGGCATAATAGCGTTGTTACCACCAGCATGGCACGCAGCACAATTAGCGGAAAAGACTTTTTCCCCATTATCTAAATCTGCTGCCAGAGCAACTTGAGTACAACTTATGACAAAAAAACTAAGTACTGTCAAAAGAACTGACATCGTCTTTTTCAATTTAACTTCTCCTTTTTAATAACTAGGCAAATAACGTGATTGAGTTGTGCTAAAAAGTAGCTTTATGCTACTTAGCTCCATCATTAATATATAGCATGATCTCGAAAAATTATCATACTTGAACACAAAATTCATAAAATAGTATTAACAAAGGTACTATGTCTCAAGTTTTAATAGTAAATTTTTCCTCCACCCCACTTCTCAGATACAATTTTAGGTTGAAGCAAGATATGACCAGCAATCGTAAATAAATCTTCATCTGTTAGATTGCGCATTTTAGGAAAGATTTCTGCACTTTTAATACTTGGATGTAATTCGGCAATTGACTCCGCACCATCATAACTTGTTGGATCTTTCATGTAGTCTACTAATGCCTGAATACTATCCCTCTGTGGCGTCGCTAATCCTAAAGACTCTGGATCTAATCCAACATTAGGATTGGTCTTTGTAATACCACCATTATGGCAGATAGCACAAGAGTTATTAAATAACCGCTTACCGCGTTTAACTTGTTCTGGCGTAAGGACTACAGTTCTTCCTGAAGATTCTAGCGGAACTGTTCTTGTTGCCTCGTCTAGCTCTATTCCATATGCATTGGTACTAATGGAGAGTGCAGTTACTAGCCCCAATAAAGCAGCAAGCCTAGAAGATCTTTTAAGCATAAAATTCCTCGAAATTTAATAGGTCAGTGTTATGAGGAAATATAGTATTGCTACATCTAGTTCAATATATTTCCTCTTGCAAAATTTGTTTTAGACTAAATTTGCCTAATAATCTTCAAAAGGCTGGTTACAAGACGACAAAAATAGAATTAACACAAATTTTTCTACAATAGTAATTGTAATTCTAGTTAGTGTACAAATATCTTTAGTGAAGATTTCTTAATATCTTAATTTTTATTAGAATTTTTAAAATTTAATCAATGACTAGTTACTTATTACTGGTATGCAGAGATAAAATTTGTATTAGTTTTGATCTAAGCTGAGTTCTTGGTACAATTAGATCTAAGAAACCATGTTCAAACAAGTATTCAGAACTCTGAAAATTTTCAGGCAGATCTTCTTTGATAGTCTGTTCTATAACTCGTCTGCCAGCAAATGCAATGAGAGCTTTTGGTTCTGCTATAATTAAATCTCCTAACATCGCAAAGCTAGCAGTTACTCCTCCTGTCGTAGGAGATGTTAATACAGAAAGATATAGAAGATTTTTCTTTTTATGCATTTCTAGAGCAGAAGAAATTTTCGCCATTTGCATTAAACTTAACATTCCTTCTTGCATTCTAGCTCCGCCTGATGCGCACAATATAATTGCTGGTAGTTTTTCTTGAGTTGCTTTTTCCAGAAGTCTCGTTAATTTTTCGCCTACAACAGATCCCATACTGCCTCCCATGAATCGAAAATCCATAATACCCAAACATATTTTGTGGCCATGCATTTTACCTAGACCTGTTTGTACAGCATCTTGAAGTCCAGTCTTACGAGCAGTATCTTTAAGTCTTTGGCTGTAGAGCTTTTGATCTTTAAAGCCTAGTGGATCTGTAGAAATTAGATGAGCATCCATTGGTTGCCAGCTTCCTTCATCGATTAACTGCTCAATTCTTTCGTTGCTAGATGTTTGAAAGTGGTAACTACATTGAGGACAAACTTTGAGATTCCGCTTTAAAACTTTGGAGTACATTAATAAACCACAGTCAAAACATTTAACCCATAATCCATCAGGAATTGTTATATGTTTGGTATTTTTGATGGTATGGGCTTTAGGATTTTCTTTTTTAGAGGACCAATTGTATAAAGACATATGCTTTGCTTTCTTGATTAAACATATTAGTATGTGTATAAAGTACTGGGGCATAGAGAGACAGACAATAAGCAAAAAAGAAAAAATATTGAGACTATGAAAAGTTAACCATGGCTAAATAGAATGTAATGAAAATTACATACTATTACACAGCACCAAGCGAACAGTTTTTTAAAATATATAATTATATGGAGAGCAGATTTATTTAAAACATATTTTGTTATTAATCTTAGCTAGCATCTCCATATTTTGCTAACCCAATGTTAAGATCGAATTGTTCTATCTTTTTGACTCACAAATAGTAGTGCTAATGTTATTGGGACTACTACAATTACAGCACCCAAAACAAGACTGTTTAGAAAACTTGATAAAGACGGTGTCATATTTTATTTTCCTTATATATTTATTTTTATGATTATATGGTAAAGATAAAATTTTCTTAACTATAATTCAATACTAAATTCAATTTTATCACTTAAAATAACAGATAAGATATTTTCTGATAAAAATGTATATATATTATCTGTATATTCTCAGAAATACTATTAATCAGTAGTTCTGATAACAAAAGCGGATGTGGTGAAATTGGTATACACGCACGCTTGAGGGGTGTGTAGCGAAAGCTATACGAGTTCGAGTCTCGTCATCCGCAGTAACACAACTACCACTTAAGGACTATAGCTCCCCAAGTTAGCCCCGCTCCAAAACCAGCTAGCACAATAATTTGGCCCGGCTGTATTTTATCAGACCTGTTAGCTTCATCTAGAGCTAAAGGAATTGAAGCCGCAGAAGTATTTCCATAATGCTCTAAATTAGTAATCATTTTAGAAAAAGGTATAGATAATCTGTTAGCAATAGCTTCTAAAATTCTTGTATTTGCCTGGTGTAATATAAACCAGTCCACTTCGTCTATTGAGATATTTACATTATTTAGACATTCTTTAATCACTGAGGGGACTTGGAATACTGCAAATTTATAAACCTCTTTACCATTCATTGTTATGGAATTATAATGTCCTTGAGGAATCTCTGTAACTCCAAATTGTTGTGCTTCTAATGGTACATTCATCAACTGCAAATGGCTATTAAGTTGACCATCTGTACAAAGTTTAAAACCTAAGATGCTATTTTTCGCGCTTTTACCTACGACTACTGCCCCAGCACCATCACCAAATAAGATACAAGTACTTCTATCCGACCAATTAATCCATCTAGACATTGTATCTGCACCAACAACTAAGATATTGTCATAAGAACCTGTCTGAACAAACTGTGCGGCTGTAACTAAAGCGACAATAAAGCCAGAACATGCAGCTGTTATGTCGAAGGCAAGTGAGGAAGTTGCGCCTATTTCTGCTTGTAATTGACTGGCACTACCAAACAAGTCATCAGGTGTAGATGTTGCTAAAATAATTAGATCAATATCAGCAGGTTTAATGTTAGCTGCAGAGAGAGCATTATTAGAAGCTTCTGCGGCTAACTGAGTTAATGAATGTGAAGAAGGAGCAAGGTGTCTTTTTTTTATTCCTGTTCTTGTCGAAATCCAATGGTCAGACGTCTCGATCATATCTTCAAAGTAGTGATTCTCTACAGAAAAATTAGGGACAGACGAACCTGTTGATAAAATATGAACACCCATTAAGTTAAGTTTCCATTGTTTATATGAGATATAAAGAAATTTTATAAAAAAGTATAGATGTTTTCTATATTAATATCAAACTATTAATTATTTTTATTGAAAGGTTGTATCAGTTTTTGCAAATTTACTATAGTAGAAAACTTGAAAAATTGACTTGGAGGGATTTTATCTAAAATAGTTGTTCACCCGAAAGTCATAACTGTTATAGATAAACATTATTGCTGCTACCTTCCGGTTCTGACAAGATTTTGCTTCTACAATTATATGTTTTCGGGCTTGAGCTAACTATAACACTAGACAAGTATTTATTCAACTAGTGAATTAGAATAGTTGCTTATGACATTCCTCTAATTATATAGTCAAAATACGGAGCTATTATCTGTACGTCATCTGCTCCTAGCATTTCTAAAGAAGCTTCTTTCAAACATTGAATTGCATCTAACATTCCAATAATGGGAACACCTAAAGAGTTATACATTTCTCTGACACCTACGATGCCAATTGTTTCTATCGAATCTTTGTCGCCCGCTAGTACACCATATGTAATTAGTCTTAAGTACCAACCATAGTCTCGCAGACACAGTGATCTTTTTTTTGAGCCTGCAGCATTACCGCCTGGAGCAATATACTCTGGGTGGAGCTGAAAAATTTGCTTACTAGCTTTTTGTATAATTTCTTTTTCTTTATCTCTAATAGTAAGAGCAATTCTAATTCTATTACTACCAGTTGTTAGATAATCTTGAATAGACTGAAGCTCTCCGATTGTAGGATATCGTAATTCATCGTCAGCATTAACTATAATTTGGCTTACTAAACTCATAATATTATTGTTTTTTTATCATGTCAGATCTAATATTAAAGTAATCGAAAGATATATAGTTCAGAAGAATAGATACTTATGTAGTATGCAAAAAAGCTACACAAATAATAGATTTTAATCTATTTTTTCATGCAGCTTTTCATAAATATTTATTTACAAGTAAAAGTATAAGACATCTGGGAAAAAGCGGTTTAATTCTATTATAAAACCTGCTGTGAAAGTCATCCAAAGCACACCAATGACCGGTGCTGTTGACAAATATTTTGTAAAGTTATTGTTCATATAGATTTTTTATTAACGGGGTGAAACAGTAATATCATCATTGGAAGCAACTAGTTCTCCTCTACTAAATTCTTGCCAAGCTGCTAGTGGCCATGCAAAACCAGACGACATGAATTTAATAGCTAATGGAACATCTAAAATAATTTCTTTCTCTGTTGGCTTACTAGTTTTTGCAACAGATAAAAGATAACCTCGGCCTACCCATCCAATCCATCCCGTAATATACAGGAATAGTAGTCCAGGAAAAACGAAGTCGCCTGCTCGACTCCATCGACCATCAGAAATCAGATGTGGCAAACCATCTGTTCCGCATAATAGGCCTGCGCGACCATAAGTAGCAAATCGAGTTTTTGTTTTGTCTATCTGCTTATTTAAAGCCAAAGCCGGTGGGGTATCAGCGTCATATTTAGCTAGTCTAGCTTGTAATTTTTTGACACTATTGACCATACGCTTATTAAAAGCTGCAGAATCTTTACAAGGCACCAATCCTGCCACTTCTGCTTTAGCTAATTTGGGGTTACTCAAAGCAAGAAGAACTAGCAAACAAGTTACGAATATAGATTTCTTCACAGATAACTCCTTTAGAAGGCATTAAAAATAGAATAGCAGGTTTTTTTATCTCAGTTGAGAGATTTTATTTATACTAATAGATGTTAATCTTAAAAGAAGCTTTTTATATGATTTTATTGAAAGATTTTACAAAAATTTTTATTTCTTTCTATTTAATAACTTTTTTGACTTACAAGATTTTTATTAAAAATTGGGCATATATTCAAAATCTCTTACTTTAATCGATATCATACTATATATATATTTAATTCTATCATAATCATTATGATTTTCTGGAAAAATTTTTTTCACAACTCAAGTATCAATAATAGTAGTGATAAAACCTTCAAAAAACTTCTTCTTTTAGATAAAAACTGCAATAGAATTGAATTTCAAGATATTTACGTTAGTAGCACAAATAATGTTAATCTATACGAGTTAGAACAGCTCTGCGATTCTGTAGGATGGGTTAAGAGACCTCTGAAAAAAGTAAAAATTGCATTAAAGAACAGTTCTATTATTGTTTCTTTAGTACAAAAAAATGACTCACATAAGAGACTTGTGGGTTTTGCTAGAGCAACATCAGACAGCGGATTTAATGCTACAATATGGGATGTTGTTATTCATCCCGACTTTCAGGGCATAGGATTAGGAAAAGTAGTGATACATCAATTGATTAAACAACTAAGACAAGCCGATATTAGTACTATTACCTTATTTGCAGAGCCAGATGTAATTAGTTTTTATAAAAAACTAGGATTTATTAAAGATCCAGATGGAGTTAAAGGAATGTTTTGGTACCCAAGGTAAAATAAATAATAGTAGACATAATTAAGCAAAAGGTATATAGTATTAATTATGTCATACGGGATATAGCGCAGTTTGGTAGCGCGCCTGCTTTGGGAGCAGGATGTCGCAGGTTCAAATCCTGCTATCCCGACTCTAAAACAATAATAATATTAAAGATTTTTTAATTTTGATATAGACTGCATTCTCCTAGTAGCTGTTTCATTACTACTATTAATCTTTAAGACTTGTTGGTATAAATCTTCTGCTTTTCTAAAATTTTTTATATCTTCATAAATTTTAGCCAGATTATTTAAAGCTACAATATAGTTAGAATTCATATCAATTGCTCTTAAATAAAAATTTTTAGCAAAGGCTGAGTGTCCAGCTTCGTAATAGATAAAACCTAACATATTGTAAAGCTTCGACATTATATCGTTATTATTTGCAATAGTGAAATACGACTTATCTTGAAGAACGGCCTGGCTTTCAACAATAGCATTAACAAAAAGTTTTTTAGCGACACACACTCTAGCAAAAGCAAAGATTTCATCTGCGCCTAGTATTCCATTTTGACGTTTATCCACAAAGTATTTAAATTGAGATTCTAATAGAAATATTGTTTTTAATTGCTTAGTAATAATCCAGCTCAAGCATATAAGAAAAATAGTCAAGATACTTAAATAAAAGATAGGTAATGCAACTAACATAAAGTCATATAAAGTAAATAATAAATTTTTAATATTGTATACAAAATTATTTATTAATCTAACTTATTGTATTTAACTTAAGTATTAATCAATATCTATGCTATCAAGATCAAGAAAAGATGCTAATATAATATTGAATCTTTTACAATATGGGGATAACAATGACTAAAAGAACACTGCAAGGCTCAAAAAGAAAAAAACTTAGAGTTTCAGGCTTCAGAGCAAGGATGAAAACACCCTGTGGGCGATCTATTTTAAATTCAAGAAGAAGGAAAGGAAGAAAAAAGATTATGGCTAGTTAATTTAGTAATCGATATAAACTACAAGTCAAAGATAAAACTTGAGAATCTATAAATATAGTACTAAATCATCGTATTTCGTTTTACATTAGGCAAGTACAAAAATATATTGAAAATCAATATTAATATGAATTTTACTCAAGATTTAAGATTACTTTTAAAGTCTAGATATCCCATAGTTTTAATTAGTACTAGAGAAGAAGATAGGCTCGACTACATCATAAAAAACAAAGTGCATTGTTCTGATAATCAACAGGTATATTGCTGGGATTTCGTAGATGGATATACTAGCAATCCTAATGACAATGGTTATGCTAAACGGAATCCACTGCTAGCATTAGAGTTTATTGAACACTTAGAGACAAAGTGCTTAAATATCTTTATTTTAAGAGACTTTGATACTTTCTTGAGTGAAACAGTTCTAGTAAGAAAGATCCGAAACTTAGCTAAATTAATTAAGACACAACCTAAACATATTATTATTGTGTCTTGTAAAGTTAACATACCGTTTGCGTTAAATGATATAATAACAGTAATAACTCTACCACTACCTAATCTATTAGAGATAGACAAAGAAATAGAAAGGTTAAATATTACTCTTAAGCTTGCGTTGAAGCCAGAGTTACTTAATATTATTGCTAAATCTTGTCAAGGATTACCATTAGACAGAATTAGAAAAGTCATAACAAAGAGTATTGCACAATATGGGCGACTAGATTCTTACAGTTTACCAATTATTCTTGAAGAAAAAAGACAAATTATTAGTCAGACTTGTCTACTAGAATTTTATCCACGCAAAACAGTTCATGAAGATATTGGCGGATTAGATTCACTCAAGTTATGGCTTAATAAGCGGTCTAAATCATTTTCACAACAGAGTGTAAACTACGGCATTCCTTGCCCCAAGGGACTATTACTAGTTGGTATACAAGGAACAGGAAAATCTTTGACAGCTAAGACTATTGCCAATGATTGGGACTTGCCGTTACTTCGCCTCGATATTGGGAGATTATTTGGAGGATTGGTTGGCGAATCAGAGTCTAAGATGAGAGAAATGATGAGTATTGCTGAAAATTTGTCTCCTTGTGTTTTATGGATCGATGAGATAGACAAAGCATTCTCTAGCTTATATAGCCAGGGCGATAGCGGAACCAGCAATAGAATGTTAGGCAGTTTTATAACGTGGCTATCAGAAAAAACAGCTCCCGTCTTTGTAGTTGCGACGGCAAATACAATTCAACATCTACCATCAGAAATGCTGAGAAAAGGCCGATTTGATGAAATTTTCTTTTTAGATCTTCCTAATGATGTAGAAAGAGAGTTGATTTTTCAGATACACTTATCCAAGATAAGGCCAAAGTCATGGCAGACGTATGACATAAGAAAGTTGAGTTTATTATGTAACAAGTTCTCTGGAGCCGAAATTGAGCAAGCTATTATTGAAAGTATGCATACTGCATTTAGCGAACAAAGAGAGTTTACTACAACAGACATACAAATGGCTTTGGAACAATTTATCCCTTTGGCATATACTGATAGAGAACAAGTAGAAAAACTACAAGCATGGGCTAGTGATGGTAGGGCAAGAAATGCTTCTTTACGATAACTGAATCAACTTACTAGTGTTTTAAGCTTTGTGAGTCACGTTTTTTAACTTTGTTTACTATAAACGTCCCAACCTAGTTCTGAGAGACTAAGATTTCTTCTGAGTGGTCTTGTGACTAGTTCCAAAATATCTCTTGCATTAGTGAAGCCATGGATTTGTGCAAATGTAAATTCAACAGACCACTTTGTATTAATACCTCTAGCCTCTAGAGGATTTGCATGAGCCATACCAGTAATAACTAAATCAGGTTTCAAATCACGAATGCGATCTACTTGGTTATAATTATCTGGCTTCTCAACAATTGTTGGCATCATTACATTCATTTGTTCGCAGGTAGCTTTCAATAAAGCTAATTCTGCTGCCTGGTAACGTTTATCCATGTAAGGGATACCTATTTCATATACTGTCATACCGCATCGTGTTAAAAATCTTGCGAGAGAAACTTCTAGCAAGTTATCACCCATAAAGAAAACAGACTTACCTCTTATAAGGGCAATATAATCTTCAAGAGAATCCCAGACTTCTCTTTCTCTATCTTCTAATCCTACAGGTGTTATACTTAATACTGAACAAATTTTTTCTATCCAAGCACGAGTACCATCTGGACCTATTGGAAATGGTGCACCAATAAGTTTAGTTTTTCTTCGTCTCATCAACGTGGTAGCTGTGCGACTCAGGAAAGGATTGACTCCAGAAACATAATATCCTTCTTGAATTACTGGTAATTCAGTATATCTCTTAGAGGGTAACCAACCAGAAACAGAAACACCTTGTTTCTGTAACTCCATTGTTAACTGCGTAACAACCGGATCTGGAAGTGATCCAAATAGAACAAGTGGAATATGAGACTTACTGGTGTCATTACTAGATGAGTAACTATGCAAATTAGAAGGACAACGCTGAGCCATAGCAGCTAACACTGTGTCTTCACCTTGAGTAAAAGCATAGTCTAAACCATTGGCTCTAGCAACCACAATAGGAACTCTAATTTCTGCTTCTAACTTTGGAGCTATTCCCTCTAAATCCATTTTAATAATTTCTGTTGTGCATGTTCCAATCCAAAAAATTACACTCGGGTTTCTATCTTTTTTAATTTGCACACATAGTCTAAGGAGTTCTCCATAATCATTCAATTTAGCTGATATATCCCCTTCTTCTAACTCTGCCATAGCATACCTAGGCTCAGCAAAAATCATTACTCCCATTGCATTTTGCAAAAAATATCCACAAGTTTTAGTGCCAATAACCAGGAAAAAACTATCTTCAATTTTTTGGTATAGCCAGGAGACACAACTAATTGGACAAAAAGTATGATAGTTACCTGTTTCGCATTCAAAAGTAAGTGCATCTGATTGAACTATAGACATTATCTTATTGTTCCTTTATGTTTTGTGCTTTAAATATTATTTAAACCATCATTAAATCTAATTCTTCTTCGTCGGCTGCAGATTTTACTATATTAGACTTAGGATTTAAATAAAAATCAGATAATAAGCTAAATAGTTCTCTATCTGGGGATTCTTTTGGAACGACACCTTCTGGTCTAGCAATTAGTTGATCTGCAATATTAAGATAATAATCACATACGTAAGCTAAATCTTTGTCATTTTCAGCCATCTCGAATAAAGTTTTACCTTTTACTCTAGATACTCTTATATCTTCAATTAACGGTAACACTTCTAATACAGGCATTGGTACACAGTCAATGTATTTATCAATTAAGTCTCTCTTGTCTGTTCTATTGCCAACAAGCCCAGCTAATCGTAAAGAATGTGTTCTTGCTTTCTCTCTTACTGAAGCTGCGATTCTATTTGCTGCAAATAATGCATCAAAGCCGTTGTCTGTGATAATTAAACAATAGTCTGCATAATTTAATGGAGCCGCAAATCCACCACAAACAACATCACCTAAAACATCGAATAGAATAATATCATATTCATCAAAAGCGTTCAGTTCTTTTAATAACTTAACTGTCTCACCAACAACATAACCTCCGCAACCTGCTCCAGCTGGAGGTCCGCCTGCTTCAACGCAGTCAACCCCGCCGTAACCTTTATAAATTACATCTTCAGGCCAAACATCTTCATAGTGATAATCTTTAGCTTGCAAAGTATCTATAATGGTTGGAATTAGAAAGCCTGTCAAGGTGAATGTACTGTCATGTTTGGGATCACAGCCAATTTGAAGAACCTTTTTGCCTCTTTTAGAGAGTGCTACAGATATATTACAACTAGTTGTTGATTTGCCTATGCCGCCTTTACCGTAAACTGCAAGTTTCATGTTTTTCCTATAAATTTTAAGCACTTTTAATTCTAATAAAAACAAGTTAGTTTTATCAGTAGAAAGAGTATGTAAGGTTCATTTTAATTTAATTCATCTACAACAAATAAAAAGTTTTGTATATTTACTTTTTTTTTACAGTCAACACTTTTTTTGTATA